TAAAGTAAAGAGCTCTAACAGAAGAGCGGGAACAGCAAGTAATTCCTACTGTCCTTACTCAAACTAAAGCACCAAGAGCAGCTTTCCTCCCCGAGGGTCATATCTGAAGGTTTTTGTGAGAGACTTTGTTCTTAGCGGCTTAGCCTACCTAATGAAGCAACCTGCAGAACCTGAGCTTGTGAAGAATTATCTGTTAAAAACTCTCCAACCGGAGAAAAGGATTGATAACTTGACTCTTGGAGAAGGAGTAATGCCTACAAGTTTTAAGGACTCGCATCGTCAAAAGGACATATTGGTTGCCGATTTTGGTGGCAGTGCAATAGGAAGAGTTGCGCCTGTCGATTCAGGGTTCTGGTGGATTATACTGCTGAGGTCATACACCAAGTACACGCGTGATTATGCTCTGGCATAACTCCCTGAGGCCCAGAGAGGGATGAAGTTGATACTCAACCTCTGCCTCTCGGATGGCTTTGACACTTTTCCAACACTTCTATGTGCAGATGGATGTAGCATGATTGACAGAAGGATGGTGAGTTTATACTTTAAGTTTTCCACAGGGTTGGCTCCAGCCTTGTTTCGTAGTGAATTTATGGATTTGAATAATTCTTGAAATAATTTGTAAATTGAACTTGTACCTGAAACAGGGAATATGGGTATCCAATTGATATCCAGGCACTCTTCTATTTTTTCCGCTTAGGTGTGCTCGGCAGATGCTAAAGCCAGAGCGTGATGGCAAAGAGTTGATCGAGCGAATTGATAAGCGAATCACAGCTCTCAGCTATCACATTCAGAAAGACTACTGGCTGAATTTCACTCAATTAAATAACATATACCGCTACAAAAACGGAGGAGTACTCCCACACAGCTGTTAACAAGTTGAATGTCATCCTCGACTCTATCTGGGTGTTGGATTTCATGCCCTTGCGGGGAGGGTATCTGATTAAGGAGCGCTGGGAGGTCGGGGAGATGCCCTTGAAGATCACTTACCCAGTTCTGGCCGGATTTGATCTAAAAAACACACGGCGGAGTTACCATAATGGTGGGTCTTGGCCAGGTTAGTGTCAGGAACACAACGTTATAGTACGTTATTTTCATTTCAATGGTGCAAAGGAAAAAGATGCTTGTACGCACATTAGCTCAATTGACCCTGACTGTCTAGATCAGGTTTCCAGTTTAAGAAAGCTGTGAGAATGACCTAACGGCCTTGAATACCGATCCAAATTGAAATTGTGCTTCAAATAGATAATTCTATTGGAAAGGCTATGGTAGGAAATTTATAGTGGATTTTCCTTCACACGAATTTATTGGATTGGAAACAAGATTCAACTAGAAGGATAATGAAGCAGCAGAAAGGAAATGCAGCACAAATAGTATTTTTAGTTGGCGGCTTCAAACTACCAATCATACTTTACATGGTCTGACTTTGGATGTAAAATGGCATTTGATTTCAGACACCGGGTGGAATTTTTTTTAGCACCCTAGACATTTACGAAATGCAACTATTATCCACTGAAGTGACTTAAATACAATGTATATTCTTGCTCATCTCTTCTTGTGATGAGAATGTTGAAGTTAATGCTTCTTTGATGTGGGTTTCGTGTAGTTCTTCCCTGATGAGTTAACCAATTCCTCTACCCCGCTTAGTCCCTTTCAACATACCCCGAATCTAGCCTAAAATCCGATCTTTCTTCTCTTATGATTTTTTCTACTTTACTTGACTTTATAAAAGTGTATTCTCTCTAAGAGCTCATTTTGTTTTTGTTTTTCCTGTATAGCTGGCTATATCTTTCCCTGGAATGGCTAACATAGAGATTTCTTCCCTGTGTGGGAGTGTTAAGGGTTTGAGTCATAAACTAAACTTCTTTAGTTCCATTGCTCCTAGTGGTGGGGATTTTCCCTTTAGTTACGTCTAGCATTCCTTTTTTTTTCAAGTAGTCTATTGGGCCTGTGAATGTGAAAAAAGCTTTTCATCCGTCCCGACCAGTCCTTCTCTCTTTTAAGATTGGAGAGGGCTACTATTCAAAAAGAAAATCTTTTTGAAATCAAATCTATAGCCCGCAGAAATGCTTCTTCCTGCGAGTGGAGGTGCTCTGACATCCATTGTAGTATGAGTGGATAGGGCCCTATCACTCTACCTTAGAGTGGTAAGCTATGCTATCTAGTCTAGTTGGAGTTCTTTTTTCAGTGTCGGATTTTTTACAATTAGCCTTTGCCTTCCAATTATGCTTCCTCCTATTTCAAAAAGTTAGTGTTTAAGCCTTTCAATTGCAGTACCACATTTTCTAGCGATCTAGTTCCATTCAGTCCTATTGATCTTGAAGCAGGAGGATTTTCCAAGGCACCTACAGGAAGGGCAGCAAGCGACTAGGTTTCGTTTCATAGGCGGTAAGACTTTCCCATAGAAGCCAGAGGTATGGTATGATGGATGCGGGCATAGTTTACACTCGTAGGTAATCAGGTAAGCAAGTGGGATAGCTGAAAGCTTTTGATATGGATCTTAAGTAAGCACAAACCTGTGATAAAGGTAGTTTCCCCCTCTTGGCATTGTAGGAGTCATTCCAGTAGTTTCATTCCAAGCATAAAAAGTACCCGCATTGAATTCGCCTTCGTGGCAGTCTCTTAGGCGTCAGATTTTAGGCAAGCAGAAGGATCAGATAAGACATAGATTTATTTTAGTGGGAGTTATCCATCTAGGTCAAGCGCTAATATATACATTGATTTCCTTTAGAGTTGAGAGTCAAATAGCTAGAAGAAGGCTAGGAAGGTGGAAGAGAAATTACCTATAATAAGAAAGAGAATCCAATTTTCTAATATGAATTTGAATGGATTCTCCACTAACTGGAAAACCTGCCAATCCACTCTTCCTTTTTGGTCTGCCACTACTGTCTTACTGAAGCTGGCTTGCCTTGCGTAGATCAAAAACTTTTCAAACTCTTTTGGTCGGCTTACTAATATAACTTTTCAATATAAAGAAAGACCTTGTACATCTGTCCTAACTTTGATAACACTGGAATACATACTTTACTTCCGCGGGTATTGGCTTTCGGGCTTGATGAGCTCCACCTTAAAGAGAAAAAGAGAAAAAAAATTGGCCTACTGCATGGGTTAATGTTGATAGGATCTGGGAGATTGGAAAAGACATCCCGGTAAATGTATTTCTTTTAATAAAGGAAAGCTTCCACGTCACATCCGATAGTCTGATTGGACTTCTGCTGGAACTGGCTGGTCACACTCGGTAAGACTTTTTTTATCCTGTAAGACTGGCTTTTAATAGAACCCCTAACATCTCTAAGAAAGCATCGACCCTCGCTGATGCTCGTACATACTTTGATTTCCGACTAAATAAAAGAGGCTTTCTTTGCAGCATCCGTCTTGCAAGCAACCTATCCCCCTATATTAGATTAGATTAATCGGGTTACAAAAACTCTAACGGATATAGAGCCAACGGACGCTATGGATTTGTTGTACCATTTTACGTGCTTGAACTCAGAACACACGCCATCCGATCCGAACATAACATACAAGGGCTCCCTTATCTTCTATGTACTTTATCTTCTTTCTGATTTTTTTTTTCTTTTATAGACTGGATTGAGTGAACAGTCGGGGGCTGGGATGCCTGCCTACCCTTAACAACGAAAAGCTTTTTTTTAGACTTTTCGCTTCGTTATGAGACAGCTGGTCTAAAAAGGACTTTAATGGATCCGGGCCATATGTACTTGAAAGGGTGGTAGGGGTTTCGTGGAACCAAGTTCTTTCTTTTTGTTGCTTTCCCACTTTCACTTCCCTGGCTTTCGAAACATGGCATCAATAGGATTTCTTTTTATTCTTATAGACTAAAGGAACCGACAGGCCATAATTAGGTCTTAACTTCTATCGGGCACAGGCTTTCGGACAGGCTTTTTACTATTGGTGAATCCACCTTTGATAAGAACTGTCCTTTCCAAGTCCATCAAAAACCTATAAATAATAAAAAAAGATCCCTGGAGACTAGACTCTTCTCTTGGAAGCGAGATCACTGGAGCTGGGACTGGTGATTGACTTTCCTAAGACTTTTTTTGGATTCCTGAGGGAAGAGGTAGCGAAGGATAAAATCTCGGACACTGGCGTATGGGACTTCTCTTATGTTATAGCTTCTGCGCGAAGAGTGAGCTTATGGACTCTTTCACTTTAACTGGAACGAAGTCGCTATCTTAGTCCGCGGGTAGAAAAGCTGGCTTGTGGAAAGACAGACATTGTCTTTTTTTTTAACAGACTACAGAGTCACAGCACAGCTACTCTTTGCTTGGGCCCCATTGATGAACATGAGATTTGTTATGAAAGGACTTCTCTCCTTCTCTCTAACAAGAGCAAGTAGACCTGCCCTCTAACAAAGAAGGAAGAAAACTCACAGCTCTTTGTCTTCCTATATGACATCAAGCAAGCATCACGGACCCTATTTCAAGATATGGATGGGGAACTTTGCTGCATCTGAGGCTAGGCACCTAATCTCCCTCCCAGGGAAAAAAGGCTCTTTGGACACTTTCGAGTTCCTCTGCTCTGAGTCCTAAAACCGGTAATGCCGTTGACGGCTTCTTTTGACTATTGGGATACCTTTCCCGCGCATTCCTTACCTCAGTGTGGGATGCCGTCCCATCTTAGCAAGAAAAGGGCTAGGTTGCTGCTGGTTTTGCGTGAGTATCTTTCTTTTCAGACGCCAGTTTCTATTGAATGCCCTGCTTGAGGAATAGAAATTTCATATAATAGAATAGTAATGGGTTGTGCTAAAGGAACTGACAGATGCTAGGAGGGCTAAACTAAGCACGTAAGCGAAGCCGGGTCGAAGCATAAGCAGGGCATGGTAACGAGAAAGAAGCGGTTGTAAGTTAGATAACTAGTTTAGCAAGCGCGCCTATCGGCTACAGTAACAGCCATGCCATGCGCCTATCTAGCGCATGATAGCTTACTTCTAACTGACATTAAGATTTTGATTGAGTGTGCAGCATCAGGGAGAGGGGGTTGGTATAGTCCTTCCGCAGAGAGGGAGACTGGCTGGAAAGATGGAGATCTTAATGCCAACCGCCTGCTTTTAAGTTTACCTTCTTTTCTAAAGTCTAAAGCAGCTTGCTTGGAAGCTAACTTAAGTAGATTTATTGAAAGAGATATTGCTATTAGCAAACTACCTGCTTGAAAGTGTCTATTCACCCAGACCTCTAAAAGAAGAAGCTGAGCTCTATCTCTCTTTTTTTTTATTAGAATAAATAAGATTATAGGCAAGGCTTCCCCTGTTGTCTATGAGTCGCCGGCTTCCCTTTTCCCCATAGAGCAAGCCCCTACTGCTCTTCTGCCTGCTTTAGGGCAGGGCCTATATAACGTCATAAAAAGCTCCTTTACCGAACGAGGCTGAGAAAATCTTACCCTACTTGGCTCACTCCCGTTCGCGGGTTTTCTCTATAAACCAACTCCTTGGCTCACGCGTGTAAATGCGTATATAAGTGCTCAGCTCATTCTTTTCCCAAAAAGTGCTCCTCTTGAGCGATCCATTATATGAGCGGGGCAGCTAGTAGAGAGAAAATCTCCATATTTTTAAGCCGGTCCCATTGATTTAATTAAATTACGATCAGGCTGAGATCTTGCCTGGAAAAGGCTTGGGTAGGGTCAGTTCGTTTAGCGCTTCGAGGCTGTCTTCGACTCATAGAAGAAGTAAGCCCCACTATTTTGTCTAACAAGAAATGGAGTAAGGGACGGGAAGCTACTCTTGTTCATCATGCGCCTTGTGTGCTTTGTATTCTCTATCGCTTGGGAATAAACGATCGCGATGTAGCAGAGTCGTGATAACTCTCTTCAAGCGGATCAACAAAGGCGAGATCAGCTCACTTGCCCACCGACCCGTCTCTTATACGATGAAACTAAGTCCATCCACTATATAAGAAGAGGAGACAGAGAGGTAGTAAGTTGCCCGCTTGTAGCAAGTTCTTTCAGGACGTAGCTAACCCTTCCGAGGGACATCCTGGTTCAAGTCTTCATCGATCGGGTGGATTTATATGCTCCGGGGGGTGAGACGAGGTGTAGCGCAGTCTGGTCAGCGCATCTGTTTTGGGTACAGAGGGCCATAGGTTCGAATCCTGTCACCTTGACCATAACCTTCATTAGTGTATTCATTTTCTGTGGTTTCCCTAATCAAACTAGATCAAAGAACCATGAATAGGGAACATCCGACCAGCTACGCCTAAGATGTGAAATGGGTGCATAAGGATGTTGTGCTCAGCCTGGAATCATAAAGTTCAAAGTACCAGACTGGACCATCCGAAAAACTTCCTTGACCGATTGGATAAATCAAGAAAACAGCAGTAGCCGCCGCAACAGGAGCTGAATATGCAACAGCAATCCAAGGACGCATACCCAGACGGAAACTCAGTTCCCACTCACGCCCCATGTAACAAGCTACACCAAGTAAGAAGTGTAGAACAATTAGCTCATAAGGACCGCCGTTGTATAACCATTCATCAACGGATGCCGCTTCCCATATTGGGTAAAAGTGCAACCCTATAGCCGCAGAAGTAGGAATAATGGCACCAGAAATGATATTGTTTCCATAAATTAAATCCAGAAAGAGGTTCACGAATACCATCAATGTCTACTGGAGGGGCAGCAATGAAAGCGATAATAAATACAGAAGTTGCGGTCAATAAAGTAGGAATCATCAAAACACCAAACCATGCCTCGCAGCATTGATTTCTTCTTTTCATTCTCAGAACAATCTCCAGAAAGACTTAACGCCAACCAAATAGGAAGCTTCATCCAATCCTCACCTTCGGAACGGGCTCGAGAGCTTCAATCAGACTTAGGGAGCGGGGAAAGTAGCAGAAGGGCGGTCGGAGCAAAACAACTTCTTTGCGGAAAGCGATGTCATTATCTTCCGGTAAGAGTTCAAGCGGTAGTTCGAGCTAAAGCACTCTTCTTGGCTTTCAATTCACTTCCGTTGTTGTACCATTCCATCTCTTTGTCATCGCATATAGAATTCCTTTTTCCTGTTTCGAGTTTCAGGTCTAGTGTGGGAGCTGTTACCCCTTATTCCTTTTCCTAAATAGGCCTTTCTTCCCTCTCTATAGCCTATAGGTTTTGACCTTCATGGGAGAGGTTTCCTTTGTCATAGGTGGCGGAGGGTTTCGCTTTTTATTTTTATATACGAAAAAGTGGCGCAGTGAAAACTCAAAACAAAATCAAGAGAGCATAGAATTTATACAAAATTGGCTTTTTAGGAAAGTTACGGAGATTCAAAGGTTATTACTTCATTCTTCTTTTTCTTTCTCCCAGATCTTTCTTTTTTTCCTAAGACAAACAGAAAGATCAGAAAGATGCGCCAAATCACACAACCATATAAGGAAGTTTTTTTTTGTAATGGAAGCTCTCTCCTTGCTTTTGAATGCCATGAATCGATTTTTGACTTATTCTCATGGCTTTCACAAAGTCAAGTTTCTTGCTTTAGTTTTCAATAAGGGGCAACAAGCAACGGATTGAGCTGCGCGAAAGCCGTTGCGCGTTAGCGCATCCGTTTTCTTGCTCGTTAGCGCTTTACTATTTACTAATAAGATAGAAAGGGCTTTTTCCGCTGGATCCAGAACGAATAGGAGATCTATCAGTACGCCATCCGCTCTATATCTTTCGTAGTGACGGAACTCCTCTCTTTTTAGGCTGACGAGCGGAGGCTCCCGGGAGCTTGTCCTCTCGTCCTTTTCAAAGTCGAGTCGCGTAATAAGTAAAAAATAGTAAACAACTCACCTGCCTGGCTAGTTTCGACCCTCCTTCCGGAAGCACGGATTCGCCGGTAGGTATCTACGGAGCCCCGGATACCGCTTCGCTAGGGTTAGGTTTTTGCCGTCCTTAAGTCCAGGATGCGAAAACGATTCCTACCCCTGAGAGTTGATTTCAGGTTCGATAGTGTCGAGAAGGTATTAGCCACCGGTGACCGTACTTTCGTAAAATGGGCGGTGGTTCCTCTCCTTCCTCTTTTGCTCTTGAACCTAGAACAAAAAAAGGATCTCGCCGACCGAATCGAAAAAGTAAAAGGCTTCAAACTACTAGTCATTAAGACAACTATGAAATCAAAGTAAGGAAGTCCTTTTCTTGACTTGGCCTGCGTGCATTATACCTACCCCTTTTTAAAGAACTTGATTTCAATCTCAACAAAGAAATGAAAGCATAACTCTTTGCTTGTTGTCCTCTGACTCTTTTAGCCTGCCTTGTGGAGGTCTCTCGGGTGTCTACGGCGGATCCGATCAGTCTCGTGATGAAGAGAATTCCGATCTTCCACTAAGAAAGGTATCGTCACGACAACTCAATTTGTCCGGTAAACTACTCGGGGCTCCCCTTACTATTACTAATGGGCAATCAGTCCAAGGGGCAATATTCGGTCAATCAGGTTAATCCCGAACAGCCTTTGCTGCTCTCTTTCCTGTGGGAGGAATCCCACACAGCTCTTCTTGGTCGTGAAGGGTAAGATACCTTCTTTCTATATTTCTATAAAAGAATGAAGTTCACACGCGAAAGTGTAACCTTACCAAAGGAACAAGATCAAGCCACGGTCGGGAAACTCCCATCGTCTAGTGGTTCAATCTCTCTTTCAAGGAGGAAGCGAGGACCCTGGGGGTATTACGAAAGGAAGTTGATCAGGAATGATTGATTCTTAATCAGTCTGGAATTTCTTCTTCCTGGGTCGATGCCCGAGCGTGGGGACGGACTGTAAATTCGTTGGCAATATGCCTACGCTGGTTCAAATCCAGCTCGGATTCACTAATCCACCATGAGAAAACCCAGAAAATGACATTCCACTGATTGCAGGGTTTTCCAGCAACAGTAGTATAGCCTTTTTTTTTGACCTCCTCCCAAAGCGAGGATCCGTATCTGTAAATAGCCCCGTCTGCATTACTCCTTATTAGCCTGGTCCCTATCTCATTGGGCTTCTTAGCCTTCGGCATCCCCTTTCTCTTATTCTTCTTAGCCTTCGGCTTTCGCTATCTCACTAGAAAAGCTTCTCTTCGGCTAACTCTATTCAGTCTTTTCTCTGAATAAATCTCTCAGGATTTCTCTATTCCGGAGGAAAGAACCCATCCTATACCCCAATCTCACGATTCAAAGTCTTGTTGGGGATTACCTTATTGGTACCCTATTAGTGCTTTAGAAGCTTCAATAAAGACCTCTGAAAGAGGATTTGTCTTATCTAAGATGCCTACTCCCGATTAAGCCTAACTAACTTGGAGGACAATTTTGTTCGAGTTCTTTGTCAAGGACCTTGCTAAGGGGAGAGTCAGTGAATTGGATTGGTCCACGGTCCTTGTTACTACGGGCTGGGGTGACACGGTGTTTATGAGAGGCATTCTTCTTTTTTGAGCTGCTGGATTTGGATTTGGAATTGGGATTGCAGTAGATATAAAGCTCCTTTTGATCTTATTGATTTGACTTGATAGCATTCTAAATTCAGTAGAGTAGGTAGAGTAGGTACAGATTGGGCCACGAAGTTCTTCGTGTACATAGGAAGAATAAGTTTACTTTGCACCAGTTTCACTTGCTCTTTCTCGGTGGTCCTCTTTCCGTTCAGCGGGTAATGAAAGGAGTTCTTAATTTTTAGGTTTTTGCTTTTTCGTCCAATATTGGATTCTTTTCACATCCAGCTAAGTATTAAAAAGATAAGGTATTGTTTCACTATTTCAAAGTTGATTGAAAAGGAACTTTTTCCAGTGAGAGTTTGAACAAACATTTGGGCCATCCTTTCATTGAAGACCCCTATGCATGGCTCTCATATACATTTTAAGATGTGTTCTAGGGCAATAAATAAGTTCGGGTGTCGGTACTCATGAGCACGCTTTTTTCTTTATTCTCTTCTAGTAGCGGTAACACAGGGGTTTATTTTATATCAGTCGATTACCCGGCTTCGTAATCAAACTGGATGAATGAACTTCTTTCCAACTACTGAAATGGGATCAACCACTGCTACCTTCGCTGCTTTCCTTAGTCTTGCTTCTTTTCTTTTAGAAGCAATGGATAATATTGTCTCAAAGGGTAATACTCTTTTCGCTAAGGCTACCTGTTGCATGAGGTCCAGGCTTTAGTTGTTAGCTGGGTTCTCGTAGCTTCAGTTCTTGGTGCAGTTTGGTTGGTCCCATCCTTGTTTAGACTATCCTTATCCTTTTTCTAATCTAAGTAATCACCTGTGTTGTCACTGTTTCATTTATTTGCGCTAAGATCTTTGTGACTTGCTCCTTCTGAGCTTTTTCTCGTAATGCTGGATTCCCACCCTTTTCTATGTTTGATGTGGGAATGGTAGGAGTTGCCCGAAAATTATCTCATTTCATTACCGCTTGCCGGGACATTGCCACAAAAGGGAGTCTTTGCCTTTGAGAAAAAAAAAGGTCCCCTTTCCGACCCTATTCTTTACAAGGAATCCACTTCTGATGTCAGGTTTTATTTACCATTGAATTAGCTTATAGCTTCTTACACAGAGGGAATCTAGGCATTAACACTAACTAACTAGCTATATTGATTTACTCTTCCTTCCTTGCCTATGGTAATAGAATTTCCTTTCCTCTAGCCACCGATGGCGCATTGTCTTCATACCGGGCATGAACCAACCTAAACTGACCATCCAAAAGCATTTGCATCCGTTTTTTCAGGTGGACCACAAGGTTCAGTTTCTCATCTCGAACTAGCAAATCCTGGTCCCTTAACGGACTTATAAATATCCGAGCTTGAAGCTGCAGACTCAGCCATATATAGGAGCAACTTGGAGAAGAGAAAGCTAAGAGGTTTTACGCAGGATCTTTTTCAGAAGTAGAGCAAGGAACAGGTCTGAACCGCCAAGTTGAGATCAGTAACTGGGCGTGGAATTTAACTTGTCTGATTTTTCCGTGTTTAGGAGTGGGAGTCCTTTCTAAAGAGTGACGCTCCTCATTCAAAGAGGGGCGGGTGGTTATCGAGGTTTGCAAAGTCTAAAACTTCAGCATGTTGGATGCACCCAAAGCCCGTTAACCAAAAGGCGAATAGTTAGCCGAGGAAGGGCCTGAATAAGCTTTTTGCCCGATAGGACTGAATCAATCGCAACACAATGGGGGAGGAGCGGGTATAGGGCCTTTGTTGGGCCTACAGAGGCGAATAGGATCAGCACGAATAAATAAAGATTTTCAGGCGAAAAAGGAGAGATCTCTTTTCTTTTGGGCTTGAGAGAGGATGACAGACAAAGGGGATGGCTCCAAGCGAGTGGGCAAGGTATAGAAAGTAACCAGCTAATCGAAATGCCTGTCCCCCTATTAAGCCCTGGAGCACCTTGACCCGCTGGTAAGGTGCCTGGAAGGGGATAAAAAAGAAAAAGCAAACAGGTGCTGAGTAGACTTAGCTGCAGAACTAGCTCTTTCATTCGCCGAATCACCCGCTGAATCAATAGAAGCCCACTGCCACCCGCATTCTGGGATTGCTGAAAGTCTGGTTCTAACGTAGGATTTTTTCAACAGGAAATTCTTTGTTTGAATGCTGTCCTTCCACCGTCTTTCTTTCTCTAAAACGAGAAGTTCATATATGGCATAATATATAAATATTTATATAATTTGTTGGCTTACTATCGCCCCTCGCTACTGCTCAACCTCGCTATCGCATTGATTCTTGCCGGCCCTCCCAGATTCAAATTCCTTATTGAAATCGAGATCTTGTTCCATTAGACCCAGTTCGGTCAGATCAGTTCCCATAATAAATATTGCTTGCCCGGGTCGGGCTTTCAGTCTTTGGTCGGGCCTTCCGGGCTTAAGGGAGCCGAGGGGAGGCAGAGAAAAAACAGCCATTTCATCGGTTGTCGGAAGAGCAGTAGGCCTTGGTGCTTGAGTCAGTCCGTGGTCAGCAGTGGATTAGGTAGAATCGGTAACTGTTCTTCCTTAAGTCTGATCCCAAGTGACAGTGACATCGAGTTAGCTCTTTGAAGACTAACCCCTGCTATTGTATTGAATCGGCCATAGCTTGCTACGACCCTTCCTTAGCTTAGGCGAGTGAAGTAGGAAAAATTATTAAATTAACAGAACCCGGAAGGGGCGAAAGGCATAGTAGAAAACTTAGTGACCTGCTACCTTACTTCCCCTGGCTTCGGTTGACCCCCTTTCGGTGGTAGTAAGAGCAGAGTCTTGGGTTGGTGCTTGAAGTAAGGGTCATCAAAGATACGGATTTCTTTTTTGGGATTTGGTACGTGGTGGAGTATTACTCCCGGCGCCCTTCTACAACATCCGGATATCTGTTGTTTAGTAACTTACGCAAGGTACCAATTCACACACCAACCCAATCTCTTTTAAATTTAAAGGGCCAAACTCCCTTCTCTTTTCTTCCCGCCTATTCCTTTTTTTTACATTACTAACGAGATTGTTGAAGGGTCATAAAAGGAGAAAGAATAGGGTAAAGTAGGTTTCTGCGCTTCCGCTTCTTTCTTTGTGGAAAATGCCGGGGAATTGAAAACGAAAGGTTATCGCCTTGTTCCGATTCCTAACCATTTAATACTTCGAACCCTCCAATAAGGTCAATTGTCTTAAAGGGTAATTGGGCCGGAAAAAACTTAGCACAACGGCTTGGGGGAAGAATGGGAAATTTCTCAACTTTTGGGGCACTTCTTTGATGAGCTAAGCGCTTTAGCCAGGGCATCTATGCTGGAAACTGGGATCAAGAAACTGGGGCTTCCCCCTACGTAATAGCAATATTGGCTGGCCTATATATAGATATAGGCCTCCCAGCTAAAAAGGTAGCTTCACCTCAAAGACGCGGGATTGACTTATCTAGGGTAACTTCCTGATTCATGGTCAGGGCAGGCAAAAGAAAAAGAGGCTCAAGAGTTGATGGTAAGTGTGAGAAAGCTCATGGCTGAATAATCGTGATTGCTCTAGATTGACTTTCTTTTCTGCTTCTCAGAAAGGTATTTTAAGGCCTCCCGCTTCTTCCTCATAAATCTCAGATAACGATTCAGCCGTTCGGTAAGTTGATGTACAATCTTGGCTCTTCCCTTCTTTTCGTATGGCTAGACTGCGGTAAGCATGTCTTCTATATCTTTTTTGCAGGATTTCCATCATGATGATTTTCTATATCTATAAAAGGACTCCTCCCTGGCCAGGTAAGCCCGGTACTTGTACTTGGTGGATCAAGAGCCGGTGAATGCAACTCAGTTACATATCATAATTCCACGTCTGAGGCTTCGCTCATGAATTTCTTATACTGGCACTCTCTTTGCTTTGTCCAATAGATTCTGTAGGCGAACCTGCTTCAAAATGAGTTCGTCGTGGTACTGGTTCGTCATCCCTTCTGGCAATAGATCTGAATGTATAGAGCAGTGGCCCAGGGAAAGAGCTTCAACTCCAAGGACTCCCCGCGGTACTTCGACCTTGCTTTAGGTTAGTTATCGTATAAAAGAGAACGCCATGCTTTCTTTCATCAAAGTCACGGTAAGGTTTGAACCCCAACTTTCTCTTTGTGCAGACTGATACCGAGCTTGGGGCCTATCATTAGTTCCATGGAGATGCTGTACACTTCTTTGTGAGAGGTGGGTAAATGACTGGGCCTACTCATGGAGGCCTCTTCCCCTCAGCTGCAGATGTTCGCAAAGTTTGGGAGATAGTGAATCATTTCCCGATCCTTCCTATAGATGAAGTTGTCTCAAGCTCAGATGCTGTGAGGGACGCAGCTTCACTTCACTTCACTCCTCTCTTGATGCCAAAATACGACTGCTGAGTAAGAAAATAGGCGCCTGGACCTATAAGCAGAACTAGACAGAGTATTGGTCGACTTTCAGTCTGGGCAAGACCTGGTTCAGCAAGTAGTAGAAAGGACAAAAAGCATTCGAAAAAAGCCGATTTGGATGGGATTGGGATGGCTACTACCTGACTTTATATTCCTCTAGATCGATCCTCTTTCTTATTATTTTATGGGTAGTCGGGTATGTGCTAGGTATCATTTCATTTATTGGGAATTTATAACAGGTACTAAATGGTGCTAAGTAGGGGATCTGGGGGTTTGACAACCAATTTAACACAGAAAAAGGAAATTTCATATTAGAAAGAAGAGAAGGAAGTTTCATTTTCATCTTTCTTCTTTGAAGACAATTAAAAGAGATATCCGATCTCTGATCGAGCAAGTCTATGCTATAGGTATATTTTTACATGATAAGGAGACTTCGGGCTGAAGCTCAGATACGAGCGAGCTCTAAAACGAGTCTACTAAAAGAATTCCATTTCCCCGCCTACAGATAGAAGACCAAGCTTAGCTAGCCGATATAACCCCAAAACCCTATAGGATAAGACGCAAGAGGAAGCTGCTGAAGCTATCATCTTCGTTTTCTCGTCTGCGTCTGCTCACTAACTAGCTACTCAGATAGCAAAAAACTAGGAAAGCTAGTCTAGTCCTAGAGGAGTAGTTTTAGTAGAGGACTCAGAAGTTTGACTTTCTTTTTTCTCGGTCTATCGTCTGGCATCCCTCGTTAAGATCTCTACATTCAAATGCAATCCACTCTCTGCATGTCTCTCCGTAGCAAGAATGATCGACCGACAATTAAAGCACGACGCTACTCTCTCTAGCCGCCCCTCTTTCTTTGGAAATGGATCTTTCTTCAAGACACTTCCAGTTTTCGCGAGAGGACAAAGCGTTAATCTTCTTAGTAATTCACTCGTTCAGGTCGCTTTCACCAACTGGGGCAGCTAAGCAAGAAGAATTTCTAAATCCTGATTTTACTTGTCTCTCGGGCTAGGGAAATATGCCATCGATGGGTCGTTCCCACTATAGTCAGCAAAGCATTTTCTTTATGTCGATTCTCAGTTCATTGTCCAATCTCTATCAAGCAGTCACCGAGGCTGCCGGCATAACTATAAACTATCTACACAAGATGACTGCCGATGAGTTCTATCCGTGACCTCCATCCGTTTTCAGATTGGACCAGCTTTTTTTGATAGCACTTCGGGATAGTTTCATAACGTGAGATTCTTAACTGACGATTGGCCTTCTTTTTAAGAAAAAAGAGCACAGGATGTTTCGAAACTTATTATTTATTAATAGACAGACATTCTTATTATAACATCGTTTTAACTACAGCCCTCTGATTTCCGCAAAAAACCGTTTCACATTTTCTGCTCTCATAAAAGGCCACCGTTCTTGCCCAAGCAACTATTCCTAAAGTAAGAAAGGGCATCTTGTTGAATGTGAACGACATTCAGGGATGGCTCTGATGCCTAGGATGGTAGATCTACTGCCCAATCGCCTATGATATGAGAGCAACCGAGACTGGAACTTCGACTTTCTCTTTAGAAAAAACAACAGTTGGAACTTCTCGTGTAAGGGCTGAGCTCGTTGGCTACTTTTCCTCTTCTGGTTCTTTTCTCCTCTGGGAAGAGAACGTTCCTCTGCTTCGATTCGATTCTGGGAATCAGGCCAAAGGCCTTCTCCCTCATCTGCTTTATCTGAGGCGGATGTTGAAAGAACAGCTTCCGATTCGGATGCTTTTTAAAGAGCTGCTTCAGCAGATTATTCTAAAACAGTTGATTAAGCGGATTCGTATGCTTCGGGTGCTTCTGTTCTAGCTTCCTTATTCTTTGGATTAGGAAATGAAGGAAGTCTTGCAGCTCATTTTGATTGAGACAAGTGCAAATTGCCGATTTGACTAGTCTGATGAAAAAGGCTGGGTTCCTTACTCTGTTAACGCTTTCTAATTGACTTGCTCTCCCATGAAAAGGTGGAACTCTCGTGCGCACTCTCATCATAACTAAGATCAGGACTTAGACCACCCGGTCACCGCCTCTATGAGGAAATCGACTACCTTGGTTTTCTTATCCACTCTCTTACTCATTATCCGAAAGCCGGTGAAGTTAGATCACTAGGGAATTGAACCGCTAGTACCGGAGGTAGATTCCTTCTGATTCCCGAAGACCACACTCTCGAAGAAGATAGAGAAGAAAGACTCGAAGTCAATGCATCCGCTAGCACTACGGGCACCTTCTTCAAGACAAGAATCAAAGAACTAGAATGAGGTTTGAAGACGCTCGACCAACGGGAGAGGAATAAATCGAATCCTTTCTCTCCTCCAAAGGATGTAACTGTATGTAATAAAAAGAAAAAAGAGAAGAAGGCAAAAAGCGCCCGAATGGCTCGTGGTGAGGCTGATCGCTCAAAAGAGACGATCGAGAACTCCTTTTTGATTTGAAGACTCTGCGTGAATGAGTGGAGTGATCTCTCTGTCCCAATCTTCTTGCATGTGAGATCGTTCAGAGGGTCCCAATGGCCCAGAGGCAATTCTCGTATAATAGAATCACGCCTCTAACTATGAATTTCGTAAGAGAAGTCAAGTTGTTAGCCTAGGGCAGATTCGACGGTATGCTTAACGACTATCCGACTTTTTTGATGTCGTTGCACTACTATTAAGGTAGAAGATCGATCAATTCCCATGCTGGTTTGACCAAGCGATTTCCGACAAGTCTCTCTTCATTTTTTTGGGGAGCGGAGGAAAAGAAACACCAATATGCTAACTGAATACTTATTTCTGGGTAGGATACCTTATAGCTTCACAGTTACAAGTCATTTTCGTTATGACACTGTTTCTCTTGCATTTTTTGCGCTTTTTGGATTACTTTTATTTTCTATTTTTTTCATGGAACGAAAGGGAAAAGCCGTCGCTACAACCAGTGCTCAAAATCAGGGTGGGCACAACGGGGATGGCGACGACGAGAGGAAGAGGAAGGAGGCAGATGAAGCGTATCGCAGACTCCAAATCCGAAAGGCTGAGAAAGCGATTGCGGAGCTCCTGCACAACCTCACAAAGGACGACCATTTTCCCTCGTTCCCCCTCCCAGAAAGAGTGGTTGAACGTCACAAGAAAGGTCTGTGACGATATATGTTCCGAACTTGGAGTGAAGCCGGAGACGCGGCGTGCCTTTGTCAACGGGCTATGCGTGGATCTTTCTACCTCCAAAAGGAACAGTTCACACTTTCTTCAATTTATCGACGAAATGCTGAAGTCTCTTTCGTAAGTTACTCAGTGCTTGCTAAGATAAGAAAATGAAAGACGAACAACCGCGCTGGTCGTAATACTTTCATGCTCCAGTATGAAAGTTCCATTTCAGGGAAGGACGACGTACCATGATACTTTCTGTTTTGTCGAGCCCTGCTTTGGTCTCTGGTTTGATGGTTGCACGTGCTAAGAATCCGGTACATTCCGTTTTGTTTTCCATCCTAGTCTTTCGCAATACTTCAGGGTTACTTATTTTGTTAGGTCTCGACTTCTCCGCTATGATCTTCCCAGTAGTTCATATAGGAGCTATAGCCGTTTCATTCCTATTCGTTGTTATGATGTTCCATATTCAAATAGCGGAGATTCACGAAGAAGTCTTGCGCTATTTACCAGTTAGTGCTATTATTGGACTGATCTTTTGGTGGGAAATGTTCTTCATTTTAGATAATGAAAGCATTCCATTACTACCAACCCAAAGAAAGACGACCTCTCTGAGATATACGGTTTATGCCGGAAAAGTACGAAGTTGGACTAATTTGGAAACATTGGGAAATTTACTTTATACCTACTATTTCGTCTGGTTTTTGGTTCCTAGTCTGATTTTATTAGTAGCCATGATTGGGGCTATAGTACTGACTATGCATAGGACTACTAAGGTGAAAAGACAAGATATATTTCGACGAAATGCTATTTCTTTTAGGAGGACTATAATGAGGAGGACGACAGACCCCCCTCACGATCTACTAAAGGGCAAGTAGCTTGATTGGTTCGAATCCAATTCGTGAGATGGCAGTGATCTTTAGCTGGTCATGGCCATAAGATGCTCTTTTCCTCGGAGCCGTCGATGTCGATAGAAGGAGGTTAAGAGAACTTCATCTTTGTTAAAGGGGAAAGGGCTAGGTCAGTTCTACCAATACCAGTAGTAGTAGTCTCCGTAAAATATACAGTGCCAATAGTGACAGTAGCAGTCTTTCCATCTGTGGTTAGGGCAAAAGTGAGATTCTCAGTTCCTGCAAGCAAGATCAATTCATCAGGTTTGAAAGCGAGCATTTTCTTTTAGACCAATGCAATTCAACAGGCCAGTTAGAGATTGAAGTTTGATCGCTTAAGTAAGTGTGAAAAGTAAGTAAATAGACTCATTCGAGAATATCCCCAAAGAGCTCGCCTAGTCAATATTGCCATCAGAAAGAGTGGCATTCCCAGTAGCAGTATATGTCTCAATAGTTGTATTCCTTCTCGATACCAATCCTAATTCTTTTCTGGCAGTCTCTGTCCCTTAAGCAATCAGATAAGATATTTAATTCAAAATTTGTCTTGCCAGCCCCTTCATCCATTGTTTAGCCTCTTGGAATTGCCCTCTCTGCTAGAAAAAAGCTATTCCTTTCCTCCTTCAATGCTACCCTCCAATGGGGACTTAGACCCAGCAATCAATGTCACTATCCACTACTGTTACAATCCCAATAGCAAGAATGGACCTATAACCTCCTCTCCTTTAACCTAGCTGCCCTCTCTCCAATCGGGGGAGATGAGATCTTTGAACCACTTTCTCTTTGATCTTGTAGTAAAGCTACTCCAACTGGAGCTGGAGAATTTAAAGAACGGACCAGAAAAGAAAGAAATAAACTCCATCCAATGGAACTGGCCTAGATCGTCATAGAAGCACTGATTATAATAGCGCCCTCTAGGATCCTTAGGGCGTTAAAGGCAATAGCGCAGTACAAGGGCTTTATTAGAAGGCCAACCAGTCCTAGGATAGGAATAGGAAAAGGATAAACTAGTTCATAACCTAGGGCAACTATTCACTTCGACGGAAAGAAACTTGGTAGTAAACACTCGGATGGAGCTAGGGAAACCTCTGGCCAAAGGATTTGAGTTTGATAAGGTAAAAAAGGAATTCCATTTTTTTTTAAAAGAAAAGACAAGAGCCATCGAACCTATTTTACTTGAAATAGGACTCGATTGAATCCGAAGATATAAAGGAGAACCATCAATCGAGACGGCATATTCATTTCGATTTTTTTATTATTTTATTTCGGAGTAATGCCGCTCTTTTGACTAAGATAAGCTAAAAAAGAGGTCATATGCAACTCTGTGTGGAGATCGACTTGCAGAAGTCTCTCACGCCGGGAATTTTGATAGGAGTTCCGGGGGAAGGGTTTTTGAGTTAGGAACGATCCCAAGTGACACCGTCTTCGAGATGCGCCAAGAGAAGAGTCAGTTTGAGTCACTCTCTCTCTCTTATACGCTATTTGCAGTTGAAAAGTAAGGCACTACATCGAATGCCTTTGTTAGAATGCCCTGCTTTAGATGCTCTGGAAGCAGTCGTAAGCCCCACGGATAATTTCTGAAATCCTTCGATCTACAAGGCAAGAACGGACAAGAGATCTCTCGTGTCCGCATCTGCTACTGAAGATGGATGGGATTGTTGGCAACAGTCCCCGGGATCCATCTAAGTCAAACTAGCACATTCCGTGATCCACCATCAGCCATCCTCAAAGAGGCAGCCCCCAACCAAGCGTAAAGATTCTCAATCCCTTCCACTCTTCTTCTCCTATCCCTCAATTGCTCAACTAGATGGGCGGAGGATAAGGCATTAAAAAACCGTTTATATGTGGGGCGATCGAACCGACTCATCTACAACGCATCTTTGGCTTGTGGAGTGCTCTCTTTATTCTGTGATCTTTGATTTCTCTCTTCTGTCGAATGGCAGACGCATTACGTTTCGTTGATTGAAGATACCTTTTTTAGTGTTTAACCTAGCTAGCCGGGGTTAGAAAGTTGGCCGGAGGCTAGTCTTGCAACTGTGCCCCTTCCCCCACTTTGACTTAGTCTTTATAGAAGGAATCTTTGGCTCCGGGGGAATGGATGTCGCTTGAACCGTCGTCCCCCAACGATCCTATCCTATAGTAAGTAGAACGGATGTTTCCTATCTATTATAGATATAGAAGAAACCCAGCGGCCCTAGCCTTAACACGATGCGCAGTTTACCGCGGTGGTCTGCATTTCGCACCAGCTTACTTTTTTGTTTAAGTTTGTGTTCCGCGAATTAAATACAATACACACTGAACAAAGACTTAAAAACCTTAAAGTTAAGAGATAAAAGACGGCACAACGTTGACACACAGTTCCTTGATCAAGAAAGCATGTCACGAGTTTGGCCAATTGTTCGCGGAGACCTGCTAGGCGAGATTCAGCTTTAGTTGCTGCCAAGGCTTTCAATGATAAGAAAGCAGGGGCGGACAATGATTTTCACCTTTGGTTTGGGTCTTTGATGATTTGAATCCATCTGGGGGTAAAGTAAAAAGGTTAAAGTTATACCGCGGAGGTCCTATGCGAATACATTCTGAAAAAGTAGTGGAGGGCCCAGAATGTCGTTTAGACTCCAAGTATTCCCTCAAGAAAAAGAGGAACGTTCCCGTGGCAAACAACCTTCCTGAAACAATGTCAAAGCATGGACCTTTTAGAGCGAGGGTGAGGTTTGTGACAAATCTAGCAAAATTTAGAAGAGGAACAACCCTGTATGGTTAAGAGCTTGCAAGAGATCCTATTTTTAGGAGCACCCTAAAGAAAGTAGAAAAAGAAGAAGATCAGAAAGAAGGGTAAAAAAGAAAAGAAAATCATCATAGACTCTGAGGTCTCAACTTCACTCCTTGGGCGGGAAAGGAATCTTCAAGTCTTCGATTTCCAGCTTCTAGCAGCTCAACTCTATTTCAAAGGTGAGCAGCGGGCGCAACTGAACCTAACCGAGGAATGAAAGTCCGAAGAAGAGTAGCTATCTGTCCGCATTTTACTAAATTAGCCTGGCCAAGAAAGAAAGAGAAAAGGGGCTAGCCTTTTCCTCAGTTTCAGGACAAGAATGGAAGAAGGGAGAACGTCAGGAACCTGACCACCTCTCTTGAATCAAGGAAGCCCAGAAAACGTGGCAGACGTTCAAGAAGCCGTGACCTTATCGACGTTATTGGAATAGAGGTCTCTAAGTCCATTAGGAAGAGCGGCAGCTTATGGCCAAGAGCTAGCGGTAAATTAAAGAAGATCCGTTTCTATCCGAGGTCGGAGATTCTCTTTCTATTCTAGATGTCACCATATTGGAAGGTAGGGGTGTGGAATAGAAAGGGCTCAAGAGCATGTCTTCTTTCGCGCATTCTCTCATGGATTCTTGATCGCAGTCTGTAGTTAGGTTTTTTCGAGTTCCTTTCCAATTCACATTGGCTTTGTCTTTTTCTTCTAATTGATTGATTCAACAAAGCAATGAAAGCCCCTCTAACATAGTAAGACGGAAGATCTTCTACGAAGCACCAACCTAATAAAGAAGAAGCGGAATAGGCTCTTAGCCAAGGAGCAAACCCTATTTCACTTTGAAAGTCCTTGATTTCCAGCTGAGCTTAGAACAAAGCAAGCAGCGGAGTTTCAGGAAACCTGATCTAATCGGGAAAGCTGGGAGCAAGAAGAGGAGCTGCTCCATCTCCTTTATTCGCGAGGGGAGCGGATGGCCACAAAGCGAGATTAGATGTCTCTGAGTCTATTTGAGTGGTAGATCTCTCTTGGGATGGTCGGGAAGTCAGGTCTGAGACAAAAAGTTCCCAGCCTGGTTATAATAGAAGTTGTCCCCGGATCTTAGATCACGCAATTTTGTGATGAGTTACACCGGAGTTGGAACCGGGAATGGATTAGCGATCAGAGTCTGTAGCGAGAAGAGTAGAAATTGGAAGATCTTTCTTTGAAAGAGACCTTTTGATGAGGGAGCACCTTCTTCACCTGAACTCTGATTCCATTCAAAAAAGCAATTGGAAAGGAAAGAAAGACCAATCCACCGGCAGCAGTAAAGGAGAAATTGGAAAAATACCCTTCATTGCATTGCTAGCTTCCTTGCCGATTGAGAGAAGGCACCGAAGCCCTACTCGAAGCTTGGAGTTCCTTCCTTGAATACTAGTCTGACTGTGAGCTATAAGGAAAGGAGAAGAGAACGGAGCACTCAGCCTTACAACATTTGATCCATGTGCGTGCCCAGGATCAAGGGCTATGCCTCGAAGAAGGTCAGACCTAAGAAAGCGAATTAGGTGAGGCCTAAGATAGCAAGTCTGGCTACGAACTCTATTTCACGTAGGTAGGAAGCCTTCGACTAAAGAAGGGCATGAAAAGGGCACTTCTTATGGCATCCTGCTAAAGAGCGGTAATCCAACGATTAAGCCATTTCTGAGAGTAGAAAACTACCTATTTTTTTTTACGGTGGCATAGTCTTCACCCTTCCGAGCGCAGGAAGCACAAAGAAGGAAGGTCTAAGCTTGTTTAGCTAGAGCTCGATATTCAGCTTCGGCGCTAGACCGGGATACAGTTCGTTGCTTCCTAGAGCTCCATGAGATCAGATTTGGACCATAGAATATGCAATAACCAGTTGTAGATCTTCGATCATCTGGACAACCCGCCCAATCGGCGTCAGAATAGGCAATTAAAGAGCGATCTGTGGTGATACGTAAACCAAAATCAACTGTGCCTTTATATATAACGATATATAACGTAAAATGCGCTTGACTGCAGCAAGATGCGAGGTGCGGGGTTGGTGCATGAACTGGCCAAACTTGGTTAACAGCATACATAAGCGGCGCGTCATTGTTAAGTATTGAAGATCACCCACAATGCTACGATAAGAGGACACATCAGCAATAGCCGTCATGAGCAGATAATTTGGTGCCTGAAATAACAGGGGAAGGTTTGGCAGCAGCCATATTAGATCTCTTGAGCAAGTCAATGGCATATTTTGATTGTGTGAGAGTTAAACCAGAAGAATCTCGATGGGCCTCCATACCAAGAAAAAAAAATGAAGATCCCCAAGGTCTTTGATATCAAACTTAGATCGTAACTGATGGATAATATTGGAAATGACAAGTGAACTTGAACCAGTTTAAATTATATCATCTACATAGAGAAGTAGAAGTGCCATACCATGTGAGCTATGATAAATGAACATAGAGGAGCAATTATTAAGAAAATCCAATTTCAAGCAGAAAAGAGCTAAAACCTTCGAACCATGCCCTTGGAGCTTAGCTTGCCGTAGCCCATAGATAGCTTTATGTAGTTTGCATACATAATGAGGATGAGCGGGCTCTGGAGGAGGTGGTTGCTTTATAAAAACTTCTTCAGAGAGTATGCTCTTCTTGATGCAAACGATGGAAGGCATTTTTGACATCAAGTTGGCGCACAGGCCAATCATTATTAATGGCTATGGAAAGGACCAAACGGATAGTGCAGACTTTCACAACCAGGCTAAAGGTCTCATCAAAATCAAGACCGGGTTTTTGATTATGGTGACAAGGCGCGCTTTATAGCGTTCAATGGAGAGCTGATGGCTCCCGTTGCTTTACTCGAAAAAGCCATTTACAGCCCACTACATTCATTGTTGAAGAAGGAGGAACCAAGGACCAGGTCTGATTTTTAAGTAGTGCATCAAACTCTTCCATCATGGCTGTACGCCATTATTTTTATTGTGTTGTTTGTGTATAACATGTAGGTTCTGAGGGAGAAAGAGCAGCATGAAAACATTGGGGAAGGGGATGTTTGATAGTGAAATAAGTTTTAGGCTTACGGGTTCCATCACGGGACCGTGTAACCATAGGGTGACAAGAGGAAGTGGTTTCGTGAGTTCTTGATACTGAATACCAAGCCTCTTTCATTACTCCCTGTTAGGAATCCTTCCTTCTTGTAGGTTAGGCTAGTCCATCTAGGCTTGCTTCAGTCGATTTTGAGTTAATGAAAAATGATAGACGAACTACTTGTAATGGTTGTTTGTGACCTATGAATCATCTAAAGATGCGTGCTAAGCTCGCTAGGTGGGGTGATAAGGGATTTCCTTCTCGTGTCCCTTTTGTGCTCCGGAGGTCTCCCTGTGGAGAACCATTAATTAGCAAGTAGAAAACAGGATTCTCAATGCAGGTCGGCATGGATAAGAGGAAAGCTATCTCTCCTCAGTGATTTACTATCAAATCTTGCAGCAAGGAGGGCGTTGGGTTGGGAAGGAGATAGAGCTTGAGCTTGAGCGTGGAGCTTGTCTTCTTGACAGGCCTACTTTTCTTTGTTCAACTGGGCTTGTTCGCTTTTCGGGTCCTGGTCACTGCTAGTTAGCTCCACGAGACTTTGATAAAAAGTTGAAAATGGTCTTTCTCCGACTTCAAAGTAGGATCGACTGGTTTACAGGGCTTGGCTGGTGAACTAGATAGGGACAGGAAAGTTACAGGACCTTTTAAAGAGCGGTGTGAGGCTTGTGCTTCTTTCTATGTCTATGGAGGCCCTAACAGGTCAGTCAGGTTTCGCAGGGTAGCGAAGGCAAAGCAACTTCAGTAACTTTGTGCGAGTGGAGTAAGCGATAGCTCACGCAAACGCTATTGAAAGTGAAGCTCAGTGGCCCTTCGATTTTTTCATAGGTAATAGTGTCTTCGAATTTTAGCCAAGAGTCAGCCAAAGTCGGAAAAGTCCAGTTCAATCAAATCTCGGAACTACGGCTCCAAAGCATCGTGCAGTGGATGTGTCGGGTTCGAAAGTCTCTCTTCCTCCTGCTCCTGCTGCCGTTGGAATTGTGTGTTCGTCTCTGCCTGCTCAAAGAGCGACAATCAAGGGTCTTAAAGGAGCACGTATCTGCCTGACTTGAAAACAATCCACGCTCCCTCCGATGAATGATTCTTTGTTCTTGCTTGATTACCGGAGGACTACCGCTAGAAGGCGTTGTCACTGCGACTTGGTGCCTAGTGTGCTCTTCACGGAAAGGAGTGAAACGAGCAAGGAGAGAGAGTCAACCTTTTAGGGAAGTAAGGGGGGAAAGGAAGAGACAGAATCACATCTGCTTGGCTGGTCTTCATGGCATGAGGAACTCGGATTCGACAAAAGAATAAAAACCATAGATGAACTGAGGGATCCCACTGATCGCCCTCCAAACAAAACAACCTGATCTGTGTAGGCCAGAAGCCAGAAAAAGCATGATAGCTCGCTTGATCACACTGATCGCTCCGCTTGTCTTCTTGGTGGAAGGGCTCAGGTTCAGTGAACTGAATGAGCGAGAGCTGTTTAAGAAAGAGGCGGAACATCGCTCTCCGTGGCAGCAAAGGGAATACGAACGAGATCTTGATTCAGCCTTTTTCTGGTAGGGGGTATACTCTCGATGAGCAGAAGTAGATGCACAATGAGATTTACCCTGGATTGCCCCAGTTAATAGGATTAGTGCTCTATATCTGTCTGTCTCCTATTGTTACGAGAAATCCCTTCCTCGGCCGTAGTGAAGAAGTATAAAGAGTTGTTGACCAACTAAAAGCATGGGAGTTGAAACGCAATGCATTCTTTTCGATTCAAAGCAACTGCTTGGCATGAAGTAAGTACAGCATTTCGAAAAGGTCTATCTAAGGCGAATCCAGAAATAGAGTACATTACGCGAGAAAGAGGGGATTCTAATACGTTAACAGATTCAGAAAGCATAAAGGAAGCGAGTGACCACACAAGATCGGCGCGGTTTTATTCTAAAAAGCACTACTTCCTAGCCCGGGTTGGAGAACTGAAATGGATTTCAATCTATTCAGGTATAGGTGGGATGGAGACAAGTACCAGCTCCATTATATGGTAGGCTTTCGGGCAACTAGTTGGCCTTTTAGATCGGCTTACGCTTTCCTCAGAGGAAGTGGCTAGAGATGCACGAAGGAGTGAAAGCCTCTCTGATTGAATGCGGGTCTTGTGTTATAGGAGCCGAAGCTGCCTAGTCCTTTAGGTCAGTCAGTTAGCCCACTACGCCATCAGAGACTGGATTAGAGCTGGACTGGACCTCCACTTTCGGAAAGATCACCGCGTAATGGAGACTCGCTTTTGACCTAGAAGCTGACAGATGGATTGGCCTTGCCTACTTCATTGCTCACCTTTTTTCTCCCTTCCTTTCTTCTTTAAAGTCGCGATTTCAACGATCTGGTCCTTCGCCCCAGACCACTCTTATTTCCCTGTCACCCGAAGTAACAAAGTCACACAGCCACCCCCAGCTCTTCGCAAATTGGACCTTCAACTTCCCTACGACTTCCGGAAACGCGTCTTGGATGAGCCTAACCGCCGTATACCTTGAAGCACTGTTGTTTTCAACAGCCAGATGGTATCGGAAAGCACCAGCATGCCCTTCAACTACAATCACCACAGCGGTACAGTGGAAGATCTTATTCAGACGAGCGATCGCGCTAGAACTTTGAAGCAGGGGAATTCAAGAGTTGAACTTCAATAGAAATCAATAGGAACTTACGGACACTAGTACTAGTGGGAAATTTTCTCTTCATTGTCTTTTTTACTTTACATTCGTTGGACCAAAAATCATACAATAGCGAGAACGAGGAGGAACTCATGATGGTACCCCTTATAACTTTTAAGATAATAAGAGAGAGGGTTGGTAGTGAACAGCGGATCTGCGACACTAGATCATAACAGCTGATATGCGATAGTAGTAGGAGTAGTACTAGTACGAGTAAGACCTATGAATCTTTGACAGAAAGCCGTAATTCCATGAATTTCATAAGCCTTTTTTATTTAACCGGTGACGAGGTTACATAGTAAGAAAGGGATGCCACCCCTTAGTAGCTAAGTAGCAAGTGAGCATGCCCCCGTAAGGAAAGGGAATTCCGAGAGCCCTTACTTAAGCTTAAAGCCGTAAAGGATACTAATGGTTCATCCAGAAACCGAATGAAGGACGCGAAAGTAAGAGTACAAATATGACGTGGAGAAGAGCTTACTGACTTATGAGCAAAAGTGGCGGGGAGCGCGGAAACGCGGAAAAAGAATAGAAGTCACTCGCGGATCACATGCATGCTATTGCGACAAGACTTAACACTTACCTATAAAATGAAGTAGGAGACTCGAAAACAAAGGCGCAATTTACGTCACATACTTTCACAACTATAAAACGTATTTTTCATTTATCAGAAGGCTTGTCGTAAGTGATCACAATCACAGAACCTTCAGCCCGATACGATATTTCAGGTGTAATACTCGTGTAGGAGTGTCCCATACCCATAGTCAAGAGAAAGTAGGAGTGGGATAAAGATAAAGCGGTATTACAGAAGCGGCTTTAGGAGGTGTTCAAAAGACGACATTTAACCCAAGGGGAATGAACGAAGATAGAAGCAAAAACAGTAGCCAGATCCTCTTCCCCCAGTTGTCAAAGTCAAGGGAGCTGCTCTTTTTTCCTGTCTAAGTTAGTTTAATGACGCTCCTTTCCACTTTTATCATCCTGCAAGTGCAATGCAAGAAAAGGCCCCAACCTATAGATAGGGCGTTTTCGAGGAAGTAGGCACCTCTTAGATCGATATCCAGTAGGTAATGAAAATCATCTTCCGGAGCATAAAAAAAGAATTGTTCTTTTAAGGTCCTTATCCCTCAGCATACATTACATATTAGTATAGAGCAGAGGCATTAATATGTATGAGTTGGGGAGAGATGGGATATAGCTAATCTTTCTTAATTAAGCAAATGGAGATTTATTTGGAAGGTTAGGTGAAGGGAGCCTATATAATGATAATGAGAAAGAGAGCTGTTGATGTTGAAAAGGCTTCCATCCTAGTTGTAGTTGAGAAGCAGGAAAGAAGAGTAGGCATGGGGCTTCTTTCACTTTCTTACTCGTTTTTTTCTTAAGAAAGCAATGATTTTAGCGTTTAGGGGAGAGCCTAGGAGCCATCGTCTTTTTACTCAGCTCAGATAAGCGGTCATCATTCAATTTAGGCATAGGGCCAAAGATCGGGAACTTTCATTCCCAGTATAAGTCCTCGAGTTTCTTGAGCGATTGTTCCATTATCCTTCTACAACCCAGTCTTGTGGAGGAGTCTTTGCACGCACATGAGGTCTGATGAAGAATCCCATGGTCTATGAAAGACTTATACAAAGCATTAGAGATGCCATTCTTTGACAGGATCGGAGAAATCTCATAACTTTCCCTATATGATCAAATGAAAGGGGTCAGAGCCATGCGAGAAAAGGCTTAACTTTAACTTAAAAGCGCAAAAACTGAAATTTTGCATTTCAGCCGTCTAATTCTAGCGTGATTATAGATTATAGAGTAAGGAGAGAAAGGAGCCGGTACCCATAGCCCATAAAAAAGTGTTCATCAGATGGCACACCAGGTATGTCCCTCCAAGGGACAGACTGGCACTGTGTTGAACATCTAGAGCCGGACCGGAATGGGAGCGCATGTCCAGCTCAAGCCCAGATCCTGGTTTTTTATTAGGCCTATTGCTGTGAACATGACTCTTTCTTCTGACTTCGAAGAACTCGACTCCTTCCTACGCGCGGGGAATGAGTTCTCTAATAAGATTCCGAGCAGTAAGCGTGCAAGTGTGAACATGTACAGTCTCTCGTGAGGCCGCTTACTCGTCAATTGCTCCTTCTTGGTTTCCTTAGTTTAGTATTTAATGCGATTGAAGCTTTTAGAGAATCTCGTAGCGATTGGTACTGTGTGAGAAGAAATCCCGGTAGCTAAGTGGTTTAGCGGGCGACAGTTAGAGTTCAAGTGAATGGTCGTTGTTGTGTGGGGTCGACTCCCCAACGAGATATGTAACAAATTTCGTAACGTTAACGTAATATATATATAAGGCTGGTTTTTATGCAAAAAAAGACAAAACGGGATTCGATTTCCACTCATAAGGAAGGAAGGTTAGATACCTTTGACAGGGTTGTATTTTTGGTTGAAATGGGATGGTGTTCAAACTCCCGAAATGCAGTCAGCAGGCCTTCCCCTTTACTGACTGGACTGACTCGGGGAAGGGGTGATCTCCTCCGGAGCATGCTGCACAGCCACTCATTCGTTCTGACTAAATAGTAGAATATATATATCTCTCGGCGATTCTTTTCTCCGCTAATAAATCCTTCCCAACCAGCCCGCCCGATCGATTTTGTAAGATCGGCTAATTCAAAGATCTGGTCCGAAGTTGTCGGAACGAATCGTTTGCTTTATCGAGCAAAGCTTTCTCTGGGGGTCTTGGTTGGCCCCGCTCTTTTCAACCAACCTGGCGTCGCCCCGCTTTGCGATATGAACGGACACGAAGAAAGAACGCAGGCAGCGGAAATGCAAAAGAGAAGAGCAAAGATTCCAGACCCTTATTGACTCAATCACAAATCTGTTGAATGAAGGTTCTCAGCCACTAGTTAGAAGGAAATCAAATCCCTTGACTTCGCTTATGTCTTTATAAAGAAAGCAAGTGAGGCGGGCCATTCGAAGTAACGTAACAAGATTCTATGTTGCACCATCTTCCACTCTTCCCGGGATCCGGGGTTTTTGAGAAAAGGTCCCATCCTTCAATATCATGATTGGGTCGACCAGGCCAGATCATGAGTGAATAGAAAATCGAAAACGTACATAGCTGTTCCAGCTGAAATACTTGGAATAATTCTACCACTTCTACTAGGAGTAGCCTTTTTAGTGCTAGCTGAACGTAAAGTAATGGCTTTTGTGCAACGTCGAAAGGGTCCTGATGTAGTGGGATCGTTCGGATTGTTACAACCTATAGCAGATGGTTTGAAATTGATTCTAAAAGAACCTATTTCACCAAGTAGTGCTAATTTATCCCTTTTTAGAATAGCTCCAGTGGCTACATTTATGTTAAGTCTGGTCGCTCGGGCCGTTGTACCTTTTGATTATGGTATGGTATTGTCAGATCCGAACATAGGGCTACTTTATTTGTTTGCCATATCTTCGCTAGGTGTTTATGGAATTATTATAGCAGGTCGGTCTAGTAATTAGGGGGCGGCCGTTCGGTCGCCTATGATACTAGGACCAATAGGTAAAAATGGGTTTGTGCCGCAGGTGTTGAACGATCTACTCTACACAGGTGTGGGCTTACAAGGGCTAGGGCTCATAAATCCTTTCCATTCATCAATAGGGCCCTGGTCGGTCACTTTTCCGGGCCGGGATCGATAAGTGGAAGTCATAAAAAAGAGATGTTTCTCTTCGCACCTCAGATCAAATCAAGAGGCAATGTCATTGTCAAGCTGGCATATATATAAAAGGATATAAAAAAAAAAGGCTTTTTCAAAAAGGAAAAGGCTATACAATACATTAGTAGAAGTAAGCGTTAGCTTAGCCTACTCTACTAATGTATTGTATAGTAGGGTGTAGTATAATAGGCGAGCAAGTTAGCGAAGACGCTTAGGCTATAAGAGAGCGTCGGTGCGTAGCCTTCATTCTACTACGCTACGCAAAGGTTACGAAGTCACTTAGCTCGACGTTAGGAGAGTCAAGAGGGAACGCCATACCTACATATAAGAACCGCTGTTCGCTGCCTTTAGAAGGTCTAACCTTTCGCTCCCCTACTGAAAAGGGTCATTCACGCTTCGCCCCACTGATAGACTACTTAAGATTCAATTCAAAAGGCCCTAGCTTAGTTTCGAAAGCCTTTGTCATTGTCAGTCAACTAAGCGCGGGCCTGAGGCCCCCTACGAATCCGTAAATCTGAAGAGCATGCCGCAACAAAAGGATGGTCCCCTATGCATTTCATTCTTTCCGGAAGGGAAAAAAAGAGAGGACCCCCCCATCATGGTGAACCTCTCCTTGTGATCGGGATGAGGTAAATGCCTCCCAGCCGGGGGGCGGATCGAATCGGAGTTTCCTTAGGTATCCACCGACCTACAGTTATCCTTAAACTTCCGTGCTTGGTGGAGAAGAAGCGAACAAAGGTACGCTCGCTTGCTGTCTTGTTCTCTGCCTAAACTGGGATCGCTCGCCAGCTAGGTCAGATTGGAGCAACATTTATTGAGAACATATTACCCATCTTGGGGGACAAGGGGCGGAACGACCTCTCGATCTACTTACTGCAGCCCAGGAATAAAAACGTCCGTCTAGGCCTTCCCTGTTGCTCCGATCCCCCCTACGCCTAGGACGTTGTCTGGGCCAAGAGCCATAGTTAGTTGCTGTTTTCATTTGGTTGTTTTTTTCTCGTTGTTGATACCGGCAAGACCCAGCCAGATGATGTCTACTGGTTGGTAGTGAGAGGACTCTTAGTATCTGCATACCCCAAAGAAAAGGGGACGCTGATTAAAAAACAATCATTTGATTTTGTTTCTTGCTCTCCCTTATAAGCAGGAAAGGAGTCTATCTATCTGCCTAGCTTTGGTAGATTTCCCCCAACGCAATCCACAGAAATTCCACGAATCCCTTGGTGGATAAGTCCGACGACTCAGCAGCAGTTCGGAATCACGTTTCTCGTCTGGTGGATCTGATATAGAGTTAGGGGGCAATACATACCAAAAGGTACCATAAAAGAACTGTGGGCGAGGAAAACACGAACCACAGAGACTCGTGAGCAAAGGAAGAGGGATAGCGCAACCGCCTTCTGGAGTTCGTCCATAAAGAGATATCCGAGCGATAAGGAAACCTTTGACAGAACAATAAAAAAGAAGAATTTAGCAATAAAAAAAAAATGGATCTTCGGGACTTTCTTAACAAGAACAAAAAAGATGTAGGAAAATCGCCTCCAAATGAGCCGATCTAAAGCGACGTTCCTTAGTTTCAGGAAGTCGAGCGGGAGTGACTAGCCTTCCTTCAAAGGCCAGATGGGTGCCTTCACCTCTGCCTCTATCTCGAAAGAGATTAGTAAGGCGACGGTTCGTAGCGCTTACCATTCTTTGTGATTGCTTATTCGAAGCAGGCCGACTTTATGATATGAAAAGTGGCTAAAAAGCTCCATCCGGCAAAGAGAAGAAACAAGCCCTTCAATTGCGAAAAGAGCGTATTCTTTCCCAAGGGAGGGCATTCTCGGCATCTTCACTAGTCGCCTTTCTTGCTATCATTATAGCTTTCTACTAAGGTAATTTATAGCTGACTCTTTAGAGTAAGGAAAGAGACAAGAACTCGAAAGGCGAATGCCTATTCTATTTTCGTATAGCACAAGCCTTTACTCAGTCAGTAGGTGGGAAGTTGTTCTTTCAGTCTTATCCGAGCGCATCAAAGAACCTTTCTTTTTTTCTGTAGAATTTTCAGCTGTTGGCAAGGAGCTACTCTTTCCCTCCACTCCGGGCTGGCAAGCTTATATCTCTCGATAGCTGCGTCGGATCTTTCCTGAAAGCTGAGGAAGGTGCGAAGCGAACTCATTTCGTCGCCAGGGTGCGTAAGCCTTCTGATCCTACTTTGTCGTTTAGATTATGCCAATAAAAAGAAGGGGAAAAGGCGTGACTGGCAGGATTGAACTCTCACTTAAGAGGGAAAAGTGATTGCCCGACGCATCACAGATAATCGGCTGGCTTTTTGGAAGAGAAGTGGGCAATTCCGCTGTTAGACTTGCCGCTAAAATAAGCTCTTCCAGAAAGAGTAGCAGCTGCAAGAGCTCTCGTCAGCTTTTCGGACCTGATTGACCTAATCAATAATCAACCCAATAGAATATGTCCATTTTGAAAGAATGAATAAGGGCTTAGAGCCTAAATATAACTAGTCAATCCATAACTGAAAGCAGGAATGGGAATTTCTCCATGTCAACAGACTAGGTAAATTACTTACTTGAAGAGGCATATGAACCCGAATGGGATGCCGGATTCCCTTGCAAAGAAGATTGACTCTTCAACCAGTCTCCTATCCGGCCCGCAGCCCGTATGTATATAGTAGCAGTCTAAGGAAACACTTTATATAGTTCCAGTGTAAGTGTAAGGCCGAACCCTAAACTTAGCTAGCTAATAAGCTAATAAAGAAGGGCTTCCCCTCTTCCAGGCGATTTCAATTGGAGTTCCCCGTCAGAAGTGACACATAGTTAGGGCATTCCCATCCAGTAAGAAAGCGAGCCTGTAAAGCCTTACAGTGAGACAGCTAGCAATCCATCAAATCCTGTGATAAAACCATTTCCAGCCCAGCTTGAAAATGAATCTTACGAGCATCTTTCATATATTTGTAGACCATTTGCCTTCGATCTTGGTGCCCAAAGCATGATCCAATCTGAACCCGTTGTAGGAACTGATGCCGGCCTCCAAGAGACCATCTCGAACGGCGGATTGCCAGTTCTTGAGCTCCGGACGGAACGTAATGGCCCTCTCGACCCACTCGTACTAGACTTGACGAAGGGTGCTTCAAAGAAAAGGATTTTACGATAGAAAGACTGCCTCAGAGTGCGAGGTAGGCACTTTTCCTTTACTACGATAGATGACTCTGGTACAGTAGCACCCTGACTTACTAATCGCATAGGCACGCACCCGGGAACCCTACTCAGTAAAGAAGGGGAGTCCCTAAACTGCTAGCTGGTATGGAGGCACTAGCCGGGGACAGGCAGGATTACGCAAGGTCCCACTCCAGAACGCACAGCTCGCCATGTTGTTGCATCCATAAAACAGGAGGATAAGTACCGAAATAGTCATAGAGGAGGTCGGAAACTTCCTACAAAACTTACATGGCAGGGGTGCTGCAGAAAACATTAGCTCCTTAATACATAGCGGGGCGGCTGATCAAGTCGGACTCTCGAACTAAAGGAGATCTAACGACAGATGTAGTAAGGGTGCAAGACGTAACCCGAAGAGGGGGAAAGCTAGCTAAAGTCTTATTAGAACAAGTGATCTCTAAGAAGTAGAATGCTAGGGAGAAGCCGATTCGCCACTTTAATCTTTAATAAAGTCTTTTCGAAATAATGCCTCTCGACAAGGCAGGTGCAAAAGGAAAAGTACTAAGGGCTAGAGCAGTGGAATAGGGGATAAAAAACAAAACCTCGAGCTCTTCCCCCGAAAGGACGTTCGTGGTCACGCCATCTGTGAGTTAGTGCTTCCCAAGTAAGAAAGAAAAGGAAATAGACTCGGCTGTTTTGAAGAAAGAAATAGGTTTCTGTAAAAGGAAGTGAAAGTGAGTGCACTACTAGGAGTGTGACGCTTTGTTTAGGCTTCCCTTGCTAGGGTTACAGATAGAAGGATAAGGGCATCGTTAGCAATTGAAGAAGAATCTACTGCTGGGGAAAGGTGCAGATGAAGTGAATCAATAGGAGAAGGGACAAATGGCACAGAGGGAAGAGAAGTCTTAGTTAAAGAAAAGAAATGCTGCATCCAGATTCGTTAAGTCTTAGGGCTCCATATCTTTTCTTCCTAACAGCGTGCGATGAAATGATGGACTCTTTCATATAGCAATAGATGCCATAGAGTAGGGCAGAAGAAGCACAGGCTAGCATTCCAAGTGGGTCAGGGTCAAGTCGGAAATTAGAGCTCAGAAGCTTTCCTCTTACTGTATCATTGCTCTGGGCAAAAAAACGAGATCTCATGAGAGGTTTTTACCGCTAAAGGCCATAGAGCACACTCACAATAGACCAGAACAGGATTTCCCTATTTTTTATTCGTCTCTACGAACGAAGAGATCAATGAATGCATTGCGGTGGGGACGCGGCCAAGTGGTCGGCTAGAGCTCGTCCCAAGCCAACCTTTTTAAGGGAAGGGCTTATGAGTGACGTACGTGATGTGGAACTCTGATAACAGGAGTTGCCACCTGGGAGTTCTTCCGGTGAGTGCCGGCTTTTCTTTTCAAACTTTCACCATCCTTGAAAACAGGAGAACGGAATAGGCCAAGAGGGTAATGTCGGAGCCTCTGTGTAGCCCACACACCAAGGCGATGACGTAGCAGGTTTAAGATAAATAACTAAGGCCATTGTCGATCCCAGACCAAGTGACCTCAGGGAGTCAGATTAGGATTCAGTGACCAAGGGGTAGGAAGAAGAAGCTCTTATTCCGATTCCTCTAGAGAGATGCCGAGAAAAGAGCAGAGGGTTTATGTCGGTCCAGGAAAGCTTATTTTGATGTTTGATGGCAGGCCAGTAACAACTATAGTTTTCTTTGCTGTCGGTCCAGCCGAGTTCAGTATGGCTACCTAGTTACACTACCTCACTGCACACTTTCTATCTTTATTAGATTAGAAGCTGCATGCTATCGGAGAGAGAGCAATGGGAGGTTCATTCTTACCGCACAAGAAAGCTAGCCGGAAGCGAACCCAAGCATAGAAGGGAAGCAAGTGGGTAAGCCAATACTATCTCATTCAGAAAGAGGGCGGAAATCTCACATCCCAGAAAGACCTTCTTTTTCACCTGCGCAACCGATTTCATCCTCTTCAAATTAAGGCAAGCAAGGCCTATAGGGGGCGAGAAGCGAAAGCTGCATACCTACAGTGAAACTAATCAGCAAGAGCCAGCATTCAAAAGTTCCTCCATCGACGGAATGAAGGTCTACTTCGTCGCTTGATTCACCGGGCCCATGTCTGTCAACGGTGAAAAAAAGCCCTAAATAAAGTGAGGGCCCCGGAAATAGCATTTCTTGGTCTAGCCCCGGAAGTAGTCGCAGATAGAAAGAGAATACGTATGTATACTCAAGTCACTCTAAGGGAATTTGCTGGGATTGGAATGTATGTACTCCCCAACTAGAATCGAAGGAATCTCCTCTTTATAGCGCGTCTATGTGTCTGCGTGTCCGTCTTTCGTCCTCTCTTTTCATTCTCTTAGGATTCCCAGTCTCGAGTGACTGGTCTTTGAGGTCTAGTCCTCTTGCCCCTTGAATCTTAGTATTACCTGAGACTTTCTCAGTAGGGTCCGGGATAGAATAGAAAGTTGGAGTTCAGTTCCTTCTTCGAACGAAGTCCTGCCTTTGAAACCTAGCCAATCCCAAGACATATAATGGAACTGCCGTCTATTGTATAGGGCTACTATATTCATTGGAACTCGTCTACTAATGCCGGTCGGATTAGCTACATCGGATCACCTACTACCCTAGGATTATAGGACCAGTTGGAACGGCTTCTTCTATTTCTATCTACACATCTCGGAGCTCATACACCTGCGCATCTCCTCTCTGTCCCGTAAGCATTTATTCCTTCAATGGCTCTGACTCTCTCTTCTCGGTCAGTATATTCCCCTAATCTCTCTGTCATTGGAATAGCCAACAATAATAGGTAATTAACTCCTTGGGATCGAAAGAGAACTTTTGCTTTGGTCTCGAGGAATTGTTGAGCGAGGCTGACTTTAGAGGTGTAAGCACCGCGAGTCTCAATCCAGTCAAATTCCTGTTCTATTACAGGCTCCTAACTGAGCGAAAGGCATAATAGATTCTTGCTCTTCTTATGCCTCTATTAGACCATCAGCTCCTGACTGAGCAAGACGACGTGATCTCCTGACAGATTAGATTGTACAGCGCATCAAGAGCAAGGCTGAAGGCAAAGCAAGTACATCAGTCACCCCATTCTTTCTATAGGCAAGAATCTTTTGTCTTTTCTTTGCCAATTAAAAAAAGAGTCGAAAGGAGGCAACTTCTGATACGCAAGACCAGAACCCACAAGAGCAGAGCCAAAGCCTAAGTCAAGCACAGTCACATCAGCACTAGAGACCAGCGATTTTGTCTAGGACAGGCCCAGCCATTCGAGATCCACAGCTAATGCGAGCAGGGACCTCCACCTTCCAGTCAATAAAAAAGAAAGGGAGGAAAGTGAGTAACTAGGGCGTACGCGAAAACTCAAATCTACGATCGTTTGGCTAGATCCATTTTTCGTTTTATGAACGCTTTAGTTTAGTGTCACCATACTTCAAGCATCGAAAAGTCGGTTTTTCAGCATTCAAATAAGCCAATTTAATTAATCGACCGTCGAATGTGACGTGGATACGGTCACGATTCATTCATAGGCTTTAGGTGATTAAGCTGGTCAAGTTGAAGGGGAATAACTTCCCAGTCCGTCCTTGGGGCCTCCGCATCACACGTCCCGGCGATAGGCAGAGACCAAGATTTGACCATTTAAGCGCTAGTTCTGCTTTAACATTAAGATTATAGAAAGAGGGTTACTACATTGATAGAGGCATACAAGTATTCAGTTATCAATAGCCCACGGAGTGGTAATTCAGTGATCTTTAACCAATTGCGATTCCGCGCATCTGATCTTTCCTGGTAATGGTTTATTGGCGGGCTGAGACTACACAGGGGTAGAGGCCCATGCCAGTTTTTTTAGAGATCCGACTCGTCACCCGGTTAGGTGCCGGTAGGAGAGTAGGGGGCTATTGAGTTAGAAGTAGGAGACGATCAGACTTATCTTATAATAGGCCGCTTAACGAGTTAGAAGATGTTGCCAATGACCGGGTCTCGAGAAGAGTTGGACGCGAACCCCTCCCATGAGAAAGAAGCCTAGCAGCCCCGATACGCCGAAACCTCTTATTCCGGTCCTTAGGCTAACTACGACTAGTCAGGAATTGCGTAAGAGAAGAAAGGTAACCGGATGCCTGGGGCTCCGGACAATGAGCGTCCGGAGTCTCTTAAGGAAGGATAAAACCAAAATTAGAATGAATCGACTAGAAAGTTTGTTCCGTAGGCTTTCGTGAATGAGGCTCATGGCTTTCGAAGTCGAAATCACCCGAAAGAAATGGCTCTAATAGTTGAATTTCTCAAAGGAAGGGGTTTTTTGTTCCCAGGGAGTGAAGCCCCTCTTTCCCGGAGCGGCAACTTTCTTTCTAGAAGTAGGAGTTTTGCTTTATTTTATTTCACCTTTGGAGATAACAGCCGTCGGCGTGGATCTTCTTTTCCAATCTTTTCGATTTGATGAGTTGTTGCAGTAGCCACTGCGGCTTTGGGCGAACCGACTTTAGAGGTGGATCCTGATGAAGTAATTGATCCAGCCTTAGCAACCGGAAAAGCCTTCATGGGAGCTTTCTTAACAGCCAGTGGAGTGACAGCAGGTTTTTGGATTTATATAAATAAATAGTCACGATTTCATAGGAGGTAGGTGGAAAAGCAAAACCTTTTTTTATGTAAAGGGAATGAAGTGACCAGAAGGTTCAAGCTATGAATGTCTTTCTCTACATTTAGTAGCACTCAAGGGATCTCGACGAACAGTGGAACCATGAAAGTCAAAGTAGAGCTGAAATCTCGTGCCAAAGTGGCACACATATGCTTCCAAATGCACTTTCATGTCCGGGCTGATTACCGGCGGAGTGCATGGTGTAGTAGGTATGGTTAGGTGCTTTGACGCTCGCAAACATTTTTTTTTTTCAAGGAATCATGAAACCATCGGTGCATAAGGAAAGGCCTGAATGAAAGGACCATACCGAAAAGGGGCAAGAATGCGACAGCATTGAAGGGGGGGGGGAAAACAGACATTCATACGACAGGAGAACGAAGGGCATATGGGGGACGGATTTGCCTTTTCTCCAATAGGAGTACTTATGCCAGGCATAACTCTATCGCCAGACTCGATCACAAGCAGGGGTGGTTCAATCGATCTATCTACGTAAGGGTAGCTCATTCAATCTCCCTCAGTCAGGTCTTCGGTCGACTAAAGATCTATCGCTATCGCGCCAGTCCATACGCGAAAGCCTGACACTCTATCCACCGGAGAAAGGATTCACGCCATGCCCCCCTGGCTCATGCGGAAAGTCCGGGCTGTATGATAAGAATAAAACAAAGAGGAGGATCTAGGAAGCGAGTGAACAATGGTCTGTGCCAGACAATTAAGTCCAAAGAGCGAAAACCAATACTAAATCCAAGCTGCAAACGCCTTTCGCGGGCCGATCACGGAAAGAAACTCACAGCCGAACCTCAACGCCGCCCGGGGCCCCACTATTGGGATAATCATCCAAGGTTCGTGGGGAAGGAAGAGGTTGGCTCACGCGGAGTAGCAGAAATGATAGGATTCTTATCTGCGGGCAGAAATAGGCGGATAGGTTACCTTTTAAATCAAAAATCGGTTCTTCTAGAATCATATTTCCAAGATCTTGATTCTTCGATCGTAAAAGAAAAACTTTCTAAAAAAGGCAAATAAGATCTTGACACTTTGGAAAAAAAGAAGGAAAGAACGTAAAATAAAAAGAAGAAAAAGCGAATACTTTACTAAAAAAACGAGCTCTCTAAACCTCTTAGAATAAAACAAATCTTGCCTCCAGATGAAAAGGAGGACAAAACGTCGCATATATTTATATAGCTGGTAAAGAAGGCAGGCTCGACCCCACAACGAACATTAACAGAAGTCCCGGCTTGACGTAATGTAAATCTCGACACACTAGGAAACTGCCCCAAACCTTAGAATGGTCGTCGCGAGCTTGACCAGAAATAGGAACAGAAGGGAGTCTTCTAAACCAGTCCGGACCTACCGAGCGTTGTTGGAAAGGCATGAAACGGGAAGGGGGTAGCAAGCCAAGCAAAGCAGAGGAAAGCCCCAAGAAGATTTGAAAACAACCATGGAATGTCACCTCCTTCAGCGGGAAACTAGACAGCCATGAGCCATAGGTAGAGAAATCATGAACGGGCGAGGGAGGAGGATCATATCGGAGATCAGGGAAGTAGGCCTGAAGCCAGAGTTGCAATAGCCAAAGCGGCCCCGGAAAAGTACCCGACGGACTTCTCAAAAACCTCATTCATACCTCGGTAAAGATAAGAAAGGGGGGGCCAATGCCACCCTCCGACCACTATGGAGAACCTTTGCCAGGTCTACGAAGTCGGCTGTCATAGCAAGAGTAGGAGAGCTGCAGAGGTATCGGTTCAACCAACAGGACAAGAAGCTGATATCTTCAGAGATAGAAGAATCGGATTTCATGCAAGTATCTATGAAGGTACCATAGGCCGGGCCAGGCTTCCCTGCCGATTTTGGCCGATGGTATTCGATATCAGGGACAGACATTCCCGCATAAGCAGTCTCTCCTGCCCAAGGAAGGCCGGTCAGAGCCACGACATCCATCATGGTCGGAACCATGGCACCCACACGAAAGTGGAATGACTGTTCAGCCAGACACCAAAACATAAGAGTAGCGGAGATCTGCGGTTTGTGACTCGGAGGGGTGTTCAGGCTCATCATAATAGCATCAAAAATACCTAATTTGAAAAATCCTCTCCCTTGTGGGGACTCAGACGCTTTACCCAGGAAGCCCAATTGTCTAAGGGGCCCTGACAGATTTGACCAACAGAAGCTGACAGACCATTCAAGGAAAGGGAGAGACGAAGAGGGGTTAGGAAAGAACTGGGAGAACTCTGATGGTGCAGGGCCGGCGAAGACAGGACCAGGGGAGTAAACATGGTCCCTAATGGCAACCATATAAACCATTGAAATCACCTTCTCGAAAGTCTTTCCGGTTGGATCTCCTGGTTAATATACCTTTGCCCCAATACAATAGTGGGGATCTTGGGTTGTGGGCTGGAGAGACGTCGGCTTTTTCTTTCTTTTTTCTCAGGTGGCGGGCTTTTCTTATCCCGATTGATGTTTGCTTTTTTAGAAGGAGGGCCCGTATAATGGTTTGGGCTTCTTCTCTCACCAGCTTTAGTTTTGTACTGAGGTCTACCTCTTATTTGTTGGCCTGATCAGGTTCTTTCCTTTGGTTAAGATTCTCGATATTGGGGGCCTCTTGTTCCTGCCAGTAACGGAATTCCATGGGCCATACTTGGCCTCATCTTCTTGGATCATTTGAAAAAAAAAAGGTTGTTCAGGGTCGGAACGAGTAAGCCTCGAGAGACTAACTTATTGGAAAAGATGATGTTAAGCTTCCTACCATTGGCCTCCCTGCGCCCGCAGACGTCGTAACATCTCCTCGCTTGAGCATCTTTATATGATAATTGTTCTGTTATAACAAGGGCCAAATTCTTGATCATGCCCCCACTTATGGTAACCAAATCCTTCTGCCGGGATTGGTGTCGAGTCCGTTGTGAGAGGCGCTTAAAAGAAAAGGCCGTTAAGGCATTGGTGAAACCACAGGGAGGAGGTTGCTTCCTAAAAACAACTGGGTTTGGCTCGTTGCCTTTGATTCTTTACCCATAGCATAGGATAAAGGGTGCGTGCTTCAACATCTGACGTCTTCACCATCAGAAAGATGGACAGATACGAGAGAAGAGAAAATGGAGGCAAAACATATAGTAAGTGACGGTACCAAAACGGTTGTCACTTGCTCAGATTAGGACAGCCACAATGGGGTTTAACCAAAACAGGATTGTCGGAGAAGGAGCATCAGCAACCCAACCGTTTTTAGAGGATCTCTTCCCTCTGGGCTTGCAGTAGCAGCGGTTCAAAATCCATATCGGTGGGTCCGTGATGTGATTTGATATTCTCGTAGAAGAGACTCTTCTTGCTCCTCTAATAGAAGGAGGGAACCACCAGTCAGAGAGCCGTACTTCATCATCTTTCAATTCAGTTGCTGTAGCGCCTGGCGCCTTCACCCGACCTTTCGGGGGATGTGAATGCTATCAGCGTGCTATGTGGAATTCTTTAGGCAGTGCAAAGGATAAAGAATCGGTATATTCAGGTTCGTTTAACAACCCCTTGCTCTCTTGTCTTCATTCCCAATCCTGCAGCTATAGCTAGGGCTTTGGAAAACGAGTACCAAATGGCTAACATCTCCTCCTTTAGCGGTCTTCCTCCTTCATGAAGGGGGAAAGATGCCCTTTCTAAGGAATGTAGTCATCGGCAAGGTCTTGACTTTCTTCTTTACAATTCATTGGAGCTAGGGATAATCTAGTTCAGTCATTACAGTTTAGAATGGAGGAAATAGAAAATAGGGGATGGGGTCAGTTACCGTTGGAAGGCTAGGCAACTAAAGTCGAAGTCGGCTAGCTGGTGGTTCCAAAAGAAGTTCATCAGACAGGGAAAGGATTACACTCTTTTATACTTCGGTCCCCTCACGAAGGCTTTCCCTAAAAAGGAAAGGGGCGAATACTGACAAAGCTAGCTCTAGCTCAGTCATCCACTACACTACGTTATTAACTCTGAAATGAAAGTTATTTTACTAGAAGGACGGACTCCGTGACCCTGGACTGAGTTCTTAGTATGGTCGGATAGCCATACTTGATAGGATAGAGTTCACCAAGAGATCATCCACCAAGAGAGCGTACCGTCAGGTCCTTTCTAGGTAGAGAGTTGCTAGAAGTCCTATCTGTAAGCCCGAGCCAGGACAGAAGAGCTAGATTGCTTAGAGCTAGGAGTTCGCCAAGAGCTGGAAGAGATCGGACACCTGAGGTCCTTAGGCGGGAGAGATCAATTCGTGATAGGCCTTCAAGATGAAGCTCCATGCTGTATCACGGGGGGTGTGACAGGCCCCCTCATTGTGGCTAAAGGGATACTGTATGTGTAGCAGGCGTGTGTGATTGAGTTCAAAAGGTAATTGGGCCGACTGATAGTCTCGATGGAGCAGAGGCCAAAGCTAGGATGGAGATGATTCAGAGACAGTTGGAACCCTACAATTTCATTCTGCGATTGAGTTTCTAGGCCAAGGTCCTCGGTGGTCTGTCGCCCTCCCTTGAAATGAGACAGCCTTTCGAAGAACCATCCGTCCGGTACAACAAAGAGTAGAGCTAGCTATCCAGATAGCTGATCTTGGGCCATATACCGAGCCGCTGACTTAAACGAGCACTAGACCGCTCACGGAGATATGGATTGACGAAAGAAGACAAACCCTAGACACACTGATTGTAAGTTAGTCTTCCGCTAATTCCAACTATTGATGTTCACTCTTTTTTCCAAAAATGTAAATTCCATAGAACTCCTTCATAATTCTACACTGGCATCAACAACCACAAGGGCTTTTTGACCCTTCCTTTGTTACCGGGCATTCATTCTTCCGCTACCAGCAAATGTCGATATCGGCAGTCTACCTTATTAAGGAAATCGAGCTAACATGTTCCTTATTTGACGATGCCTTTCTCCTACCCTTGCTTATAGACAGTGAGTGAGCGGAGAAAGAGCTCCGAGCCGATGCAAGACTGATAGGCTTCAGTTTCAGTCTGTTCCGCGTGAGCTCCAAGGGAAGCTGAATGTCATTCTGACAAGGAAGTACGCCACCAAGGCCGGAGTCACTAGGATATAATATAGAAGGTAAGCCCTACACTCAAGGGTTGGGAAAGGTGAATTGGAGAGAAGGGATTGACTTCACAAGAAAAGAAACTGATACAACAGTTCCAGCAGCTAAAAAGCAGGGAATCACATCTTGCCTATACCTGTACAAGACCCGACGAACTCCTATCTTCCTTAATTAAGAAAGACTGACCACAGATAGGTTGTTTTAAGACAGACAGATGGTTCTAGAGACAGAAGACAAAGCAAGAAAGAAAGCTCTTAGGGAAGACAGGATGAGTATAGATAGCTGGGGGTTAGATAGCTTCGAGGAAAGCCTAGGGCACTCGATTACCATAAGGATCTCTTCTAGTCCGTCTACTTGACTCCTGTCTTTTTAGCTATAACAAGTGTAACCCTATAAGAATAAAGAATAGCCCCAATTAAGTAAATGTTCACTAAAGCGTCATAAGCCTTGAAAGATACCAAAAAGCCCAGTCCCAACAGTAGCTTCTATAATCTAATCTAAGGAAAAGGACGTGGTCCTCTCACTCCAGATCACGTGCTTCAGACGCTCTTATATGACTTATTTTCACCTCCTCAACAACACCAATCACTTCCCTTTTGGTGCCCGCCCGTACCAGCATGTTACTTGGGCGCATGTGAGAGGGGTCCACGGGGAGCTGCACGAATCAACTTGATTCGTGACTTCTTTCATACCCAGACCTACCGACGGCCCAAGAGAACCAGACCCAACTGTATTAGCTGAATCAGCATGAATGGTTGCATCCGTGAAGTCGTCAGTCACAGCAGTAACCGTAGCACCCAGCTCTTGAGGATTTGCATCTTCAGTACCATGAGTGTCGGAATCAACAGCATCAACAATCGCGCCACCCAGATCTTGATGTTGCTGAGCGCCGATCGCGAGAGCTCCTTGCAAAACTTCAACCGAAGTACGAGATCTGCACCCAGCAGCCACTCTTCTATCACGGACATTATGGACTCGGCATTAGCCTCTTGCAACCTACCCGCACGACCAGAGGCCATCTCCTCACTAGAAGGATCGGATCTCTACCATTGATCGAAGCCTTAGGAGTCGTCATCCGCCGATAACAAACTTTCTGCTTGTTTCACTAAAACCAATTCCTTAGGTGGCAAGCCTAAGATGAAGCCCGTTTGGTTAGCACTATGCCCGGACCCCGCCAGAACTTCGCCTCTGGACATCCTTCGACACCTTTAGGTTAGGACGGCGAACGCTTATATCATTTCGCTAGGCTCGAAATCGTCCCCACTCAACAGAGAATCGTGGAGCAATTCTGTGATCAGGGCGCTGTCTGATTTCGCCTTCCACAAGCAAGATAGCGTAACGGCTCCGATAGGTAGAGCCGGGTCGACCTTCCCATCCCAACAGTAACGAAAGGCTTTGACGCAATCACTAAACCAGCTCCCGTGATCGGTTTCCAGTTAAGGTAAGGCTGTTTGCAGCTGAGAGGCGGAGCTATTTGCCGTATGACTTTGAGCTGTACGACAGGCACCTCTTTAATGGAGGGTTTCATCACGATTCTCTCATCTTGACCAAAGCAAGACCTTCCCCTTCCACGGCACACAAGCTGTGAGAGTGAAGGCAAGCTATCTCCATAAGGTGTTGTTAATCTTCTTTTCTTCGTCGACTCGAAAGCGAGTGAAGTAAAGAAAAGAAATGTCGGAAAAGAGTTTCTTGTGTGAAATGAGGAGCTTAGGAGGGAAAGGAAAGTTGGCATTTCCTTTTTGACTTCTCTGACGATAAGATATTCCCCAGTACTCCGACTACTACTAAAAGAGAGATGAACGTTCAGAATTCATAAATGAATCTTCATAATGGAAGGAAGATTCTCACCATGTTTCGGGATGCCTTCCCATTGTAATTGCGGTCCAAAAAAAAAATGCGATCTTTTCCGACAAGTCTTTTTTCATTTAGAAGGAGGCCCCTTTTGCTTTAGCACAGGGCTAGAAAGAAGGCTGTGATCTCGACTCAGATGGCTTTTCACTCACGCGATATTCCTCATATGTCAAGGGCTGGTAAGGTTTGATGATGGGAAGAGACCTCTCGAGAAATGCAGCTGCGATTGCCACTGTCTGTGTCGATAGCAGAAAGTACGACTGGAACCTAGACTGCTAACGTTTATAAGACTCCTTCCTATGTCGGAGACAGAACCCCTTGTCTTCAGTCGCTATCCCTGGGTGGTACGCAGAAGTCACGGGTCCGTCCCGCCTCTCGTACACATACAGAAAAGAAAGAGACGGTTTGGAACCGGCCCAGGCCCCAACCCCAAAGAGAAACAATTCGAAGAAGGGGCCTCGAAAGAAGCGCACTCTCTGGTTTGTATGTGTATGGATAGGGAAGATTTGTAAGTAATTTAGACTCTTCTTATCTTATCTTATGAGTTAAAGAAAGTGAGTTAAAGAAAGATGCTAGGTTAATGACTAGGGCCGGTCGTATAAATCCTTGTTCTTTTGTTCTGGGAAAGCGAAAGCCAGCACCTAAGAAGAGAGAACCTTCCTGTCCTTTAGTTCGGAGATAGAGGGAGCACGTTAGGGCGGATCAGAAAGAAGGAACTGAAACCTAAGTTCAATGCAGAATTCTTTTTGCGAGTGAAGTGAAAGTTCAGTTGACTATAGCTTATTGGCAAGCGGGAGGTACAAGTGTCGCAGATCAAATTGTCGGCAAGCAAGCTCAGAAGAAACCGACTTTCCTTTCCGGCTAGTGGTAGCGGTTGAGAGCGAAGCGAACCTTTTCTTAATGTAATGTTCATTACCTTCTCCCCCTTTATTTCCATTCATATTCATTCCTTTCAGGATCAGTCGTGGTCTTACAAACTATACCGATGGTATGAACAAATCCCTTTCTTCATACAAATGCGTAAAAGAAAGATGTTAGCCGCACGCCGTCTACCGTTGAGTTAGCAACCAAAATCAAAAAATTTCTAAGAACATAAAAAAAAAAGAAAAGGTGGGTTAACTAACGAAAGAAAGATGGAACCAGATGCGTTCTTAAAAGAAAGCGCTTTGCCTTACCTATGAGTCACTGCTTACTTTAATGCCATGGTTGGAGCTTTGGGCTCCATAGACGGAACTATGTATTTAGGTGGGGAGGATAGAAAGAACGCATGCAATGGGGATTGGATTCTGTCTGTCGGAGGTTCGAGAATCTATGAAAGGACATCTAAGACTAAGGAAGAATTCAATAAAGTCCATTACTGAGAGAAGTGGTGATCTCGTCTTGCTTGCTGGAAGAAAGGAAGCTTCCGGACCACCTTTTCCAGCCAGATAGCGAGACTCAGCAATTCACACTAACTGAAAGCGGCCGAGAACACGTACCTATCCCTTACGGGAATCGAACCCGTGTCTTCGACATGAAAAGACGATGTCCTAACCACTGGACGAAAGGGACCAACAAGCCATTCTTCATATACTTCAGCTCCGAGAATAGAAGTGGTTCGTTTTCTTTCTATACGCAATTCAAGATTGAGTTTGTGTTCATGTTGGCGATTTCTGATGTGAATTCGTCGGGTCGTCCCCCCTTCCTACGGGTTCCCCCACCGACCCAGTGATACACCAACCACGCGCCTTTCCTTTCTCCGATCATAAAGTCCCCCGATCTCTTTCTTTGTCTTTCATCTCCCCCTGATACAGAATAAGTGACGGCCCCGAGAAAAAAAAAAATAGCTGACTTTCCTTTAAATATTTAAATAAAAGGAAAACTCGCTTTTACGTGCGAGTAACTATGAATGTCGAATGTCGTCTTCTTTCTTTATGTCACTCTTAGCACTAAAATATTGAACTCTCACTTGCGCCTGCTTTTATAAAATCTCATCCTTACTGGCCGCCTGCTGGTCTAAGCTTTATTTTATATCTATCTCTATTTCTTACTTACTTACTTTATCACAATCACAGCACAGGATTGCTCTTTAACCTAGCTTGAAAATGAACTGCCCCTTCAAAAAAAAGCTCACCTGGTCTCGAAAGGAAGGGGAAGCACTTAGCATTCCATTCACCTTAAAAAAGGCACTGAACTTCACACTCGCTTAAAGAAGACCTGAGCATCACACCAAGGAATCCAACTCATACTGAATGGCTGAGAACTTAAATAGAACTAGATAGGCTTTCAACAGGATTACCCTAAACTCACAATGGTCAAACCCCAAGGATAAACCCTCTTTCTTTGCTCGTATCCATATCCTCAAAACCTCCTAGACCTACTATCACAATCAAAATAAAGACTTTGCGCTAGAATGAAAACCTTAGCACCACTCCCTGTAACGAACTCCTACCTCCCTTAAAAAGATTGCTTACACTTTGTATGTACGGGTCTCGGTAAGGCTTACCTTCAAACAAAACTGAAAATGGAACAGGTTCCCAGGGAAACAAAGGCCAAGTGCGGATTCGTCGAAGCTCTCTTATCGTTAGCCCTCTCAGGGAATTATCTATATTCATATTATCCTGCCGAAAAAAGATGCTTGCTTGCGTAAGGCACCACTTTCCTAAGCTTTATAAGATAAGATCTAAGCTAGATTAGCTGACGTCTCTTTCCCTTGTCAGCTTGCTGTCAAACTAACTTGCCCGAATCAACTGCTTGATTATAAACTGCTAGTCTGAAGGGACTCTTACTCGTTGGTTGGCTCATCTGGATCGCCATCGAAGCACTGATAAGAACTAGAGATTGTTAGCGCCTTATCCACCACGTTAGAGTGAGTCTTACTACTGAGAGTCTGCCCTTTAGCCCATTAGCTCCTTTTTAACCCTTCTATAGAACGCTTGTGGGGAACCCCCTTATGGAACTCTTCCTCGAACTGCTGATACCCCTTTTGCCTTTGCCTTACCCGCTAGCCCCGCCCCTTAGGACCAGATTGAATCAAAAATCTTGCTATTAAGGATCGCCGGGTGTGATTACAGAATAATCCTAGATGCGGAACTTGCCGGGTTCTTTCATGCCTCTAGCTAGGTGGAGGCTTACGCTTACTTTGGATATATATCTAAATATAAGGACTCTATATAGGGATAGGCTGGCAAGCGGTTCAAGGAAGGTAACTTTTTGAATCCCAGTTGGCCTCGTCATTATTCTTTTGTCGTGATCCTTTCTTTCGTCTCATCTTCTATCGAAAAAGGCCTTTCCGCTCTTTCCTTCTGCTAATGATTGATTCGTCCGGAATGTCCTTTCTAAATGTGAAAAGTTTCGGGTCTCTCTCTTTAGGGGTCGAGGTAAGCACTCAAAGGCATGCGCGTGAAGAAAGGACTTCCCTACTTCTCTAGCTTAGCCTACCTCGCAAGGGCTGGCTTTCGCGCTAGGGCCCTAGAACTAGCAGCTCCCTTTCTTAGGTAGGCGTGAGCAAGCTATATCTTCGTAAAGGGCTAAGCTAAGGATAAAGATCTTTCTGCGGGATTGAATCTAAGGCGGAACCTAGAAAGACAAAGCAAGCATCGGCCGAACTCAGGGGACTGCCCGGCGGAGCACCACCAAATGCAGAGAGTTACCACAAGCCTGAGACGACTTCTACTACTTCGCCAGCTTCGAATCCTTAGACAAGAGCTAAGACGGATTGAATCGAAAGCTTTCTTCTTTTTGGCTTAGACCGATAAAGGGAATAGGGGTGAGGAGGTAGACTAAGTCAAAGGCATTGCTCTTCACTTCCTTTCGAGTAGGGGTAGGCCCGTGACCAAGACAGAAAAAGAAGGAATTGCTCCGGTTCTGGATCAAGGTTTTCCAATAGCTGATTATTAAAAAACAAAGGCAGAGCCACTACCACTACCATACATAATAAGCAGCACAAACAGTATCACGGCCTCCAGATACGGATCCCGCGCCAATGGACTTTGTTGACCGGGAAACTAAGCAGAAATTGCAGTTTACTCCGGCATATTCAGATCTCATTGCAAACCCAGTAGTTGAACCAGCATCACCGGTAGCGCTTATAGAGCAGCGTCCAAAAAAGCATAAATCAGGCAAAGAGCCAGGTCAGGGAAGCCTCCTTGTGAACAAAAAGCCGGCGGAAAGAAAGGACCTATATCGGAGAAACTGCAGGTCGAACCTAGGGGCATCTCTAGCTGACACAATATCCGACAAAAACAAAGTCATTTTCGGCTCAAACTTCAGCAAAGGTAGCACAGTCAGCAGCATTATATCCAGTGCCCACCCATACGGATCCCGAGCCAATTACAGGGGCGGGGCACTTATACGTCTCTCTCGCCTCTATAGTGATGCTGCGCGATAGATCCACTTGTTTGGATGGGTAAATCACTAAATCAACCGGTGTTCTGGCCACTCCCATCACTTATAGGTAAAAGCTCGCGGGTTAGAAACCCTTTTTACGGTACTTGGTTTGAAGCATAGGTAGATCGGGATCAATATAAGTCAGTAAGCCCCACCAATGCCTAAGATATCCACCAGCAGATTCTCCAAAGGAAGCATAGAAAGTTTACCCTTTCAGCGATCTTCGAAAGAGAGTATGCTCTTCTTGATGCAAACGATGGAGTAAGGAATGAAGATATCAAGGTTTTGACAGTTGAAAAAGAAAGGCCATATCTTGCGGGCTGCCCCTGTATCAAACAACGGGAAAGGTCTTTTTTCTCTCTCTCTCTGATACGTCGCGTCGGCCCTAGCCAAGTGGAAAAAGAGCTGGCGGGCAAAAGATAAAAGACCAAAAAAATGTCATCCATTTCTGGATTTCCTGAGCGAGGAGTTGAACCAAAGCCAGCGCTAACTATTCGGTGAATTGGGTCGGGTATACTAGGGTGCTGTTCCCTAACCCTAGCGTAGCTAGGACGGTAACAAGTCACAGTCCTGGGAAGAGGGGCTACCTAGCAAGCTTATAAGGGTGAAATCAAAGGAATCTCTTTCATCATTCAACTTTTAGATGCTAAAGAAAAGATGTGCTTTCAAAGGGCTTTCTTTAATTAGTTCTATTCCACCGCCGGTCCTATCACTATCAGTAGTAAACACGAATTCCTTTATTCAATTTAGTTCTCCTACCTAACGGCACACTGTATATAATCTCTCTATATGGCCAATGTGAACATCAAACTTGTATGTGTTCAGCATATTGAAAGTGACATTGACAAAGCAAAGCACGGATTCCCTAGAATGTTAGAACTCAGACATGACAGAGAAGGTAGTCAAAAACGGTACGCTAAGCTCCTTGCTTCGTCGCTTCTGTTTTCAGTCAGAGAATGATGTTTTAAGCATCTCTCTATGCCAGGCATCTATCTGACCTGACAAGGAGGTCGACTTTGATATCTCAACCCTGATCTCTACGGTTGGTTGAAGGTGTCTTGGATTGGAAGACGGGTCGAAATTAGATCTGGATAGAAGATTCATCTACGCTGGCAAAAGGGCTTTCATTGAATCAGACTTTCCCAATGCTGCTCCTCTCCGATCCCCTCGCTGTGCTTGAGTGGCATGAAGCTACTAAACGAAAGCTAACTAACGTATCTAATCTAGTGGCGATATCAAACAGATTCTGCCCTGGGGAGAGCGGCTGAGACAAATCAAGATCTTGTGTATTCCCCCATCCCTCGCTTTGACAAACTTTCTATCGCTACGCCCCTGGGATTGGCGGGAAGGTCTATTAATAGAATAGTGGTGCGGTATCTGGGAACTCCTCTTTCGAAATGGGAAGAATAGCCTAGTAAAAGAAAGAGCCTACTTTCGTACTCAAGGGTCTACACTGTCCTTCTGATACAGAATAGAATCCGATACTATTCAATATGATGGTCTTGCTGCTGCTCTGTTCTCCGCTGTTGCAAGGAAGAAGCCCTGCGCTTAGCTCGAGCAGTGGATTAGGTAGAGAAGATAGTTGTGAACGACTCCGCTCTTGTTGATTTGTTGAACAACTTTCATCCCTGTGCTCAATGCCCGGACCATAGAGAAAAGATGGGCTCTTCCGTCTGTTGTCACAAGTCTTGTTGACTCAGCCGGGAGTGAAAGAGATTCTCTGATTCGACGTTCTCCAAATCCCAATAGGAAAAGCTTAATGGCAGCTAGATGGCCGGCTCTCTTGATGCAGGATTTCTCAGTCGGCGGGGGTCTTAGGATTCATTAGGAAGAAAAAGCAAGATCTCCTGTCTGATAAGGGCTCTTTAAGAGATATCGTTCCTTGACAATGGCCGCGGGTAAGCTCCGTCGTTCGCCGATGATGGCAGGTGCCCAAGAGCTGTAGTCTAAGTCAAGTCTTTCCCCAGTCCACGCCCCGACCCTAAGAGAGAAATCTGTAGCTACTCTTGCTATTATTCACCTATTCGATTTAGGAGACTCACCGATAGAGCTAAACCAAAAAGTACCAGTTGTTGATTCTCTTTACACTCTTGTTCGCTAGTACGTACAATTGTGATTGATGAGCATATGGAACCTCTAAAGTGAAAAGCTCTTATTCAGTCAAGCATGGAATACCCCCTTGGGGGCCTAAGAGCCATAGATCACTAGCGCTAGAGAGAGCCGGTGCCTTCGTTCGGGTAGGTGGGTGGAAAAGCTTACTACTAATAGATGCAAGCTATCCTAGTGCGATGGGTGAATATGGGACTTTGTTTGAGAATGAGCTTACTCTTTTTGGAACACCCCCTTCACAGACATTTGTCTGGCCGCCAAAAACCAGATAGGTTTGGTAGGTGTAAGGTAAGAAGAAGGCTCTTCGGCTTGGGTTGATTTACGCTTTAGCAGTTGGCAAATAGGCCCAATGGTAGAGATCAACTAGGCTACAGAGCGAGACTCCTCATACGTCCTATACAACCATAGTCTTAGTAGCCGCTATTGACTGACTTACCGAGAGCAAGATGGGATGGTACCAGTGGAAGAGAGTCATCGAAGAAGATTCTTTTTCTATCATAAAAATTTTAAATTGCATTCCCCGATCAAACAAGAAGCTTAAGATGACCAATCGGCGGATTTCCCTGGGGTTCATGACTTTGCCGCCTTAACTCTCTAAACTGATCTACGCCCATACTTCGTCGCTTCTCAAACCTATCGAATCAGAATTGCTTCACCTCTTCGATTACCCGTCTGACACAACTAGATTAGTGTAAAGCCCATAGGCGTATTATGGCACCACTAGCAATGATCTGCTCGATGCAACAACAAAGAGTGAGGCAACAGATTTGGATTAGTCCCTGTCTTATGGGAATCCCAAATTATGGTCCGTCCGTCTGAGAGAGGGTTTGTCTGTTCATCAAGCGTATGAGTCTTTTTGGATCCCTTCCCGGGGGGGGGGGTAGCTCATAGTTTAAATCTAGTTCTGGCTAATTAGCTTTCTTAAATCAATTGAAGAGAGGTTCTATTCAAGTGTTGTTATTGTCACCCTCATCGAGGAGTGGATAGCCACCCTTTCCTTTCTTGTAGAGCCAGAGTTCTAAGCCTAAGTCAATCTAACGGAATGCCAGTCGATGAACATAGACGCCTGCTAAGCGGAATGGACCAATGCGACATTGACTAAAGAAGGTAGACAAAACAAAAAGGCAAACTATAGAAAAAGCCAAGCTGACTGAATGAAATGCCGCAGCTGACTCTGACTCCGGTTCGGTACCTACTCCATATCTGAAGATTGACCACAGCGCCTTACCGCCCTTGCTTGGAGTTCGATCCACACACGGCATGAACTATTCCCAAAAGGCAGTTTGGACGGTGTGCAGATCTATAGGTGCTTTCGCTAAGGATCTTACATGGAAGCGCCGAGACAGATATATCCAGGTCTCGTTCATCTTTTGTCTATCCTATCCCTATCTATAGTGACGGTAGGCAGACGCTTCATACCACAATAGACGAGGACTGTATAGCTTCCGACGCTCTTTTGGATAGCTACACTTCCTTCTAATCTTGGAAAGGCTTCTTCTCCGTTGCACTGATGCCTTATCTTCCTTTCTTGTAATTGTAATCAAGGAAGTAGGCGCTAGGGCTTCTATTAGGCGAGAGCATCCCTTTCTATTTAGATATCTTCGAGTGCTGGATGAGTAAGGGCCCCGGTTCTTAGAAAGAGATTCGCGATTGCATCCTTCTTTCCATTTCTTGTCATCAAAGTAGAGGTTCTACCTTCCGCTTGCCCTTCGATCCAGCTGCCCAAGCGCTCTTAATAGATTGCTATGAAAGATCTGTCTTCTTGTCTCACGAGTCCCGTGTTCTAAGGATGGTCTTCTTAAGGAAAGGAGAGGATTAAAGGTTACTTTAATAGAATGAGGGTTAGCGGTACATTACAGACCGTCAGGGAGAGGTTAGTCCTTCGTGTGAATGAATGAGAGAATTGACGATGGGAATAGCACTCAGAGGAGGTCACGAGGCTCTCATCTAAGTCTTTCGATTTCTTGTTTTCAACCTTTCTGGGCCTGGTTGTTACGATCTATGATAGAATGAGGGTGCCGCTGAGAGCCGTAAGTAGAGAATGTCCCAAGCAAGCAGTAGCCAAGAGCACTACCTGGAGCAGCCGGAGAAAGACCGATATGCGTGGATAAGAGAAGAGATAGGCGCTCGTAGACTTCTTTCTGTTCTTTTTGGCTTCTTTTCTTTAAAGCTGGATTGGATGGCTGCTGCCTGTCCACTTGCATTGATTCATGCCTTACCGCGGGCCCTGGTAAGCTTCTTTTTTCTTGTTTCACTCCAATCTCGATCTGTCAGCTTCAGTTCTTTACTTCTTTCCTTTTCTTCTCATTCGATATATTATGTGCAATTAATGTTTTTGAATCATAAGTTCAAGTAAAAGTGTTAGTTGGTCGTTGTTCTTCCAAAATAGAAAATGGATTCATTTTTTTGACTATTTCTTTAAAAAAGAGTTGTCATATCTCGGTAATGGGGTCTGCTGATTCGGAATCACGCTCTGTAGGATTTGAACCTACGACATCGGGTTTTGGAGACCCACGTTCTACCGAACTGAACTAAGAGCGTTTTCTTATCACATCACAGTAGATACGACTGTAAAGAAAAAAGGATGATTTTCTTACTTACCAAAAATTTGTATGCATATAGTCTCATTAAATAAAAGATTTTTTATGTCCAATTTGAATTGATCTTAATGGATTCCTCGTTACTGCCCAGAGGAGAAGCCAGAGGAGAAGGGTAGGGATGACGGGATTGGAACCCGTGACATTTTGTACTGTACCCAAAACGGCCAAGCTGCGCTACATCCCTTTCAATTGGTCTACGGGTGTCATTGTAGAGAATACCTGCCCTGTTTTCCACATGGTTATTTCCTCTATCGAAATAAAATGTCTCTTGCCATTTCTTCTTTTTGGTCTTTTTTGTTTATATACTCATCATCATCCCGCCGCTCCTACCAACCAACGCTTACTTATATGAGAAAAAGAAAAAAAAAAAGGGTTATTTAATTTCGAAATAATCAGCCCGCTCGGTTCCGCCCATTCCCGCTAGAAAGAGTTGCATGCGAGAGAGATCCCAATTCTGTGTATGCGGCAAGCTTACTTAATGGAAAATACCGCCAGCTTCCACCCAGACAAAAAACGTGAGCGCCTAGCGCGAAAGGTTGCTTTACTAGAAAATATAAGGCGCGTTAGCGCTTTAGTCTAAGGGGCGGAGCGTCGAAGAAGCGAAGCGAGCCTAGAGTAGCAGCCTCTTATCTTACGTTTTTCAGGCCCCTTGACTTGATATTCTATTAGTAAAGCGCTAGCGCCCCTAAAGAGTAAGGCTCTTCTGCTATCAATGAAACAAAAAAAAAGAAAGACAAAAACCCTTTTGTATAGATCGAGACTTGTAGCTTGATTCTTTACTCATTCCATACTGGGAATAATTGCAGGAAATCGTTCGATAACACTTCTTCCAATTTATCAATGATATCAGACTCCCGTGAAACTCTTTCAATGAAGTGAAGTTAATTCTTACAAAGCAAATAGCATTTCCTATTGATTTGTCCGACACTGGACTGGACCTATTCAGATTCTGAATTATCCGTCGCTACGCTGTTCCCAAGGACTAGCAAAATCGAAATAGCGAAATTCTTGGGTCATCTCAATGGGTTCAGAAACTACACGTTTCTCTGGATCATCATAGCGTACTTCCACATATCCACTCAGAGGAAGGTCTTTTCGTAATGGATGACCCTCGAAACCATAATCTGTTAATATACGGCGTAGATCCGGATGATTGATGAAAGAAACACCAAACATATCCCAAACTTCTCGCTCCCACCGGCCGGCTGATGGAAATAGACTGACTACCGGAAATATTCGTGTTACTTCGTCTGCACTGGTTTGTACACGAATGCGTGAGTTATACCGAGTACTAAGTAAATTATAGACCACTTCAAATCTTCGTTTTCGAGAGGGATAATCAACTCCGCAAATATCGATCAAAACTTGAACCCTTGTATAGGTATGAAATTTAAGAAAGCACAACAATTGAAATAGGTAATCCGAATTGGTATCAGATCTATTACCATGTTCCGATCTTTCCATTTTTTTGACCCATTTCTTGGGGAGAGTCTCCCAACTATATTTGAAAAAAGATTGGTTATCCATAAATAAAGATAAAGAAAGCTTTCTTGTAGTTCCGCTTCTTGCTCTAAAAATGAGGATGTCGGAAATCGCTTGGTCCAACCAAGAAAGACATGGGACTTTTGGGCGTCTTTTTCTTCTCTTACGAGATTTCGAGTTGGATGACGCCCCTAAAGGCCTTCTAAACTGTCTTTTCTACATGTTTACCAGGCATTGTCATTGAAGTAGGCAAGGCCAATCCATCTGTCAGCTTCTAGGTCAAAAGCTAGTAATATGTCTTTCTCGTCCTAAATTAAATAAGTACGAACTTCAATTGCGGCTTACGCTCTCGTTACAGGCAGATGAGAGGAAGGCACTTAAAGAACAGGTGGGCATATGGGTAACTCATATTCAGGTTATCCAGCTGGGAAAGAAATGGAAAAGCCTTTCCAGGCAAATCGAATAAGGTGGCAACCAAGTGCCCGTCTTGCTCCCCTTCTTTTGAATGGAATGGATTTCCTCTAATTTATCTGTTGTAGCTTCACCTAGTAAGGAGACTTGATTCTATTTCGCCTAAACTATTTATCTGCCCCTTTTAACCAAGGGTGCCAAAGGTATAAGACAAATCGAAGAACCTAATGGATCGAACTTTCTTATTTTTATAATGATAAAAGGATGTAGCCCCCAGGTAAGAATCACTAGAAGTAAGCTAATTTCGGAAAGAGACTGTCCATTGCTGGATAGCTATCTCTGGCCCCTTGGTTCCTGTCTATGAGATGGCACGAGGCCGGAAGAAACCATTCCCCGCTTTCAGATAGGTGTCTCGATCTCGTCCTACAATCGGCATAACAACTTCTCTTTCTTTCCTCTTCGAGCAGCACCTACTTATTCCACTTCAGAGGATACCTACTTTGCGAGTTAGCTCCTTGCTTGGTGAAAAGAAAGGGTTTTCCCTGACTTCATTCCTTCTTGCTTGGTTCGTGCCGGTCTACTTCTGCTAAAGGTACCTGCTATCGTTCAAAAACTCATCTTTTCTGTACACATCCATGGGCATAGAAAGGGAATTAAGCTTGTGTTGAAGGGGCTATCATTGAGAGGTCTTACCCTTCAAGGGGAGACTTGCTTGCCGGGGAGAAAGCTTCCCTAACGAGTCAAAAGTGGCGAAGCCATGTCTTCTCCTTCGGTTAAGCCTCGCTTAGCCAGGAATGGTAGCGAAGGAAAACAAGCCCTATACTGGAAGTGGTCAATCAGAGCTGGAAGGGGACCTCGTTCGGTGAGAAACCTAAGATTATATAAGTCTGAAGAAAGGTTTAGCACTTATTATTGTAACAATCAGTATAAGGCTTATAAGAAGCCTTAAAAGTTAGACTATTATCATGCATTAGAGGTCGATTGTGCGACAATAGGCTTCTTTCACCGAAGGGAGCGATGGGATCCAGTTGCTTATGCCTTTAGTTAACAAGTTAACAGTGGACCATTCAATACTAGTGGCGCGAGGGGAGAGTGACAAGAGACCTGTTCCTGTTGTTCTTCCGATTGTCGGTTCCGAATACGAAAGGTAAAAAGCAAGGAAAGGTAATGTCAATTGAAGCCAGGCCTTTTCGGAGGAGGAACATGCGGAACAGGAAGATTTTTTTGGTTGGACGAATGACAGCCTGGAACTCACTTACTTCCTTTGCAAGCACTATTCGCTTTTAATATATATAAATCCCCCATCTTCAAGCAGAATGAGAATGACTTTCATCATTAGCTTAGGGAGGAAAGTTTTTGATTCAAAATCTTAATAGAAAAAAGAAGCCCTGTGCTTTATTAGCACAGTTCTAGAAAGAACTCAGCAAGAAAGAGAACACAGCACGGCTAAGAAAGCAATACCGAAAAGCAAACAAAGCTAGGGTTGCGCTTGCAGCGCGCCTTTCCAGCGAGCACACCTTCCCCGCCCTTGGAATCAACCGTCTTTGAGGAGAAATCCTTTCCTGAAGTTCAACAAGCTATTCGATTAGGGTAAGATAAGAAAGCTGTAGGCTTTGGCATCTAAAGAGAGATCTGCACATGGTGCTTTCCTTCTTTCGTTCTTTGTTTATGTACCTACAAAGGCTAGATACATTTGCTAGTAAGGCAAGGCAAGCGAATCCAGCCTAATGGAGCACAGATACAATTGACATTGCCTCTTCTTGCGAAGATTGGGTTAAGTTCAGCCATTCCTAGGCTTTCCCGTATCCTTTTGAGTCGGTTAAGGACAGAAAGAAAGTTCAGAGTTTAGATGGAATGCTTACTATCAGTGCATTAGATGTCCTAGTTGTCCAGTACCAATCTGCTTTCAAGGTTCAGTGTGCCTTCGTTCAGTCTCCAGTCTCTTGCAAGTGCTATCGAATCCTCCCTAGTACAGGGTGTGGCATAGGGTATTGTGCAGGATACTGTACCCGCGACCGACTCAGTGGTACGATGTCCCTTCCCTACCTTTCTTTGCTTTGTTTATTCTAGCTTCGGGGAGACAGTTGGACATAGCAGGGTTTGTGATGGACACGATTATTATCCGCGTCCGGGCTACCAAGAGGTTACGCTCTTACCCTTTCGGTTCGCTCATGACTCGGCTGGCTGCTAGACTGGTAGTTGTGGTTGACTGGTACAGTCTAGAGGTCATAGATCCAGAGGACGTGGGTGAGGAGATGTTTGCATGCTCCGACTATAGGCCGCTACGGTTTCACCGTGGGCTACGCTACTTTGGTGACAGAGGTGGTCCTGAGCAGATTACTAGCGTAGCTGCGAGGCTGAGTAGAGAGAGAGCTTCGAACGAATGGAAGGCGGGGCTCGTCACCTCCACCTGCAACCACAACCGCATTCCCTACTTCCAACTCGAATACATCGAAAACAACAATCAGACAACAATCGACCTACAAGAGCCCCTTACACACACGGGAAAGACTAGGAGAGAGTTGGAATGGAAAGCTTACAAGGCTTACACCAAGAAATTCTATGGCAATGGTTCTAGACCCGGAGACTCAGTCCCCAAAAAGCCTGAAATCGAAAAAAGAAAGACTTTAGGACTCCTGGTCCTCCACCCCACGAGGAAAGACAAAGCTTTCTCTTTTCATTCGAGTAAGCTTCACCTCTTCCGAAAGTCTCCTCCCTCATATCCTTCGATCCGGGCCAAGTCTTACTCTCATATTAGTAGTAGCTGTAGCGACATCTCCCTTCCTTTGTAGGGGAACGGGAAATGCCCGGGGAAGAACCCTGACACTCAGTCCTCTCCGTCTACCTCTTTACCAGCTAAGCCACGTCACCCCTCGTCTATTAACTTCTTTAATGTGGGAAAGGGGGGATAGACCGAGGAAACTTGCTTGACTTCGAGTGAAAGGCAATCAATCTCTAGCTTTCGACTAAGCTAAGAAGCAGATAGGATAGGATCAATCTAACTAAAAAGTACCTTCCCTAGGGCAAGACATCCCAAGGAAAGAAAATGAAAATAAAGGAAAGAACTAAAGCTGGAGTGGAGACTGAGGGCAGGCAAGCTTGAAGAGGGCGTCAGGCCGGAGAAAGGTGCCACGGGAACGGAATCAGGAGCAGGGCGGGAAGCTTAAGAAAGAGATCCGGGATTCCCACGAAGCTAACTAAAGAGAAGGGGCATACCGAGATCGAGTAAATAAAAAGGGAGCGGGGACAAGATGATCGACTTCTAGTTGCAGCGGATCCTGTGGTCCTCCTCCTCTCATATCAGAATCAGAAGAAAGAGAAGATGCTTGCCCGATTAAAGTGGCAGGGATAGGAGCTTTGGTACGAGACTCAAATGGTTCCAGGGTGCCGGAGATGAAAGCTTCTTCTTTAGATCACGAGGCGGGAGGTTACCGGCTTTCTTCGAAGTTAGGTTAGGGTTTGGCGAAAGAAAGAAAAAAAAAGTATGTCGACGCTAAGCATAGCTACCAATGCAAACCAGTCTGTCTTATAATAAGATAGTAGCTCGCTTCCGACTTGCATGTGTTAAGCATAAGGCTTTCTCTTCATTGAAAGATAGATCTTCCAGAACCGGTCATACTTATACCTCAACCGAGGTTTGAATACTTGCTTCCTAGTAGCTCTCTTTCCTAGCTTCAGGGAGAAGCCCGAGAATATCATCGCTCGATTCGAAGTACCCGACGATTTTAGTCACCGATAACGGACCAAAATGGATTGTTTAGCAAGTTAAAGATTTTTGACTCAAAAAGTTTACGAGCGTATCCTAATTCGCTCGTATCACTCCCGAGGGACCGGAAAAAAGGTTTTTCGGGCTGAACAAGGGGGGCTTCACACACTCAAATGAGTAGAGATAAGGGGAAGGCTTCTCTCGAAATCTTCAAGCAACTCGATTAGGGTAGGCAGTGTGCATTCTTCTCTCGGCTCTAGAACAGGAAGAAGGGAAGTTAGCCTTTCTTCTTTCTTTGCCAAAGCAGGGCCCACCGCTATCATGCATGATGCAATCTCTTGGTCTTCATCTGAGGAATGGTTTTGTTGTTCTCTTTGATTTCAGGTGGTCCGCGACGGGTGACCGGAACCGTCGAATTCTTGCTTTGGGGTAACCACTTCCCAATCGTCATCCTCATGGAGATCGGGGTCTCCCCACATTATATCTCCATCTGGGCTATTGACAGCTACCAACCCCCGCTCTATCTCTTCTGAGTCATCAGGGATGCCCCGAACTTCGGTGTCCAGAGGATCCATCTCTTCGACGGGTATAGAGGCTGGTTGCAGTGCTACAAACCTTATATACACCATTTTTGTAGTCGCTTGTCTTATGAGTGAATCTCGATATATATCTGGCCTATTTGATTGAAGCTGAAGGCCTGTTCAAAAGATCAGATAGGCGGGTGGAAGCAAGAAAACGGCTGGCTAGCTCGTGCAATCTCAAAACAAGTCCTTCGCTTTAGTAAAGTAAGCTATCTTTGGTTTCTAAGGTTCTCGGGGCACTACGGTAGGACGTAGATCGATCATGACGAGAATGGACTTCTCCGTAATGTACGTAATGTAATAGAAGAGTCACAGCCCCTTCTCGACTAGACGAAGGAGATATGAATTCCATTCAGGCTTGGCTTGACCCTCCTGGAGGCGCAAAGTTCATCATTCAGTGTGGTGGGGAGCCTCGCCTGGCAGATTGGGATGACTTGGATGCTGGGCAGATCCGGATAGAGTCTCGCTCATAGATAGAGGAAGAGTACGCGCGCTACGGGCATCGGATCAGATAGCCCTTCGGGCAACCAACCGCACATCCAATTCCGATCATGGAGGGATGGCTGAGTGGCTTAAGGCATTGGTTTGCTAAATCGACATACAATCTTCTTGTATCATGGGTTCGAATCCCATTTCCTCCGGCAGAACGGGCGGGCGTGAGAGAAAGAACCTCTTGGCGGAGTTCCCAAAATAGCACTACTTAGTGACTAGGAGCGGAGAGCCTGTTTCGCGTTTTTTTTTTACTTTTCCCTTACTAGTCAAGTGGTAAGGTAGGGCGCTCTTCGATGAATAAAACACAGACTTTAGGAAAGTGGTTCAGGTAGCTCAGCAGGTTAGAGCAAAGGACTGAAAATCCTTGTGTCAGTGGTTCGAATCCACTTCTAAGCGGGCGAAGGGTCATGAGGACACGTAGCCGGGAGCGAGCCGAATTTGGAAATTCAAGTGAAAGAAAAAGCCAAAAAATCTCGCTCCTGCACTCTACGGCTTTTTGGCGTCGCCATATCTTGCTGGAGGCAGATTTTCTAAAACTAAAAAAAGCGGTTGATTACTCGGATTGGTTCTCGCCTCCCTGTGTCCAAAAGGATGGGCGAGTTCGGTTCAAGTCTTCATCGATCGGGTGGATCTATATGCTCCGGGGGGGTGAGACGAGGTGTAGCGCAGTCTGGTCAGCGCATCTGTTTTGGGTACAGAGGGCCATAGGTTCGAATCCTGTCACCTTGACCAAGGAAGGGCTCTTTTTATTTTTATATAGATCTGACACCCTTTCCCGGGAAAAGAAGTTAGGGATCACCATTTTGATTTTGGGCAACAGAAAAGCTGTTGTTTTGCTTCTCCATTTCCAAGCAACCCTGTGATGTGACTATCTGTAACCATATAAATGACGAGTATGAATAACGAACTGCCGTAGCCCCTTTCTCATCTCTAATGGCCATGGATACATAGTGGCTGGTCGAGGGGTTATCGCTGGCACTACTTCCACTTGATCGCTTCGTACTTCACATTCGATCAGCAACTTTAGGCTAGTTTATTTCCCTTCGTCCTGACCTGGCATACAAATAAAAGCCCATGACCTTCTTTTCGTCTTCAAGGAATGTCTGTAGCGTTCTCATCTCTGTACTGAATGATTGAGCTACCCATGCTATGACGGAACTACTCCACTGTCAACTGATCGAACTAGACTGATCTAGCGACACTAGCATCTATCCATCAAGGAACTGAGCTATGCCACGGATGTCGCTCTGACTGAACTACCGAGACTGACTGACAAACGAACCCAGCTCTCAAAGACCTAGCTATACTACTTAATTACTGACCCATGCTACCTATTCTAGTGCGCTAGGTAGGAAAGGGAGACAAGAACTACATTGCTATACCTGAATCAGTTTGACTCAATGCTTGCACTTAGACCTTTCCCCCAAGCTTCCTTCTATGCTGCCAGAAGCGGAGAGGAGGGTTTTCACAACACTTAAACCGAAAGAAGAAATGCCCTAGCTCAGCTTCCTAGCATGACACATCAGCTACGCCATCAGAGACTGAATTAGAGCCTGGAATGATCCTCCACTTGCTAGTCATGAAATATCACCGCTCCGTCTTTCGTTGCTCTCTTAAGCTGCTTTACGAGTGCAACCAAGTTCAAGAAACTGCTAATTAAGATACGATGCTGGTATCTATCTAAAAGTCAATATCTGTGAGAAGCTTCTTTCTCATAAACATCCGAAGCAACGAGAGATGCCCAAAATCCTATTTCCTCTTTCCTCCATAACCTTACCAATACTCCCTCGCCTGGAATTCTCCCAGTAAGCTGATCAGACACAGCCCTGGACTTCCCTTCACTACCAACCCCTCCCCTTAAGATTCCTCACCGCCTGGGTATGAAGATACCTCACTGCCTGGTTATGTTTGCAAGTTGCAGAAAGCATTGTATGGTCTTAAACAGGCATCACGCGCTTGGTATGATAAGTTTTATAGCTTTTTAATCAGTAAAGGCTTTCTTATGAGCCGTAGTGATTCCTCGTTATTTATTCAAACTAACAGTTTGCGAACTACAATTCTTGCGGTTTATGTGGATGATATTATTATAACTGGCAGTGATACCTCTTATATCTCCACTCTAATCACTGAATTAAGTGCTCCGCTATAAAGAACCTCGGGAACTTGAACTATTTTCTTGGCATTGAGGTACTCAAGACAAGAATGATCGTGGACTTTTTTTAACACAGCAAAAATATGCGTTGGATCTCCTCCAGAGAGCTGCTATGCTGAATTGTAAGCCCTGCTCTTCTCCAATTAACTTTAAAATCAGTCCTCTGCTGCAGTCTCTTCTACTCCATTTCATAATCCATCTCTGTACAGAAGCATCGTTGGAGCCCTGCAGTATATTACAAGACCTGATTTGGCCTTTGCTGTTAACTCTGTTTGTCAACACATGCAATCTCCTACAGATGACCACTTTACTGCAGTAAAACGTATCTTGCCTTATCTCAAAGGGACTGTTACAACTTGGTATTCAGTTCACTAGAGGACCTTTCACTCTTACTGCCTATTCAGACGCTGATTGGGCAGGTGATACTTGTGATCGTCGGTCGGTTAGTGGCTATTGTCTTTTTATGGGTAATAATCCCATTGCCTGGTGTGCTAAGAAGCAGGCCACAGTTGCCAGATCTTCAACCGAATCTGAGTATAGATGCTTAGCTCATACTGCCGCTGAATTATCGTGGCTTCGCATGCTCTTCAAAGACTTACAGATTCCTTTGTTTCATGTGCCAACCATTTGGTGTGATAATATATTTCAGCCATCTCCCTCGCCTCTAATCCTGTGTTCCATGCTCGCACGAAACAAATAGAGGTGGACTACCACTTTATTCGGGAGAAAGTTATCCATAAATATCTTAAAGTGCGGCATACGAAACTTATAGCACAAAGTCGGTACCATTGACTGAACACAAACACAAGATCAATCAAGTCTCACATGTGAACGAAATCGAGAGGGAAGAGCATGGATGCTAGCAGCACCGGAAGTTCTCGTTCAGTATGAAGTTGAATGCAAGCCTATGTCCATCTCGTGTAGTTGAGGAGGCCCGCGACAAACCTCAATTTCTTCTTGCTGCTAGTGCTTCTTGTTAAAGCAGCTTTCAGTTTTCTCTTAATGTTACAAGCTGTTGTTGATCTAAAAAGAGTAAGTATAGTTACGGTTCTTTCCCCGAGCTAGAAGCAGTTAAAAAGATTCTCAAGTTACAGTTTTTAATTCACTCCAGATGGGGTAAATGTTCAGTGGCTATCTTCTCGACTGTCTGCTTTACGGAACGAAATCAAGTGTGATTGAAGTAGCCAGGTTGAGACAGGTCGGCCTTCTTGTCCTGCCTTGAGAGAGGACTTGATTAGATCAACTGCCCATGATAGTGCAATCGAGAGAGTGAAGGGAGAGAGACCTCTGGGGCCAGTCAAGTAGGAGGTTTAGCAGTAAATTACATCTCGAAGAAGACCTCCTAAGGACGCCAGCCAGTAGAAAACAACAATTTAGTTGTAAGGTCTTGTCCACCCTTTCTTGCAAATCGATGCCCCATGAACAACGTTTATGAGAAGTTGATCAAGGACCCATTTTTCCAGCCAAACCTTAATGCTTGATCCCTATGGAGGCTTACTAGTAAAGGGACCGGTTGGAACGACTGACAGAAGAAAGAAAAGCGCGAAGGGAGATGATCTTCACAACCGCAAGGAACGGCTGCTGGGAGTCGGCCTCCATTGCTGCCGGGTTCACACCGCTGCTGCAACTTGTCTGCCGAAGAGGAGGCTGCACACCGTGATCAGCATGACTGTGAAATGATGAGGATGGCCGCTGCTCCTCTTCTCTTGGCTTTCATGAGGTTTCATCCGTGGAGAACACAACTTTTCGTCTGCGCGTTGCTCCTACCTTTCTTTCTTTGCTGAGGTTTTCCAAGCGGCTCGTTAAGGCTAATGCTCATGGTGGATTTTCCCATCAGATGCAACCGTAGCAGGGCTTATGGCAGGGACTCTTGCTGTTGTGTGATTGCAGCACCCGAGAAGCACACACCACGGTCTGACATTTCACCACAAGGACCAATCTTTTGTCACTCATGCGGTCTATTTTCGATCATGATGGAGATGGGAGAGTCATGCTTTGAGTTGAATCTCTACTACTCTGCCATCCACTTCCGAAACATCACCAAGCCTGATACCGAACAAGGCATCCATCACCGTCTTCCTGCAGCAAAGGTTCTTTGCTTGACAGCTTTGAAACGTCGTCCCCGACCCCCTTCCCTCGCGAGGTTTGGCTAGGCTCTATAATTGCCTTCTCGGAGAAAGAATGTAGCCGGCTTTGAAGCCGTGACCGCACCCATGGCATGATGTTTTAAGATCGGTCCTAACATGGTTTGCTAAGCATGGTGTTAGCATGGCGTTCCAAGACCAAACCTGATGTGTTCTCTTCATTTTGTTAACAAAAAAAGAAGAAGGAAAAGAAAATGTTGAGAAAATGGGCCTTTGGGCGTGGCCCTCACGAAACGGGCCCGGTGCCAGTGTGCACGACCCGTGTAACATGGGCTTTAGACCTCTACTCCCCTTAACTAAATCTCCAGGCCTGCCAAAGACTGCTCACTTACGAAATGGGCCTAAGCCCATATAGACTCGGCCCGTCCAAATGATGTTCAGCGGTCTAAACCTACCTGGATCTATTGAATCACCACCCGGCAATCATAGAGAACCTATCAGAAAGGGTATGTTTCATTCGATATAAAATCCATTTAATAGGTCCGATCCAAGCGACCTTATTGCTTGCTCCGACCCAGGTAGTGCATCCATAGCTCAATCAATCTCATTTGGTGGTAACTTGGGGTCCATCTCCTTTCTTCCTTTAGGGGTGAAAACCTTCTGGACTGGCTTATCATAAAGGCCAGTGAAAGGGGTTAGGACATAGGTTCCAAATTCTATGGCAAGGACGTCTCGATGCGAGTATCATATGTATATCGAATGGATAGAGAGAGTATCTAATCTATCACACTAACCAACCAACTAAGATGGATTCAACTGGTTGTTTGGGTGCCGTAGATATGCGAGATCGTATGTGTATTCCCCTTGTTGATGCATTGGCACTGTAGGAGTAGTAAAGTAAACCCATTGGGATTGGCATACCACCTCTCCATAGAGAAACTTCTGGAAATAACATTATTATTCACTAATACAATCCCTTTAATGTCCCCGAGAAGGAGAAGCTAGTCATACAACCCCGGTTTCTAAAAAGAAAAACATTTCATGAAGTGAAATCCGATGGATTGGACCTTTGTATAGATCCCAACATAAGGAAGGGTCACGTATTTGAACTCAAACCTCCTGTGAAAGGGTCATGGGTAGTGCCGTTGTGAAGACCTGTTGAGCTAGCAGTCTCTGCTGCTATGGCATGGCTCCAATGATTCAGCATCTTGAGATGGATTTCTCATCTCCGTCCTCTATGTGCCCCGATTAGGAGGGGATTCAGCGAACCCATCCAAATGAGGTTTTGACCATGGAAAAATGTGCAATGAGGAGGTTTTTTAAATCTGTCCCAAACTAACATGGAGGGATTTTCTATTCCAAAGAGAGACGAGTATCGGCTGTATGGCAAGGACCCTCAACCGATGTGGATGAGACACTGGCTGGATGACGGCCGGCTAGCTGCAATGATCTCCTGGGAACTTACTTATGTGTCCTCCCTGTGCTGTGAATTAGGCTCCTTTGATTAGGGGCCCCTGTAGCACACTATGTGTAGCTCTACGTGTAAGCCTCATCCTCGTTACCTATATGGTGTCTTCAATTAGAACAGCTCTACATTGTACTAACTGCTGAATACTCCTTTCTCCTCTAGGTCTTGTGGATTAGTCCTCTCTCCCGATATGTGTGAAATCAATCAGTCACTAACCAGTACTTCCTGGACCACTCCTTTGTATCGTATGTGGGGAATCAATCGATTACTAACCGGTGCCACTCCACCTCCACTCCCCATCGACTGGCATTCTCTGGCGTGACCGAACTCACTCTGTGTCTGTCCACCTACCTTATCCTAATCACTGGATCGTAAGTAATGCCTTGTTTATGTAATATTATTTCTTTCTTGTTACAATGGACTAGGTCAACGTCTCCATGGCGATATCGTATATCAATGAGAAGTAGTACTTTCTATCTAGTAGTTCTACTCGTAAGCTACTACGGAAGCGGACTGGGACTGTGCGTACTGGGGAAGGGGGTTGCCTTCCTTGCTCTCCCTTCGTTTATTACGGAACTCAACTAAGTAGGATTAACTCAACTCTTTTCTTACGAGTAGTTCGTCAAAAGTCCTACATCCTCGATTGCAGGCGAAGAGGCAGACCGTGCAGCTACGGCCATTTAACAATATTAAATACCTGCCTTAAGAGTAACAAACTCCTTGAGTGCACTCACACGCCTAAGAAGGAATTATTAAAGCCCGGCCCCATCCATATTCAAGACAGGAATGGGCTAAGGTCCGACCTATCCAATCCTAAGAAGGTAGCTAGATCTTCTCTCTTGTTTCCTAGCTGCTATTAGTCCTATCCGAGTTAGCCCTCTCAATCTTAAGGGGGCACCTTAGCGCAACTTGAAGGACAGGACAGGAAAGGGGCAGTTTTGGCTAGACTAAGAACCCGAACCACGCCTATTTAGGTATTTATTAACAAGGCCCTTTGCTCGGTCGGAGATAGCATCTGGGGCCAAGGCCCTGTTCTGGTTACTATAATTAGTGTAGCACCTTTCTTTTTAGGGCTTAAAGGCGAAGCGCTTCGTCCGGGTTTTCTCCCCAGGTTAGGGGCGGCTTTGAGTGGGCTTTATCCGTATGAGCGGAGCGTTCAGCGGTGTGGGCAAGATCTGGAGAGATTTGTTCATGAAAACATCCCCTTTTCGGTTCGGGGTATTCCTCTTTAGTGATTGGCACCTTTAGTCATTTTTCTGGCAAAGGCCATGAGGTTTTGGTGTTTGCCGGCCTAACTCACTAAGCTTCCAGTCTCATCTGTCTGAGATCCTAACTCGACGAAAGTATAAGCTGAAGCAGAGGCTTCACCAAGAGGGATTTCCCACACTTGGGAGTTGGGTCGCGGGAATACTTTCTCAAAAGGATTTGTCTCTGTATGACCGGTGTCTGACCAGGAAAACTAACGCAGATTGACTTGGATGAACCCGACCGGGTTTGAAACGAGCAATTTATGAATAGGAAGATGCCCACCAAATGGAAGCTTTTCATAGTCTCTCCCGAACCCTCCGGGGTATGGTATAGATAGGGCTCAAGATGTCTTTTTTGACCTGGCCGAGTTCTCTTAAAAGTTGAGATCTTGACCTAGTTCTCTGACTGCTCTAGATGGGCTTTGAAGCATGCTGCTCTCCTTGAATCAAAAGAGGAATTCACTACAAAGAGATGCAAGCTAGACTCCCTCGGTGCTGTCCTTTTTGATACACCCTCTTGGGCTGTTTCCCCTATCTATTGATAGTTGTATACTCAAATCTTACCTACTAACGTTATTCTAGCTGAACCAGGCTGGCTCTCAGCTATACCCGCCACAGCCGCCCTTGATAGCTTCGATGACCTGCCTTTCCCAGACAAGAATACTTGGGAATTTACTACTATGGATCAACCAATTGGTTGTGACAGAACGGAGAAGGGGAATTTGTCTGAACTTTCTCTTCCTGGGAGCCGTGCCGTGAGACTACCTAACCGGTACCAATTGGGATCTCCTTTTCTAGGGACAAAGAAAGAAACCGTCTCGTGGTCTCACCAACCTCATGCTCAACGCGTTGCTCAGACAAGCTGATAGCGAACGGTTTATGGCAGTTCTGAAGCTCCGAGGAACCGGGCACCAGCTCTCGATTCTTCCTTTAGCCGTGGACCGTAGAAGCGATGTGCTCAAGAGCGGGGGAAGGTTATAAATGTAGTTTCTTCCATGGTATTCAGTAGTTCCCTCATTAATTAGATTCAAATTCCTTTGGTTTCGAGAGCTGATTGAGATGCTCGGAAGAAAGAAGAAAAAACGAGAGACAAAGCAGAAAAAAAAAGAAGATAGATGGGAAGTCGAATAGAGCTTAGCGGTTAGAGGGTTACATCCTAATTCCAAGCACTAGAGAAAAAGATGAAGTGATTCTTGGTTCAGTCGAAGACTTTCCACTTTTCATGGAATTAGCAGATACTAGATGACTCGATGGCGATACCCATCCTTTCGATCGTTTCATGCGGAATGAGAAGTTGTTGGAGAGAGACCGGGATAGAGTTGGAGGTTACCCTAAGGAGAAAGGAACGAGACGGATGTGGGCTCTTTGCTCCTTCCCAGATCGGACTAGCTTCGTAGTTCCATGGATTCGAACGAAGCCAACGAACCGGACCGGGAGAGAGCAAGAATGATTTGAACAAGGGGTCCGGTGGGGTGGCCCCGAGCTCGGTTTGGAAGGAAGGTTTTTCTTTTTGAGAAAGGGGTTCCTATACAAAATGCAAACGTTTGTTCTAGAAAGAGAATGCCTACTATACATAATCTAAGGGAAAAGACATGAGATCAAGTGAGAACTCAAGAATGTTATTGCTCCTCAAGAAAGAAAAGACGGCAGGGAACTAAGGTGATGGCTTGTAGCTTTTCCACCTACCTATCATACAATCTCTACTTTGAGACCTGATGAATGAAGGGCGGGAGCAGAGTCTTCATCTGCCACCTCTATTCAATCACTGAAGCCCAGCAATAGATGTTGATGGATTCAGCCCAATAGAGTGTAGTGTCACATGGCTGCAAATAGACTGGATTAGGTTTCACAAGATCTCCTCGTCCTCGGTCAAGAAGTGGAACCAATTGCTTAACTTCGCGCAAAGGCAGACATGCGGTGGTTAGTACGCCTTGAGTGAGGAGTGAAGTTCAGGGCGGAGTCGCTGCTGCTGCTTTCTGTCCGTAGTTATAGCTGCTTTATTTTATAAAGGATGAAGCTAGGCTTTGAGGAGCATTGCATTTCTTTTGCCAAAGGCCAGTGATTGACTAACTGTGTTCTACGGGTGTGATCGACTAGGCTGAGGAACTACTCTCTATATAATAACTAAGATAATAGAAAACTCGCTTGATCTTGTTCATACAGATGGCACTAGAAAAAATCCCGAATCTTCTTCTGTTATATACCATCACTAAGATACTCGATTCAGACTCTGCCTCAAATAACTTTTTATTAGGGAAAGGGTCAAAAAGAGGTACTTTCGCCCATGGTGAGATAGAACATTCGCTAGATGAGTGAAAACTTTTTCGATCTGATACCCCATAATGAGAACTGGTTCATAAGGTTTGCCACTAGGGGATGGATAGAGCTAGACCTTTATTGATTGGAGACCCAGATTATAGAGGACTTTTTGACAGAGGGCATAGCGTTATTCCTTTTACGGATAGGTGGGACTAAGACCGATATCATGGTCTTCCTCCTTCTCGATGCGCGGTAAAAAGTCTATTTTGGAATTCCTTTAATGGACGAGTTCATACAGCCAGTGATTGTCCAGAGACTTCGACTGCTGCTTAGCGCTTAGCGACTGAATCAGCCCAGGAAAAAAACCGATCGATACATCGATACATAGGGTGGTAGTCTATCTAGCTTTTTCAAGCAAAGGTAAGCTTGTTGACTCAATTAAAATGACCTTCGACCACAAAGAGTTTTTCAATCTTTATCTTTATAAAGTCAAGCTCAATAGGAATCCCTTTCCTAGTGAATGAATCGTCAAAATCCTTCTCAAACCGAGATCTTATCTTATAGGGGCACAAATCAATGGGTGCCGGCGCTGCTACAAAAGAATTGCATTAGCGGGAGCTGCTGTCTAGGTCTATATACAGTACGTGATTTGTTCTGCAAGGAAGGCACAAGAGACTTCTTAGAAAGAAGAGATTGAGAAGAATGAATTCCTCCGCGGTAAAGTCTTAATTGGATCAATCGTTAGCCTGAATAGCCTACCAATAGCAAGGAACAGAAGAGTCACCCGTGACGTGAAAGGAGAGAAAGTCAATAATTTTTTCAAAGTAATTTAGGGCCTAGTAAGGGCAACAAATGGTAGAGGAACGAAAGTAGCTCGACCGAGACCTAAAAGGTGGGAAGGGCCAATGCCAATCATTCCCTAAGTGAGAGGAAAAAAGCTCATAGTTAGGAAGTAACTTCAACTTTCTCGAGTTGCAGGAGTGAAAGAAAGAGTCTCGACTAAGAACTCAAAGTAGCGGAGTCTGAGGTTAGAGGCATATGAACAAGGAAAGTGGGAAAGTGACACAAGATCCACTCGACGAAAGGCAGGAAATAACGGTAGCTAAGTCGGCTTAGGGTTACTCATTGCATTCCTGCCTACCTTGCAGCACTCTTACCGCGTAGTGGGAAGAAAGAGGAAGGAGTGGCTGTAATTCGAAAACGGCAAACAGTGCTTACTCATTAAGCAGTCCTCGGTAAAAGAAGGCTGGAAAAAAGAGATCAAGATGGGAGCATCTCACTCAGCTGTGAGGGAATGGTCCGCTGTTGTGACGAATAAGGGCTTCAGAAGGGCTTGCTGCTCTAGGCGATGGGATTGTTTGAAGGCATTACCGGTCTTAGCAAGAAGGACTTGCTTGCAAGAGGGAGCTCTTTTACATCGTTAGTGAAGCTAGTACCCTAAGTTAATCAAATCCTTCTCACTGAACTCCGATTGCCCTAAGGCAAGTAACTGAACTGACTTAATCTTAATTCCGAGATTGAATTAGAATAGGAAGTTGTTTCAGAAGGAGCTCTTACCGTGAGAGTATCCGCTCTTAGTCTTTTGCCACTAGATCAACTTCTTATCAACATTACCCTCCTCCACATTTCCGGGAAAACAATCATTTTTCTTTCTGCAGAAAAAAAAACTTTTCTATACAGCTTTACCCAATTTCATTTTCATTCCCTGTCTTTCTCTCTTCTCTTGTTCTAATGAGAGAAGAATACAATAATTGCCTTTTTGGTTAATATTGAAAAAAGCAAATAAATAATAGTGTTATATAATATAATCTCACACTCTCCTTCAAGCTTCAGGGGTGAAATCACGCTTGTATTTCAATTACTGAAAGCGAAGAGAAGATAGCCCTTGTTCTAGTCAGAATAGAGGGCAGTTGGTCAGATGATGGCACAAACTTAAGAATAAGATCGGCGGAGGCCACTCTTTCTCGCAGCTATTGAAATGGCTGCTATCTTCCTAAACAGGAAAGGGGGAAAGAGGGGTCGGGAAGCCCAAAGCACGCCTTAGTTCGTTCCGCTGGGACGAACAGGTCGAGACGTGGTGTATGTAAAATCACTTTGGTGAGAGATCGCTATGCCACGTGTCCTTAAATAGACTGGACATATTGCTTAAAAATAAAAAAACTCACACACAACAGGTTGGAAAGGCCTGAAGGGTGGCCTAAAAGCTTTGGAACGGCTTTCGCGCGACTCACCATTATTAGGCTTTCTTTGTCTTCGCATTACCCCAGTTCCTTAATCCAAATAGCCATAGGAGAAGCTGAGCTAGCTAACCTAAGTCCGTAGCTAAAGTTCTCAAACAAGAGTTCCATTCCCCTTACTCGTATTGCAGGCAAATCCCGTTACTAGTAGTTCTGGTTAGCCCATTTGCCCGAGCACACTCTCAACTTGTAGATGCGCCAATCCCGCCTTCCCCGACGAGAACAGAAAAAGCAAGAGACTACGAACACCAGCACGCATGAAAACAGCCCTTTTTAATTTAATAATTTAAAGCATACCCAAGGAGAGCGGGCATCCATCCAATCTTCACTTATAGACATGGCCTTATTTCCGTTTTCCGTTCGTTAACTACTTCTAACGAGCAAGTTTTCAGCCTACCTCGGCTGCGAGAAGGAAATAGAATAGTGGACAAACAGCAATAACCGTGCTTATCCTTCTAATAAAGAAACTAAACCTTACCTAAGAAACCGATTTCACCCACTACTGTTACTACTAGTATAGAAGAAGATCTATTAAGACGCACGACTACCTATATAACAAGTTGCCTCTGACCTCTCTGTCTCACGACCGCAAATAAAACCTGTAGCTTCATGCCCTGACCTGAACTGAACTACTACTGGCTTAGCTGTCTAGCTACTAAAAACTTGGCACCCGTCCTGCCAATATAGTAGAAAGAGTATAAATAGGATTCCCCTCAGGGCACACTTGTTAGCTACAGTTCCCATCTGTCTTGTAAAGAACTCGAACTGCCCGCAGTTACGAGACTAGCTCCCCTGGCCGTAGCAACTACAGTTACTCTTGCTCCTGCCAAATCCTTACTTCAGGGGATTAAGGTAGTTTACTTGCTGGCTGATAAGTCAAGTAACGAAGCCTAAGATTAGATGACTGATTAGATTACTAGGTTGTTTAACTGAGGTTCTCCGCCTCGCCTAAGTCTCATATCTTAAAGTAAAGAAAAGACTATAACTCAACAGCAAGCTGCCTTTACTTGGCTTCAAGTCCCAAAACCCAAAAGGTGTTATAAGTTGGAAGCTAAGAAGCTACTCGTTTATGAGTAGGAGTTCCCATCGGTCCAGAACTAGAAGTAAACTCAAAACCTGGATTTGGCGAAAAGGACCTATTATTTGCTATTTGCATTCTCCTACTCCTAATAGTACCCATTATTCTTATTCTAAAGTACCATTAGAGCTCCTTTTCCCGACAACAGAGGGGGGATCTTACTTTCTCAAGTCATACGTCTTTTGTTCAGCCACCGATAGTCAACCACATGTTTCATAAAGTCCAGATTCTATTCCCAAACAAATCTCATTCCTCTTTGAAAAAGTCCTCGTTCTAAAGAAAGTCAACTTAGGCTCTGTTAATTCCGAATTGAGAGATGAAAGGAGAATAGAGGAGAAAGAGAGAGAGAGAGAGAAAAGGAAAAAGAAGATGGTAGAAGAGAAAGGATGATAAAATTAGGGCTCAAGAATGAAGCCCTCCTTCATTCTATTAGATAAAAAATGACATTAAAAAAAGGATTCTACAAGTTTCAAAAGTATACTAGTATATCCCTACTAAACACTACCGTTGGAGCATAGATGTTAATCATGCCCAACTTGCACATTACTAGCTCGATCAGTCTATCCCTTGAGAGTGCTTTAGTAAATACATTGGCTAATTGGTTACGGAAAGCAACATGTGGTGTGATATGGGACTCAATCTTTTCTCTTAATGAAGTGGCAATCCACCTCAATGTGTTTAGTCCTATTATGAGAAAGTGGATTGTTGGCAATATGTATAGCGGCTTGGTTATCACAGTATAGCCTCATGGGTACTTCTACCACCTCGCCAACCTCTTCCAAGAGAGACTTGATCCATAATCCTTCGCACATACCTTGTGCCCTGGCCCTATACTCAGCTTCTGCACCCACTATAGTTGCCACCACTGATTGCTTTTTACTTTTCCAGGACACCCCCTAACAAATGCACACCATCCTGAGGTTGATCTCCTGTCCTCTACTGAACCAGCCCAATCAACAATGCCAGTGAATGAGGAGATCGACACGCGGGGGCGTCGACGGAAAAAACATCCCAACTTCGAAACCCCCACTGATGAAAGGTCAACCCCCGCGGCTGCGGAAGTCAAAGAAAGAGCTACAACTATCATACTAACCAAAAATGCAGCGCTATGAGGAGATTTGTAGGAAGGAAGGCTTACTGCTTTTTGGTTGTTACAAGCGAATAGCTTTCCGGTTGTCTGCTAGCCTGTATAATAGTAAGAGCCCCCGATGGCTTCTTTCCTTCCCTTCTAGCATCTCCCGTAGCGGAAAAGGGACCTCTTGCTTCGAATCAATCCTATCATTATCATCAGTAGGGGCCTAATGCCAGTCTTCGAGGCAAGCGAATCAATCGTATCAACCTTTCCGGCACTAATCCTTGTGCTAATTCTTGTAGTGCTTGACTCAGTCTATCCGTCAGTCCTAAGTCCTAAATCCGTCTCGATGGAATAGGCTTGGATGACCTCTCCTTCCTTTCATCTTTGGCATCTCTCTTACCTTACCACTTTAGGGACTACCGGAATAGAATAAGACTGGTAGGAAGACTTCCAGGACTTGGAATGATTACTCACGCCGGTAAAGCAGTTACAACCACACTTCCATTCACTCACAGAACAATAAAAAGACTTGACATCGCTCCTCACTCAACGAAGACGAAAAAGGAAGGAATTGCTTAAGTAAGGGGAGCAGCTTCACTCGCTGAGGCAAGAAAGAGAAAGAAGGAATGAATTGCTTCGAAAAGCAGTTTTTAAGGATAAAGGAATAGTGTTCCAGCGGCCTGAAACAAAAAGCGAGATGCCAGTGGGGATAGACCCGGCATTAATAGAAAGTGAACGAGCAAGACCGGGAGAAACTTCAATAACAAAACCAAGAGAAGGAATTGATGCGGCTTTCGTAATAGAAAAACGTGAGGTAAACCCTAAGACAAGGTACCTTAAGCGATAGCGCAATGGGATCCAAAAGGAAAAGCAATAAGCGTACGGGGCCCTCCAAGACCCGTGCTTTACTTAAAAGTGGATAGGAATGAAGGCTTACATAGACTTGTTGAGCTGAAAGCGAGCCCAAACTTATTTATGATATGGGACAGCTTAGGCCTTATCCGATACGGCAAGGGTGCTTACACATGGAACCCCATTTCCTCCTTCTTTCTTATCTGATTCTGATGGCTTGACAGAGTCAGGGACTAATGGGACTGGGACTGAGAATGGTAATCTAGAAAGTTTACCTCGTGGACTTGATTCTAAAAAGCGGGCGACCTCAAGCATTCGGCTTGAAATAAGCCTGAAACCATTTAGAGACTAGCGGCGATTGAGCTTTGGTGGAACATGATTCCCGAGCTCCTTTAATGGTCATTGCTAACAAGCTATTCTGTCAAACAAAAGAGTGACTTCTGTCGGGGATGGAATTTCATTCCTGACAATCAGTCTGATTCCAACAAGAAGGCAAGCAACTTCAAGCTCTCACCTATCAAAGTCAAAGGAGATGTTCTAGAAGAAGCTCTTTGCCGGATAACCTTGGACAAATCCTATGCAAGAAGAAGCTCTTTGGCACAAAGAGAAAGAGTTGGGATTGAGCTTTTTCATTTCGTTATGCCAAGAAAGGGCTATTTACGTAGCAAGTAAGTCTAGGCTTTCCCAACTTCAACTCCAGGTAAGGCGTAAGCACTTTTCTTTTAGGGCTTAGGACGAGAAGATTTTACACTAGCTTTAGACCTAGAACCAGCTGACTTAACATGCCTCCTAGACCAGCTCTCTTCTTTGAGTAGCTTTCTTCCTTCGGTAACGGAGTCTTAGCCTTGGGATACTACTTTTCCAGGAAATGAGCTTAGTGATGGGCTGTATCGCTAGGTAAACGGGGATCAAACCCTAAATCAAGAAGCACTCGATCTATCGCTCACTTGTTGAGTAAAGTCAGCAGTGTAGAGAAGTGATCGAAGCATGGGTTCAAAAAATCGACTCTACATACTTAAGATATTTTGGATTGGGGCCGCAAAGAAAAGAACTTCCAAATCAAATAGATCTTTGCTAGCACCGGTGAAGTCTTAGCTGTCGAACAAGCAATGAGGGGTGAAGCCCAGGCTCTAACGAATATTGAAAGAAGGATTCAAAAAGTCTATAAGAACTTCTTTTTCCTCCCTAGCTGTAGAGGCTTCTTTCTTCGCTAACGCTTGGGAATTCCTAGAGAAAGTAAGTTGAGTTCTATTTCTAGCTTTTTCCTAACTCGAAAAGATATTTCTCTATCTAGCTTTCACCCTCTAGGTTACCTTAACTGAACCCAATCCCATCCTTCTCGTTCGATCCGTGCTTTTAACGAATTACCACTTATTCTGTGGCCTCTAGCCTTCTACCCCTCTCCTGACGTCGAGCCGCTTCGCCCCTTAGTCCAGAGCAGGAGCAGCGGATTCGCCTACTTCAAAGTCTAAAGTCAATAATCCGGATTTCCCCTCTTTCCTTCAAGCAAGGCTGACTTCATTAGCTATAGGTAGACTTCACACAAATCCAATCGTACAAGCAAGTAGATCAACATCAACGTTGAATAGTTTCATTCCATCTAGGGTTCCCTGCAAACTTCTTATATCTACCGGGGCAACAACCTCTTCCTTGAAGACCCTGTATTGCTTGTCTTTCTTCTCCTAGTTACTTCTTGGATTCGCCGCAAACAGATGACTAAAAGCGCTTACTAAGCATAGTCCCGGAAATTCCAATGCAATTAGCAGCGAATCTTGCACTTGAGGAGCAGATCTCTATCTGTAAGAGCAGATTAGGCGCATGCCATGGATGCGAACTTTAACAAAGAACTTAGTTAATTAAAAACTTTAACTTTAACAAAGAACTTAGTTAATTAAAAGGCTCTGCGCAGCAATTTTCCTCGTAGGCAGAGGTTGGACAGAGACTCAAACATATAAGGCAAAGGTGTGCAGGAAAGGCACCCGGACTTATTTCCAATCGCATATAGAGTGAGCGAAGCACGGGTAGATCCCATTACAGATTGAGTAGGGGGAACCCCAACTAAAGTAGCAAAGAGAAAGTCAGCAGCAATTGCTAATCTCTTGATCTATGCACTTTCAATAGCACGCAGAGGTGAGGATCGACTAAGCATTTCCCTCGACATAAAGTAGGAGAACTCGCCCAAAGGGAACATTTAGAGTTGTTCCAGAAAGGTCCGCAGGTGAAAGAAAAGAGACTGGCTCTCTCTATCTATTATACTTATACGCAATATCTTGAAAGGCGAAGAGTGACTACTTCTTTCTGCTTGTATTGTACTTCCTGTTCCTGTAGTGATACAGGACTCGTGCAAGAGCGCTTACGGCAGGAGATGAGGCTTAGAATCCAGATCAGATTCCATATCTGATCTTTCCCAAACCAAAGCCGAATGCTTACTTCGAAAGTGCTCTTAATCACTTCTTTACTTGGCCTTCTCTCTCTCTCCAATCCAATAGCAAGAGAAGGTAGAGGAAGAAAAAACCTTATGAAAAAGCTTAATGCTTACTTAAATACTCTTTTCCGAATCATGCCTTACCCTACTTCCTTCATGCCTGATCTGAATGCCATTGATTACCTCCTTCATGCCCGTGGTCTGCTTTGCTCGTGGCTAGGGGAGCTTTCTTCTCTTCAGACCAAGAATATCGTATGTGATGTTAGAGAGCATGCTCAGGCTAGTTGGCTGAGGATTCTCCGATAACGAATTCTGCTTCTTTACCTGGAGCGGAAAAATGGTTAAGGAATATCTCAGAGCCGATGCGCGATCTCCGTGCTTTCCCACTCCGGGGGAGCGGGGAAGAATCCGCATGGGGGGTGGACCGGTACAACTCAGAAAGAATAAAAAGTACTCATACACATATGATCACCTTAAGAGTAAAACTAATGTCGTTCTCTGGCTATGCTATGCTGGAGGGATTCTCTGGCTATGCTGGAGGGATTCTCTGGCTATGCTATGCTGGAGGGATTCTGAAGTCTTTGGGTAATGGCACTAAGCTTAATACACTTAGGAAAAATCCCACGATAGAGAATGACCTTCACAGGAACAAAGCTCTATTAAATGCCGGTCTCCTGCTGTATGTTTTTCTTTTTATTATCTTACATAAAATTAAGGACATAGTGTCCGAAAACCTCTCATAGCAGGTGTTAAGTCTAAATCAGACGGAGACTGATGGTCCAGGGTAGCGACACCTGAAATCTTATTAATAAGCTCAGATCTTTATGGGGAAGAACGCCAAGACAAGGGGAAGAACTGAAATATTATTAATAAACTCAGGGAAAAGCCAGGGTTTTACTCGGATCTTAAAGAAAAAAATATGTGCAACAAACAATGGATTACTATGTCATTGACAGATATAGAGAGAAAAGAAGAAGAAAAAGAGGAAGCCCTATCGCCCGAGAAAAGGGGGTTTAACAAATGTTGGGCCACTGACTTCGAAGCAAGAAGGATTTTGAGTCCCTTGCTCCAGAACCAGGATTTTAAGTCCTGTTGCATCTTCTCTCGGCGAAAAAAAGGTCCTACTTGCATGTGTTAAGCATATAGCTCAACCATAGTGGATGATGAAGAAAGTACTGAACGATGAAAAAGGAAGCATGGGAGGAGCTTGCTTCAATCGATGGCGTATATTATATAATAACATAAACATAGAGTAGAGTGAAAGGGTCCACCCCGAAAGCCGGGTAAGGACAGTTTTCACATGCCACAGTTAGGACTTGCAAGTACGATACTGACTCTTCACTTTATCAAAATTGACTAAGTATAAAGTGAAGTGTGTACCGGCTTTGTTGACCGTTAACTTTAAGCGGGCGAGCTTACTAAGCTAAGTGAAGGCCCTCTCGTGCAGGCAGGGGTTAGCTTTAACACTATACAAAGACCACTACGAAAGAAGGACCAACGACGATGAAGGAGATGTGAGCTCGGTTTGGAATAATGGACTTCCTCTTTCGATGAAAAAAAGGACCTTTTTTCCGGAACTTAAGGTGCGCCCCGCCCGGAGATAGCGAAATCTCCCCAACCTAAAAAGGGGGGACGTGCTTTATCCGAAACGTACTAAATATAGTAAAAATCGTAAAGGCAGATGTAGTAGGGGTTGCAAACCAGACGGTACACAACTTGGTTTTGGAAGATATGGCACTAAAAGTTGTAAAGCTGGTCGTCTTTCATATCGAGCCATTGAAGCAGCGCGTCGGGCTATAATCGGACAATTCCGAAGAAATGGTAAGATATGGGTAAGAGTTCTCGCGGATCTCCCTATTACCGGGAAACCTACAGAAATAAGAATGGGAAGAGGAAAAGGAAATCCTACGGGTTGGATTGCTCGTGTTTCTACGGGACAAATTCTATTTGAAATGGATGGTGTGAGTTTGTCAAATGCTCGGCAAGCCGCTACATTAGCGGCGCATAAACCATGTTCGTCAACCAAGTTTGTTCAGTGGTCGTAACGTAATTGCTTAGTGGGGGGCCGGGATTATGAGAATTAGGCGAAGTCGTTCTTCCTGAACGACGGAAGTCAAAAAACAGAGAGGGAGAGGAACTCCTTTTGTAAGAGCCGAAATTTTACGATGAACTCTTTCAGACGTACGACCTATAAACTCAAAATTCTCCAGTCTGGCCAACAAGTGAAAAAAAAAAGAAAGAGAAGAGCTTTCTGTCTGGTAGCAAAGTCCAGTCTGGCCCGGCCCTCTCACGAGAGTCGAAAGCAAGGGTCAATGGACGGATCTTTTAGATAAAGATTTTGATCCGAGGTAGGAAACAAAGATGGGCCGGCCCTCCAAGCAACTTCTTTTGAGAGATAAGCGGAGTAAGGGTCTAAAGACTGTTACCAATAGCAAGGGGCAGTCTTAGTCTTAGAGAAAGAAGTTCCTTAACAACTCACTAGCATCCTCCTATCTAATATATGTGTCAAAGATCGTATTCTCTCCATCTTATACTTATATTTCCTGGTATGAAAGAAGTAGCTAGCTCCCTCACAGTGGGATTCCCTCTTGCATTTGATGCCATCTTATTATACGATGCATGCCTCCTCTTCCAACTGAAACTCATTCAAAAGTATGCAGCTTCTTATATTGCCTTTCTACCCGGTCTGAGCTCCTAACTCGTTGACTCACGGATGTCACTGGGGATCCTCCATTGCTTTCGCCTGCTCTTCTCATTTTGCTTGGATTGCACCTTGAGCTGAGCCGGGTGCGGATATGCCGACAATTCTTCTTCTTTTTGCTCCTCTTGTGAAGAGCTTTTTTTGTTTAACTTCCCCGAGGATCACTCGCTTCCTTAACCCATATGCCCGTACCACCAAAAGCAGTTATTCCGACAACAGATGCGGATGAAATGGCTGCTTTTTATCTTCTTGTATCTACGTCAACTTATGATTCAAAGTGTGCTTTTGCTTGAACTGAATCCTGAAATAGGTAAAAACCCGGTGAGACCGTCTTCCCAAACTCCACTTCTTCAACAAGAGAAAAGATCACATCGGCAAGAGCAAGTAAAGTCTGAAATGCCTCAGAAGCAAGTCTCGGCTTAGCTGCATTACCTTCCTACCGATGTCATACGTCACTCTATTATGACCTGAGGTGAACTATCTTAAGCCTCGAAGTCACTTCTCCACCCTCTCGCCTGGTGAGCAAAAAGGCTTTTAGCTGGCCCAAAATCCATTTTCTTTACCCCCTACTTCTACTTAAGCCGAATCCTCTGATACGGCTACGCTCCTTCAAGTTCAAGCCTTTGAAACTCTTGAAAAGAGCACCCTTCTTTCTTTCTTTGCTAAAGAGTAGGAGTAAAAGAACCCCAGATTCTCGGACTAAACACAGAACTCCTAAATAAAGAAAAATACCCCGTATTAATTGACATGGATTACTAGATCTGTGTAAGACCGGTTTGCGCTTGGTGGAATTTATGTCATTCTTTACATTGAGTCCTAACCAGACTCCGTGTACGGATAGAGAAGGAAACTCGATTTATCCGTTAGTCTAACTAACTCTAACCCAGGATCAATCATGAAGAGGTTTTTCTTCTTCAGTAGCAGATTCGGATAGTGATCAGTAGCCCTCTCGCCCGTCGTATGCTATGGATGTTCACACTAGCCCCTCGATGGCATGGCGGGATTTCCCATTGACTGTTCCTGAGGTTTTTGGGAGATCCTTAATCCCGGAAAGAATAAAAGGCTTGCATTCACCCGTTCGATCAGTTCTACCTCGACTCGAAGCAGACAGTTCAATTGAAGCGCGAACTTAATTCACCAAGGGTTCGCCTAAAGGCAGAAAAAGAGTACTTCGTTACCGGAAAGGCGGGAGCAGGCGCCTAAGAAAGAGAGCCATGTTTCAGATGCCGGGACCTACCAGCCTTCGTATTTAAAGGTAGACGGATGCGTAAAGAAAGAAAAAAGACAGATGACGTAGTAAGCCGAAGGAGCCCAAAGAAAAGAGGTAGCCAAAAGAGTGATTCACTTTATAGAATCATGCCTTTTTACCCCGCTCTGTTCACGAAATCGAATACTAATCAGCCTTGTTGAACCAGGCCAACCTAAGATAGAGCCCAGAGAGAGACTTTTAGGTAATGCAATTGGTGATGAGAGATGCTACTATATATTCGATTTTATATAAGATGGAATAAAATGCTAGTCCACACCTATCGAATCAGAATTCCACGGCGAATCTGGAATGGTTTTCGTGAGTGTAATGATCACCATGGCTTAACGCTCATGAGACTCCCATTGGATCTGGTCTACTCCAATTGGAATCAAAGCTAGCAGCTCACCTGGGACTCAATTCACATTGACCCTTCTCTACTACCTACCCAAAGTCTGCCTTTATTCGCTAGGCGTGGTCTCATATGTAACGATAGCTGGCTGACATCTAGGAAAGGAATCGCTTTCACACTGGTTCGTCTACCTTACATCGGATTGAATTCTCAAGATCCCTTATAAAAAAAAATATGTCTTGATAGCTTAAGACATTAAAATAGGTACTCTAGTAATGGCAGTAAAGGATGCACCTCCCACACTAGTCCATGAAGAAAGACCTAAAAGCTTCTTCTTCCCGCTCTTTCTGCCAATAGGCTTGAAGTAAGTAAATAAAAGAGCTGAGTGAGTCATAGCCCGAGTCCAATTGAACATTACCTTTTTACTGATTAATAGAATCACCCCTGAAAACAGTAGACCAGGATTCAAGATTTTCTCCATTGAGAATCGATCTTAACCTAGCCAATTGCAAATAAAATGACTTATCTATTCCCATGGCTTCGCTTAACGCTCTTAACGTCCACGCTCCGCTTTCACAGCTTATAAAGACTTCCACCTATCGGCTCTAAACTTCGTTACCTTGTTTCAGAAGGAGAGTGAAAGCCTTCTTTAAAGATTCTTTATCATAGAAGATGATTCCCAATTGCAGCCTGTTTGTTCTGTTTGTTGATTTCGGATTCTGCCCCCACGGACCTCACGTGTGTGACTCTTTCCCCCTAAGTTTGCTAGTCCGTCCATCCGGAAGAGTTTCCCCCATCTGGATAAGGGCTTTTCTGCCTCCTGTTACTCGTGTATCGTCTTTTGATGCCTAAGTTCTCCTTGACCTATAGCTAGTGATAGTTTTGTCATAGAGTGTGAATGGGGCTCAGCTCTGTATCGATAGGCGTTCTCATTCTCATATAACTTCCTTCTTGATCTGAGTGAGATCTCCCGGTAGGCCTTTCAGTCTTGAAAATGAAGAGCCGATAGGCGAACCCGTAGTCGGTAATCGTTCGATTTGGTCTCTTTCTGTCCTGTATCGCCTCTCTACGAGTTGACCGCACTGGACACTCGTTTAAAGCGGATTTTGAGCAATATCACAGTCAAAGGCCCCAAACGAAGCCTATTGGCTTTCCGCCCAGATGTTTTCGAATCGAGTAAATGTTAATTGGTAGTGGTCAGTCTGATAGTCAAAAGTCAGTAACAAAGGGCCCCTATTCTGGTTCTATTCCACAGGCAGGATAGAATCCATCCATTTCTAATAAGAAATAGAAAGCTCACGTAGATGCCACTCTTAACGGCTAGGCTAAAAGGTCTGTCTCCCTTAGAGATGCTTACTCTCGAGGTCTTTACATTGACAGCTCACTAATGCGTACACGTTAACATAGTAGGGGCGGGAAGGTCAGGTCACGACATCTTATCCTCTGCCAACTTCGGCTCTCTATAGAACCGTCGGTTAGAAAGACAAGTCTTTGTCATTCAGACCCACTCCTCGGTCTCGTTTCAAACATCTAATATTCGTGTGAGGAAGAATCTTTCGAGTCACCTTAACTTAGAAAGAAAGGCTTCTTTGATGGACATCTTTATACAAGATTCTAAGCTCCAGATGCTGCTACCGGGTTTGGAATAGACCACCTATCCGATCTTGATTTCCTTCTCCCTTCCATACGTAATTTATTGATGACTAGCCGCATTGAATCGAATAGGGCTTCCCAGGTTGCATTCGAACCTACGCTATGACCGGTCACGTCACTTAAAGTGCACAGCCGATCGCTCCACCACTGAGCAACTGGGACGAGAGGTAGTTGCCTACGACGTTTTCATCACTACTATTTAGCCTAGCATAGGTGACGGGAGGAGTTATGGAATCCGGGACTTGACATGGATACGAGCTCACGAGGGCACATCTCCTGTTTCAAACATTATGTCTGACGAGAACAAACCGCTGGCTCTCTATTCAGCTTCTTGGCTTAGTCAGCTCTTCTTTCAGGCGCTCCATCAGCAAAGGAGGCGAGGAATGAGTCCGATCGATCTTATTAGCTTATTCCAAAGTCATTGACAAGTCTCCCTCCCTAGCTACTAGAACTATAGGACTAAAGATCATGGTCGTAGGTCAACCTGTATGGAGTTTTACCTGTGCCATCACTAAGGGTGGCCTTCCAACATCAATTGAACCCACCCGAGTTTACTGAAGCTATCTTAGTTGAATTGGACGGTCTAGAGGAGGAAAGGCTGAAGGCCCTAAACACTTGGCTTTCCGAAAAGAGTCATATCATAAGGGATCGTAGGCAAACGGTGACCGGCCACGAAGGCTCTTTGGGCGCTGCTCCTTCTCCTTGTCTCTAGAATAGCTACCTCCCGGACGAGAATACCGGGATTTTCGGAGGATGGCTGCGTGAATGGGGAGAGCTGGAAAGAAGTGGAAGTCCTTACCAGATAGAGGAAAGTCAACTGACGTCAGAGGGAGGCTTACGCACTATATCCACCTTGTCGAAAAAGGAAAAAAGAATGAATGTATAGCTGTAAATACCAAATCCTTAATCAGTAGTGGACTACTAGTTAACACACTACTAAAGCAGAGTAGCCAGCATGCGCACATCATGATTTGCCAGAGGAGCTCAGAGCTCAGCGAATGAAAGAAGGCCGAAAATAAAAGGCTTTGTCATAACAAAACGGAAGGTGCGGAGCAAGGGGATTCCGAAGAACAAAGAGTTTTCGCCGCTGAGAGATCACTTTTCCCCTCCTCGTGGATGAAAGGAAGCAATGCCAAGTGCCCATGGAGTCTCTTCCCAGACCGGTGAGCGTGAAAGCCATGCTATCAAGAAAGAAAACCAGCCCCTCTTCGACCTTGAAAGCAGCGCTGGAAAGGACGCTTTGCTCCCTGGATCAGTCAGTCCTTAAGTAAGTCAGTAAATAGTCTTCCCGGTAGTGGAAGAGTTCGATTCCCCTTTTTTAAGCTTTAAGCAAATAAGCAATTTACTTTTTTCAAGACTGAAAGTAACGAGCTCTATACTTTGACTATAGGTTTCGAGGATCGATGTAATAATTGACGGACCAACGGGAGAAGAGCTGAAAGCCACTCTTTAGTAGGGTTCGAGTTATTCCATAATAGAAAGAAGTTTTTTTCTTTAGCACAAGGGTAGAAGGAAGCCTAGAGGCAAGGGCGTTAGCCTCTTCCTGAAATTGTGCTTAGTCTCGCTACCTCTTTAGTTGCCGCCCCCTAAAAGTCAGTGCTTGCTGCAGACCGATGAGCATGGATTATCCAGTATTGAGCAGCGGTCTAGCATCCCTACGCCTTCTACTAGTCTAAGCCACGCTGGGACTGAGAGTGGAGTCATTCCCGTGTGAATTAAAAAGGAATAGAATTACCTCGGTGTCGGCTCCGCTTGTTGTCGGAGGATGAAGGGATCTTCGCCTTTCTCCCCCTGTGATTAGGGCTCGCCCGCCCAGTCTAGTACCAAAGCATCCCGGTTCAATACCCGGGAGTAGAAGAGAGAACTCCTCTTTCTCATAAGTAGTGCTTCTCCTTCTCTACTACCGTAGCTGTCGCAAATAGCTAATTTGACTTCTTTTCCCCTTTCCCTCATCTTCCTAATGGTGTTGGCAAGAATCTCTTCGCGAATAGAACTATTATCCTTCTAAGACTTTTAAGGACGCTACAGGTGATCGTAGAAAGAGAGACTTTTTTTAGTTTTTTCCTCAGTTCGGATTCTTATCTGCTTCTCGGGAAGATGAAGAGGAGAGTCGTCAAAGGGATCAATAGTTTTCTTTGAGTCTTCTTGTCTGCGGTGGGGAAAGCATTCCGGTGCGATGTCTCCGGTTTAGACACCTGGCGCCAACCTTCCTAAAACGCTCTGTCTTTAGGTGAAGGCGAGTAGGTCAGCGCCAAAGACTGGAAGTCTATTTAACAATGAAAGACAGATTCTTGATCTTCTAGCGCTTTGGTGCGCAGGCTTGGCTCCGGATCTTTGAAAAAGTCCTCGTTCTAAAGAAAGTCAACTTAGGCATCTTCAAGAGCTATATGCTTAACACATGCAAGTCGTATTAGAAGTGGAATAAAAAAAGACTTTTATAGTACCGAAAAGTATTTGCAAGCAAACCAGTAATGCCACGGGGTTGAGAGTTCTTAGATGAAGCCTATGTTAAACCCACTGGGAAAAAGAAGAGACCTGCCATACTAGAATCTCCCATACCTTAATGCCTACCTTCCGCCTTTTACTATAAGCGAAGATGATTAAGAATATGCGGGCATAGGAAGTTATAAAAATAATGCATGACTTTCAGGGTGAAAATCACATTATTTAATCGCTTTCGGTATTTACTTACTATTGACTTTCAGGATTGGAAAAGTGTTCGTACTACTAATAAGCATTCGGCTTTCGAATCCTCGCTGCGCAATGAAATTCTTGCGTGCTCCTTCGGGTGTGGTTGCAAGATCTCGCTTTCAGGTTGAAAATGTGTATGTAGCTTCCTTGTACAATAGCTCTCTCTCTGAGAGAGTGATCGGGAAGCATTCTCTCTTTCCCTCCGTATCTGACCCACCACCCTTGCTTAGCTTGCTTCGTGGTCTGGCTTGGTCTAAACCTACCTACCTTTAATGGCTTGTTTACGTACTAAACTAATGGTTCCATTTCTTACTTTGCTTCTCTAGCTTGAAAAGCCCTGTGTTATCACTCTTAACCTTCCGATCGATGGTCAAGAACCTCTTTAGGGAGTGAATGACTCATGGGTATGGCGGAAGAAGAATAAGTAATAAATACGACTAGACTTTTAGCTTGAAGGTGGGCAATTGCCTGTTTAAATGAAAGGAAGAGATGAGCGTGATAGGGCTTTACCGGGCTTCTCTAAGGCTAAGGGTAAGACCTTGGTCAATCAGTTCCTAAGGATATGCCTCTAGAATTGCAATTAGATGGTTCCTGCTTTCAGTAGACAGGGAATTGGATGAAGTAGACATGGGATTGGACAGCGGCAAAGATAGGCCTGATCCAGGAATGGTGATGTCTCGTCCTGACATGGCTTACCCTCCCTAAACCTACTTTAATGGAACATGCCTAGGGCAGAGAAAGGTAAGTTTATCTAGCCCGATAGGCAAAGTTTTTAAGAGAGGGCACTTCGTGGCTCTATTTTCACCGTTAGAGAAGAAAGAAAATACATGCATATAGGCAAACCCCACGAACAACTAAACCATCCGGTTCGGGAGCTCCAAGGAGGAAGAAAAGAAATAGGATTCGGATGAAGAATAAGAAAGAGAGAACGATGCCGAGGCTGAAGTCGAAACCTAAGTCGAAGTTCAAGCTAAAGAAGGTGCCTAAGTTTAATTTAAGTCGATACCAAAGCCGGTCTTTATGTCTTAATATGTCTTAAATAGGGAAAGACCAAGTGAAAGAAGCTCCCCGAAGAGCTGAAAATAGAGGGCAAGCCACTGTCGATGAACTAGTAGAAGTGAACCTGAGTATAGATCAAGAATCCAGGCTAACTTACTCCTCACCGTCACCTCCTTGTGAAGCGTGCGTCATCGCTCAAAATGAAAAAACGAGTCTTAGCACCCGCACAGTAGAGGGGAAGAAGCAGGACATTCTTCGGAAGATAGTTTCAGCATGAAGCTTGCTTGGCATGAACTACGGTTGAAATAGGAGATTCTAATACGAAAACAAAGGTAGAAAGCGAACCAGGAAACGCGAAACTGCGTGAGTGAGCTTAACTCGGGCAAGAAGGAAAGAAAGGCACCTTCGGGCACACAACCGCTGAAGTGAAGGTTTCAAGTCTCCAAACCGGCCAGGAGAGAATAGATGCGCGAAGCAGCCGGTTTGCATTTTAGATCTGGGAATCAACGAGTGAAGAAGCCAGTTGTTCTGAGCGATCCTGAAACAGGGAAGAAAGAGCTCGGTATAGAGTTGGGTGAAGTGAACTTTCAGCATTTCGAAAAGGGAGATCCTCTATAGGGGAAAAGGCTTGCAAAGAATCTCCTGATTCGACGTCTTGTAGAAGGGTGCCACGGCTTTTTGGCGCTTCAGAAGATTCTTCCCTGAAGTCTGACCCATGCAAGCAAGTCAGTAAATTCAGTAGCAATCTGCTTTCAAGCGGCTTTCCTCACAGCACGGGTTTGTTGGAAAAAGAGATTCTTATTCCCTAGTCGCCCAAGTGTGGGTCACTTATATCTTCTATTCAAGCAAGATATAGATCTTTCCTAGTGAAGAAAGAAGAACCTCGGGAATGATTCATCTAGAAAACTTCGGTAAGTAAGCTCTTTCATTCCATGCTGTCTGCCGGTCACTGAGCTTGCGAGAAAGAAACAACTCTTTCTCTAAAGTAAAGCAAATAACGCTCTCGAGAGAAAGCAGCAAGACGCTGACTGGCTCACGATCTCAGCAATCTGAACCTGTGAATACAGATCTCCTTACGTTAGATAATGCTCTTATCAATGTGAGCGAAGATGACGGGGATACGGCAAAGAAATCGTGGGGCAGTGCCCAAACTCTTCGAGGAGAGATTTTCTTCCTTCCTAACATATTCCCACAAGATAGGTAAAGCCAGCTGAGTCATCCCTGACGTTCACCTTCCGCCGTAGAGGAAGATTTCTATTCATAGAAAGAGTTGCACTAGCGGTAGGCACCTTTGGTTTTGGCATAGCTCTCTTCTGATGATGGCGAGGGGACTATTAGGGAATTTATATAAATATAAAGAAAGAGAATGGAAAGTCTGAGGCTGTTCTCAATGAGCTTCAAAGAGAGTCTGCTCACTAGGATGCGAAAACCACTGCTCGGTCTATGGCTATGTCGGATTTCGATGCCCACCTTGCAGGAATGAAATCCTTTGACAAGAGCTTCCGAGAATATGAATGATTTGGCAGCTTTCCCAGTAAAGACATGCTTCCGGTCGTCCTCCTTCACCGCTATGATCCCTTTCTTCCAGCCTTCTCTAAGGATTCGGCTTGCTTCCGTGATTGGTTATTGGCTGGACATTGAATGGCATTGACCGGCTCTTGTCAATAGCAATAGGTTGTTTGGCAGCAAGCGACGAAAGATATGGCTTCTGGTTGTTGTGTCCGAGAATATTAATAGTTTCCGCGAATGTAAGTTGTTTGACAGCTTTACGCGAATCCACACTAGCTAACTTTACACAGAAGGACTCCTTAGTTTATTAGAGGAATTGGATTCAGGAACCTCCTATAACCATATTTTCCCCATCCCTGATGATGAAATGGATAGTTTAGCTAATTGATGTGCCACCCTCTTACCATTCTTATGAGTATCCGCATTCAATTAGAATAGAAACTTCAAAATCAAAAGAAGAAATTAGAGCTTTAATATCATCCACAATGTGTCCAATGCTAGGCTCGGGTCTTGTTGGAGCACGGCTCCCACACTGTCTGTCTCCACATCTATTCGGTAAAAGAAAGCTTCCAATGCTAGCTTCATTCCATAGTAGACAGCCCAGCCCAGGCTTCGACAATTCCAGCATCAGTGGCGTGGAAATGAAACCCACCAACTTGGTGTTTTTCGGTAGCCACGACAATGGAACTACAACTGAAAAGACCTGTTATCCGAGATATAACGTTTTGAGGAGTTAATGCCCTTTTTTCGGCATGACTCAAGGTTATCATAATAAAGGGTCGTATCCAGCTTTTTTTCCTTTCCATTTCAGACTCACTAAAAGTCTTTTTAGAACCTTTATTGCCACTAAAAAGTCGGAAGTTTTAATTCCAAACTCTATAGGTAACCGCATAAAAATGTCTGCTCTTATTTCTCGCCAAAGAACAAAAAGGCGTTGCACTATTTAGTGCGATGTTCATCTCAAGAATAAACATTTTTTGTATTTCTTTTATCGACCGGGGGATTCATTTGATTTTCTTTTGAATTTCTTTTTTACTCTTGACCTTGTCCTCTCCCCTTATGCCCTATCACGAGTGATTACTCCCCGACGCAGCCTTTTTTTCCCAATCTATTATATCCATATATAATTCTAATTGGGCGGCCGCATTTTGACCGGAATTTGGTCTTCTTCTGCTGTCATTGGACAATTCTTCCATAATCGACAGCAGTTTTTGAAGCTTCTCGGGCGTGGCCCGTTCCAGGTCGAGGTCCCGCGCGGCATTGTTCAAGAAAGAATCATTGACTTTTCTCTTCCTAAACTGATTCAGGAAGGCTCTCAATGATTCTTTCACTTGGTCTGAGGTGGGGCAGCGTTTGCTGAACCCCCATCCTCGCCAGCAGGACGAGCTTCCTGTGCGCCGAGGCTCGTGTTGGCGGGTTCGGGTTCTTGCGCTGGAACGGGTTGTTCCGCGACGGGATGGGCAGCCGGTTGCCCTACGGGTAGAGTCGCAGCCGGTTGCTGCCCCGGCGTATTTGCGACTCCATGTCTTTCCCCTGCGGAAGAGACTTCCCCGAAGGACGAGTCCGCCCAGCCTACGGAACTGAAGCTCCCTAGGGAGGACAGAGGGGAAGAGTCCGTTTCCGGCAGGGGAAGCCTTGTGCCCGAATCCGACCCAGAGGGCATCATGAGGACCCACTATATCGGATGCTACCCCGGAAATGGTAATGAGGGCCCTTAGCGCCAATCCAGCTAGACCCCCCGAGAGGCCTAGTTTTGAAAGGAGAGAGCGGGCCCCGCTGGAGAGAAGAAGGGCTTTCAGCCTTTCAAGGAAGGCTTATATCTCCAGGTTAAAGACCAGGCTCCCAAAAAAAAGAAGCACCAATCCTCCTCGTAATCGGAGGATTCGAATGAAAATAGGAATGAGGAGGGGCCTCAATCAAGGTATCTAGTTCTCTTTTTTTGGCCCCTTTAATCAAATGAAATTACCTCGGAATGCCATTCATTGGAAAGTGAGAAGGTAACCTTTGGGAGAAATCGTTCGAACTTTCTTTTCCTGCCTAAACCAAGATTGCAATGAGAAAAATCCCGTTTCACATAGGTGTAAAAAAGTGAATTTCACTCATAACCAGGGGGAAGTTTGCTCTATATGGTATGGCATATTTTGTCCAAGGGCAGGGTACCCCTCAATCAAATGACCTTGGGGGGAAGGTTTTTTTTTTCTCTAGCACAGTCTGGTCAGTGCATCACAGACGCGGCGGACCTAGCACCCGAAATCGCTAGCTTTAAAGGCCATTCCAACCCTGCCAAGATAAGCACCGCAGAAAAGGAGGCAAAGTAATGTGATCCGACGACATCTTGATGAGCCTTCTTCTCACGAAAGACATAGGAAAGACAGAGGGGTTGACGTTCCAGCAATTTCCTAATATCTATCGATGGCTAAATCAAAAGCGGACGAAAGCCTCTCTCTATGGGTGGATTGGTCATAGGCCCTTTCCCTTTCTAAGGTTTGGATTCTCCTTTCTCGAGTTACTTTTCCTTCAAGAGAGAATTCCCTTCTTACTATCTTAATCTTACTGACCAGGGTGAGGGTGGAAATCAATCCCAAAACTGGGCCTGGGAACTTCACAATCTTATAAGACGAATCTGTCCTAAGTTGAGAACCTTTCCATAGACTTAAGTGGGTCCTTCAATCCACTGCTTGTGGACTTTGCAACTTGGCCTATAGGTTGGGAGCGCGCTGTACACTTGCTATATCCAGCCATGGGCATGGTCAAACCAACTTTACTTGGACTTGGAACCGATAGAAAGCTATCCACCAATTCATTCTATTCTTATTATAACAACAAAACAAGAAAGACTGATTCCCATTTCAGCTAGGCTGACCATATGCAATGATGAAGTGACGAGGTCTTGCTATCTGCTGGTGCCATTGGTCCTAGGCCTTATCTATTATTTTGGTAGATTCCTGTGGCATATCATCAAAAATATGTGGGGCCTATTTCTTATGTTATGATCGAGTTAGTACGTGAGTTGACCAAACGGAAAGCAGAGGGAAAAGCGCCGATGGCATCGTAAATAAGAATAAAAGCCCCATCACGGACGGCCGGGTTCGAATAAAGGCAAAGAGCACCCGGGCCGTTCCCCCACGCGGGCACAGGTAAACCGAACGTCGATATCAGTCGAACGCCGCAAGTTATTCAGGATTACCGCCTTATTGCATTGCATGAGACGGGTTTCCGAATATCCAGGCCCCCCACAAACAAAGGAGGGATCTCTTATGTTGTACCAATGGATTTTAGCTCTCGCATTGATCTTTCCCGATCTCCTTGAATAAAGTCTTGTACGCCCTTTCTCGGTCCGGTCGAAGGGGCGAGTAGACTGATCGACCCACCATTTAAGAACCAAACAAAGCAATCGCGAAAGCATGCCCAGGCCCAGTTATAGAATAATGTTTCTTTGTTCGGAAAATAAGCCTCTGATTTCAGCTTTTGTTTCCTCATCTTGTAATTGAGAGATTCGAATCATAGAATACATAACGTGGGGAAGGTCAAGTATGAAAGCTTAGCTCTTCAAACCTTTCCAATTCGGTCTCACCTCTTTCATTGACCCGGAGATCACTCCAACTCTGAGCCTTAACGACGACGTCAACCCTGACTGCCTTTACTCCAAGCCGCCTACCGTGCAACGACCTGGCCTGGGATCAACGAACTCAACTCTTACCGGGGTCGAGAAGCTTACTAACCCCTTTCCCCCCGAATTAACTCAGTAATGGCTTATATGAGAGACTAATTTACCCTTTTAGTTTTCAGCCAAATAGCTCCCCTATCGTCCATTCCGGTTTCTATCTCTACATACTATCTAACCCGAAGACCATTCGGGAAGTCTGATAACCCGGAGGTCTTTTCTGCGCTTCCTTTTTCAATCTTTGGTAAGGTAAAGGTAGGGTACAATATACATTTTTTACCAAGCCCCTATTGAGTAAGGCGGAACCAGTACGCTCTTCTGATGACTCAAAGGCATAAAAAACCCTTGAATACCATAGAGCGCCCCCTTTTGGGTATGCAGATGTAAGATGCACAAATAGCTCTTCATCCATATGGATAAAAAAAAGCGAGTCATTTCCGGTGAGAATGTTGTCGTCAACATATAAAGAATGAGGCAACGACCATGACGTCGACGAACAAACATGGAAAAATCCGCACGGCTACAGTGGAACCCTTTATCAAAAAGAAAGCAAAACGAGCTAAATTTCTGAAAGAAGGCACCCTTCGTCAGCTCTTGGTGCCTTCTTTAGTTGTCGGAGGCCATAACGTAAATCGCTTTCTTGAGCTTGCATACCAGAGAAGAGAAGCCTGTAGTTGGAGGAGGCTGAATAGAAACTTATTCTTGCGAATCCCCCCTCCTTATGTTGTTGAAAGGCATTCTTCACGTCAAGTTGAAATAAGGGCCACTTCTTGATTGCAGCCAAAGAAAGAATGCCACGAATGGTGGTAATTTTTTCAACCTGGGGAAAATGTTTTCCCTATCTTTAAAGGGGTTCGACGTGATATTCTTGAAGGAATCCTTGTTCTAATAATCTAGCTTTGTATCTCTCTATCGAGCCATCTGCTTTATGCTTGATCTTGGTAAATCCACTTGCAGCCAATGGCTTGTTTCCCTGCAGGCAATGAGACTGACGTCTTATTCTTTTTTTCCTGGGCATCTTCCTGCATAGCATTTCTCCAGCAAGAATGATTGAAGGCTTCAGCAAATGATTCAGGTTCATGAGAAGATTGAACTGACATGAGGTAAGCTCGATGTTTTGGGGACATAAGATAAGACAAAAAGACTTAAACAAGATAAGAAACTCACGAGGGTCGACGAACCTGAGAGAGGGATCTTGAATCTGAGGAAGCGACTGGAAGGGAAGCAACTGGGCTGCTGATCTTCTGGAGTAGTCTTACCTGGGGAAAGAGACTGTAATCGCCGCCGAGAATAAACATGCTGCGCCGGGTGATTGGAATCCTCTTAGGTCAGCTGAACAGGCTGACAATCGGCAGATGGCCTGAAGAGCACGGCTGATCGTAACATCAACTGCAGAAGAATGAGGTTCGAGTTGATGAACAGGAGAAGGCCGCAATAAATCTCCATCACCACCCGGTGCTGATTAATTAGATTAAGGAAAATATGAGGCGACCCGAGAACATTCGGGACATACAAGCCGATGCGATGGTAATCTCGTCCTTAGTTTCCGAATCTAATGGAGGTTTCAATCCGACGGATCGTAATTGGAAGGTAAAACGAGGCCTCGACGGAGATGATGGATGGCCTACTCTGACTATAGTTTCGATCTCTAAGCGGGATTTTCAGTCCCTTTTCTTTCCGTGAAGAAGGAGTGGATGTTTTGAACGAGTGTTGAGCGAGTGAGGCGAGCTATATGTATAAGTGAGCAGCGATTGAACTGAACGTTCAAAGTGCATCCAGCAGGAATCGAACCCACTCTATTATCCATCGCTTTAACCATTCAGCCATGGATGCAAAGAGAGTCAGCGAGTGAACTAGGTTTTGGTATGGATTCTCGAGCTTCTATTTCTTCCGTTAAAGGAGATTCGAGAAAAGATGGAATAGGAAGACGTGTTTCCAGAACAAAGAAGATACGGGTTGAGAGGGGGGAGTTAGCAAAGTTAGACAAGATTGGAATGGGCATAGGAACATGTATTGATGTACCAGATCGGCTAATGCTCCCAGGTTGATGCGATGTATTCCACCAGTTGACTGAAGACTTTATTATTGGTATATCGATCGGTCCAGCACAGATTGAAATAGAAGCCGGTTCGACAGAAAGCTTTTGAAAACGCAGTGCACCCAGGTAAATAAAGAACGAGATGAATACAGAGGTTAAACGAGCATCCCACACCCAAAAGGTGCCCCACATAGGTCTTCCCCGAAACCCTCCAGTAACTAAGGTAAACAACGTAAAAAAAGCACCCATTTCTGTACCGGTTCCGGAAGAGCGAAGAAAAAGGGGGTGTTTTGTTAATAGGAACAAGAAAGTGTTTATAGCCGTAGCGATATAAACAAGAATACTCATCCGAGCCGCAGGAACATGTACATACGGAATACGAGAATTTCCACCTTGTTGAAGATCTAGTGGTGCTACCCGAAGACTTAAATGAATAGCCATCGCTGTTAAGAACAACCGAGATCCAATAAGAATTTGCGAATAGCTTCTGGTCTTTGACATCAAAAAAGAAGGTTGTAATAACGAAATGGACATGTGAGAATTTGGTCCTAGCTAGTGGAACAAGAAAGACATTGATCTATATTCAATACGCAATCAAAGGATTTTCCCCCAACGAAGAATTCCAACTGCTTTGTTTTCGCTCCGCTCGTGCGCGGCACTCCTTGCTCGCGGAGCAGCATACCGAAAAAATAAAATAGAAAGGTCCTTATACACTCAATTCCAATAGTGATCTTACTTGTTTGAAGGAACAAAGTCTTCATTCTTGTAAAATGAAATCGAGAAGATTGCGTTGAATATCGCGCTTTACTTGAGAGTTTACGGAGCTCTCCTCCTTCTTTAAGTCGGTTAAGAGCCGGGAAAACGATCGATGTTTTGAGCTCAAGCTACATGGATCAAAGGTATAGGCGTGCCGTTGGATAGCCACATAATTGTCCAAGTTGCGGAAATCGAAATCCGAGCGGGAAAAATTCCTTTTTTTGATGCCGACCTCGAGTATAGGGTAGACTATGCTGTCGATGAGCTTTTCAATGATATAGCCATCTAAGTTATCCGCTAAGAACTGTTCAAAGAACTCCCCCTTTTTTTCATAGGCAGCCTCAAAAAAACTGCACAGGACTTGGTGGATGGCTTGGCAGAAGAAGTAGTTTGCCAAGTTTGCGAACCCCTAAAACAACTGACGCAGAATTTGAAGGAACGAAAAGCCAGCAATTAGAAGAAGAGGTAGTTGATTACGAACCTTCTTCTAATGAGGCTGCAGCTGAGCCAGAAAGCGCTCCATCAATTCCAACAGAAACATGTCTAACATGCCCCCTCAAGCTGAACGTGGGGTTCCAATGTGAAGCTTGCCACGCAAAACAAAAAGGCAAAGCGAGATGTTGACAGAGATTTGGTGAAGACATCTGCTACCTGGTGCTCAGTAGGAATGTAGCGCACTTTGAGTGAACCCCGAGCGACTTTCTACATTGGAAGCACATCGGGAATCGTTTAGTTGAGTGCTTCGAAACGCGCATGTGCCTGAACAAACTTCCCCCGAAACAATGAGTCAAATGATACCTGGCGCCAAAAATCATCACATTTTCGGATGACGAACTATCCGTCGAAGGGCTAGATCATGGCCGACCTCTCCCCTGTTTGATGCAAGAAATAGTTGGCTGTAAGTCATCCAAACCAATTTCTGGCAGAGTGGCAGAATCTTCTTCATCTCCTTCGAATACTGTCCAGTTTTTGCCATTATCCATGGCTGAAGAAGGCTGGAAACTGGCACTTACACTAGAGGAGATTACCTTTTTTCTAAAACTATATGGCTGGCAATTCTCACTGCAACTGGATGGCTAGAAGAAGGGGGATTAAGTAAGACTTTTTTGAGGCGAAACTAGCAGCTGTAATTAGATCTCATACTAGATCAAACTCGAACTCTTTCGAGGAAGGAAATAACTGTAACCTGATGGTGTTATTGGAAGGGCTTTCAATAGCGAGCAGGGATGAAAGAACGAGAATTGAATGGCAAGAGAGTCTCTCTAGGCTGGCTGGAGATAAACGAACTTGACAAATCTCCGAGCTTAAGAGCTTATTGGCTTGTCCTAGAACTGGCTATCCAAGACAACAACTGCAACTTTCGCGCCAACTGGATTACTTGAAACTCCTTCTACAATGGCTTACGAGGCTTACCCTATGATTTCAACTGGATATGACTTCAATCGAAGGGACCTTATTCATTCGCCTTCTACTAATCGCTCCTATCCGAATCTCTTTTACCCTGCTCGCTTTTTGGCTGACTTTTAAGAAATTAAGCAAGAAATAGCACTTCCTGTATTGGGAACTCACGATTTTTGAACAGTAGACTACGGAAGGTATGATATTACTCCTACTTCGAAAAGTTAAGCTCGATGGCTAGAGGTTAACCTGGCTGGCAGAGAACTTCCCTTGGCTTGACTTATCTAGTTTACTTTTTCTTGTTGAACTAGCTTAGTAGGCCCTTACCTTTTACAGGTAGTACTGCTAGCCCTTAACTCACTCCCAGACCTGAGAGCTCACCCGCTTCCTTACTCACTGGCACTGAAATCTTATCCCTTTCTTACCTTGCTGTTCTAGAAATTGAAGAGGCAGCTACTGGTTTGATAAGGAAACTTATACTATAACATATCTATATTTATTCTGTTTTGATTCCCCTTATAGAGCCTTCTTGGTTGGAAGGAAGGTCCTTCTACGCCCGTCAGAAACGACAATGTATGTGGCACGAAACCCAGAAACACGACGGCAAGGGAATGCCGCTACACTAACAGGAGGTAGCCAGGACTCGCAGACGAATCTCTTAAGCTATAAGCTCTGAAAGTGCAACATCTAGAGTGGGCAGAGGAGATTTGTGCGGGAGCTGGCCTTTGATGGACTCTAGGCGAAGGTGCATGAGGAACTGCAGGTTTTTTAGATAAAAGCTTTTGGGATAGTATGTGGCGGTGAGTCGGTCTCGGCTGCCTCGTTCCTCTATCGACTTCTGCTCACGATGCCAGATCACCACTTGAATGATTGGCACGCACCAGGAAGTCCTCCATTGAATTATTATTCCATCGGCGCAATGAAAGCAATACAGTCCCATTTACTAGGGTCGGCGTAAATACTGGCAGCATTCTTTGTGTCCTAGATCGTCGGTGGAATACCTTCGACGATGCTCGCAAGAGTACAGCCATCTCTGGCAAACGGAGCCGTCTCTTTTGTTGCTTATCCTAATTTCGCTGTGTCCATCATTGATCCTTACATCAGCGAGATTTTGCAACTTAACGTCCGAACGTCAGGGCTTTGAGATTCCCTGTGATGGTGAGCCATTATCTTAGTTAAACAAACCCTGGAGCTCTTCCTTTCTGTATTGCTTGTCTTTCTTCTCCTCCACTTAACTCCGCTATCAGACTAGGGCTATTCTTCGCATCTCGAAAGAGATTCCCTTAGCAAGTCCAACGAGCTTAGGCTTAGATCCCGTGTTCAGGAAAACCTTCTATGGGTGCCTGAGTTCATAGCAGTTCTTTCTCTGATCCTAATCGTATCGTACGTACAGCTTTCTTTGTCTTGAGGGTGAGGAACGTCTTTCTTTTCGATTTTGGATTCAAATTGATGTGTCAGGGGCGCTGTAAAACCCTTTTCTTATTCTTTTAGTTCTTGTAGCTGCTTTACCTGTGTGGGACCATCGCCTAGTGTCTTATGGTTGATTGGTCTGACGGTTGGGAGTACGAGTATAAGGTCTGTCCCCATGCGCCTATCATCTTAGTCAGCGGCAGTGCCTTTCCTCACGTTCTTTGTTAGAGTTCCCCGGTTCGCTCCTGCCCACGGAGCAAGGAATGAGTTTTGTGTTCGAATCAGAGTCAGGTAAGGGCATCGGATCGAGTTTATCTTCTTGCCGGCCTAGCGCCATTGGCTTTTGCTTGACTTCTTGTAATTGTAAGAGCTGACCCAGCAACAAGTCATTTTGTTCCTTCCTTCCTTTCTTAGTGAAGTGACTGACCTTTCTTTGAGGATCGGAACGGAAATCCTTCCGTAAACATTCAAAGTCTTCGATTCGGCTCTTTCCTTGTTGACTTTTTCTAACTCCTCACCCGCATCATCGCCTGATAGTGTTCGAAATGTTGTAAGTCAGCAGTCCCGAAGCGGCAAAGGCCTATTTTCTTATTGCTTGAAATTTGAAACTCCTCCCTTGAAAGCTCCAGGTGCTGCGACTATCACCGGTAAGTTGCGTCGGATCAACATCGGGATTAGAATCCACTGCAAAAAAAAGCAACTAAGTCAACGCCTATTTGCTCTGGATTTACTGGCCCGGACGCTTGAATCTATTCCACCGCAAACAACCTAATATACTACTGCAGGATCTTTCGCTGCTTCTGTTGTTATTGCTCTCGCCTGTCACTACGCCACCTCAGCAGCTGGGACTGGAACTGCTTCCGCATCTGGCACTCCCCAACCTTTTCTATCTATCCTTAGAAGTAGGGCGAGTGTCTAAAGACCAGGTTATCTCTCTGAATCATGTTATTCTTTGTTCTTGTGATTTCGTAAAGCTTTAAGCTAGAAAATCCAGGGGTTTTAGCAAAAAACCCTCCCCTCGCTCTTCTTATCAGCCCGCGGCCTTTAGGAACATAACTGCATCCGCCTGGGCTAATGGGCTAACCAAACCTCAGGACAACTACCATACTAGTCGGCTAACCGAATCGTTAAGCGACCATAGGTTCCCGAATATCTGACGAAGCGATTTCGAATACTACTTACGAAATTTCGTAATAGGATAGCCTCAAGACTGTGGAATTCTTAAACCTTTCTTTGCATATTCCCGCCGTCTTACAGCTTATTAGAGTCCTCAAGTCAGCAACCTACCTTTTTTGCAAAATGGCCGCTCCTCTAAGAGCTGTCCTACTAGCAACTGGCGGGTGGTACCCAGGTTTTGATTTCCCTACTTTATAATATATAGGCAGACGCGAAGCGAAGGAAGAGGAAAAGGGCAGGCATAAGCAGGAGATGCCACCACTGACTTCCTATATTAGATATGAAATAGGATAGCGGACCCTTTGTACAATAAGAAAGAACTGCGAATCTTGGTCGAAAGATGGGAAGCTACTCCGATAGCTTCCTACTCGCAGCTAGGAGAGTAATGATAACTACAAGCTAAGGAGCTCAGAGGAAATAGGCAGCAGGTTTGAGTCCTCTATTGTTGAAAGAATGAAAGAATGGGAGGTTAAGCTTTTCCCCCTTGAGTAATGGGGGGAAGCAGGCTATTCGAATACAATATTGATATTTCTCTTTTTCGGCCGTTACCCCTTCTATTTACCTCTGGCCTCGGAGAAAGAGCCATTGACGGACCGAATACGGACCTTTATGTGCCGTCACATTTATTTCGTGCACTAACTAAGCCGCTACTCCTACCTTGGGACCAGTATCCAGGGAAGGCAAGGTTTATCTTACTCCCAGACAGGAGAGGGAAGAAGCCTTCCTTTTTGCCTTTGCTTGGCCCAGACCTTCAATCAACTTGAAGGACTTCGTAAACCCCTCTTCTTTCATTCATTTCTTTCTCATATCCGGTGAATTAAGACTCTTTTAGCGGATCAGACTATAAAATTCATCTGCACCGGCATCAAATCGTCTGATTGTAGCGTGATTGAACTCTCACAAGCCTGAAATAAGTCAGGCCTCGACCACCTCTTTTAGTGGTTACATAACCAAGGTGAATCAAGTCAGGTTATGAGGCAAATTCCACTAAGAGTTGAGTCCAAAGGTAGCCCCCCCCGTTGTCAAAGTTGAAAGACTCGTCGCCTTGAATCGGGAGTCGGCGTCGAACGAAGGAAGGTCACATTCCGGTGTCAGAGGTTCAAAAGTCGTCTGCTTCATCATTCCACCTGTCTCCAACCTGAGGCCAGACCTAAGTCGAGAGTCGTGCTTTCTTGGAACGGGAAAGGGAATTCCGAGCCACCTATCCTAGTCAATAAAAGATTCTTTCATCGAAAAGCTAACTGCTAACAGAATTGGTTGCTTTCTTAGAAGGAGACCCGGACCGAAGGATCTGATTTAGCTGGTTTCCGCATAATAATCATCGGGATTGATTGCAAGTCTGGGATCTCCCATAAAGTTTGATTATCTGTACCGCGGCTTCGAATCCTGTCTTTCGCGCTGGGGCTAAGGTTGTCCATTCGATTGAGCTTTCTCCCTTTCTATTAGTTCGTGTGTTGAACGGTCTTCGAGTACCCCATAATAGGGGAGTAGTCGCAATAGATAGATGGATCAAGTAGGTGTATTGGCTTGGTATGAACGCCTTTCTTTGGGGGGCAATCATAGTCATAAGGAGTATCCGAACGAATGTTGAAGAAGGTTGAGTGGGATTTTCCTTCCCTCTTTCCTTTTTTGCTTGTTTTGTTCGGGGGCAGAGCTCGTACCTTCGTTCCAGCTAGAGTATAATCTGTCTGTCCTCCGGCAGCGAGTGGAGTAGATGAACGTAGCTAGTATAGTCTATTAGATGATATGAAAGTCTTATAGATTTGACTCGGGGGGAAACTAGTATAGTGGGGGCTCTTCTCTTAGGGTTTCGAGTTAGAACCTCTAGTCTCGGTCTCGCCACAACACAGTGGTATAATCTAATCTGTCTATACCTCACTCGGTTCAGGAAGTATCTCCCACTGCCTTCCTTCAGATTCAAAGCGGCACTCAACTAAGGGACTTCGGGCCAGAAGAAAGTAATGTTTACTGACGGGACGAGACGAAAGAGATCTTTGGCTTTCGAGTATTCACCTCCTTCCCTTGTCAGGCCTTTTCGTCGAGAGAGTTCGGTCTTATTCGAGTTCCTGCTGTAAGCCTAACCTAATAAGGTTCTTTATTCCTCTTCATTTTCCCTCAAATCTCGTGATCCTAACCCCCGGGAATCCATTTCCAGTCATTCTTCATTAGATCAAAAGCCTGTTCAGGAAGACCATCTAATTCTCCGGTCCTCGCATTAGTTGGGTTCAGTTCCAACTATACCATCTTCACTATCTTAATTCATCCATCCTCCCCGGTTCAGAAACTCCTCTCAACCCAATTCGATTCTTTTTCGACCCAACCCCAGAGAGGAGGGGCTATATGGGACATCTATCTACGGGGGCCTGCACTTTATTATAGGGAAAGGGGGGAAGGACGAACTTCATTCGGTAGCAGCGGAGTATCGAGTCATTGGTAACACCGCCTCATTTCGGAGCCGGATCGAAACCCGACTCACTTAAATGTCCTAGCGAGGGGTATCGATAAGGGTTGGATGCGAACCCCTCCTATGAGAAAGAAAGGAGCCTAGCAGCCTTTTTTTCTGTCTATTTCTGATCGAACTCCCTTCCTGTCATCGTATCTTGTGTCAGAATCGCTTTCAGGCTTCTTATCGCCTTCCCATCAGTGGCAGTCTCCCGTCCCTACCGAAAGTAACTGATCAACCTACTGTTGGAGAGCATATCTTTTTCCATTATTGGTATCTTTCTATCTCGGAGTGGACTAAGGCATCAATATGAATTCCAAGCCCTATCGCTTGGGAATAAATGCTTCCCTAGCTGCTTGCCGGAGAAAAACGAAGCCTTAAAAATTTGAAATTCATCCCTCCAAGCTTAAACCTATTCATCTATCCTATCTCTCGCTTTACTCTTAAAAGGTTATCGTTCCCATGAATCTTGATCTGCCTCCTGGCATTGATAGCAATTGATCGAATTCCTACTCTGGTTTGAGAAGCTTTTCAGTTTTCCTTATCTTTCGTGCGAACTGCCATGAAAAGAATTCGAAATACGTATATCTGGTACTAAAGAAACCGCCTTCGCTGGCCAACCCCTATGTCTTGGTACTCTCCCATTCATAAGAGAGTGGTAGTTGTCACCGGAAGCAGGTGAAAGCAGTGAGTTGAGTAAGTCTTGTCAACAATGCTTCGCACAACTAAATACTAACACACTGTTCACTTCTGTACTTCTCCACCGCCAAAACACAATGACTTATGCAATTCATACAGGCACGCATGAAACATGAGCGAAAAACGATGAATTTGCCTTAAAAGCTTGCGGGCCCCGACGGGCGTTCCTAGGCCCAGTCAACCACTTATGATGACTTCACCCTTACAAACCAGTGCTGGAGCCTCTCCTGCCGATGTCACCTTCAGGTACTTTCACCAGTACTTGAGCCAGCACCTGAACCGAGACCTAAAGCTGAACCGCTGCTCTCACTCAATTCTAATCTCGAAATCTTTACCCGATCTGGAAATGCTTATCTTATATGCCACCATAGGTCTTAGTTTCGTTTCCTATATGAGCTTCCGTCGACTACACTGAACTCCTCGCGTAAGGGGCCACCCACCCATTCCCCTTAGCCCTCTCACTCCCTAAGCTAAGGAATGAAAGGCCACATCTACCTCTAAAAACTAGAATACGAATAAGATCAAAAAGGCCATCATTAGGGCAAAGAGGGCGATTGCTTCCGTTAGAGCAAATCCTAAAATGGCATAACCAAATAATTGTTTAGCCAATGATGGATTTCGTGCGACGGAATGAATCAAAGAACTGAAAACGTTTCCAATACCGACAGCTGCTCCCGCTAAGGCAATTGTAGCTGCTCCCGCACCTATTAATTTAGCACCTTCTAACATTCTCTTTTTTCTTTCTTTTTTACGCTTTTCTTTTACCTCGTCGATTCGAGGTTCATTTTCTTCCTCCTCCTTCCTTCTTTTTCTTCCAATTCGAAGAAATCCAAAAAAACTCTTGATAAATAAATCTCGTCAAGCTCACTTCGCGGTGAACCAGACCGAGCAGGTGAACGAAGAAGGTGAGTATCTCCTTATGAAATGAAACAATCCCTGGAAAGCCTTGACCCTCCCTTGTTCTACCCTTCGAACTCGGAGATTGAAAGGTGATTGAATAGGAAGATAACTCTATGCAGCGACAGAGGCGACGATCCCTATTGATAGATACCCGAGAGACCACGTCCTTTCCTTATCCTTAAGGCATGCCCTCTTACTGCTCACGAAGAAGCCCAAGACTGGGAAGCTCTAAACTCGTTAACAGAATCTGTAGCGGGCAAAGGAGTCAGATCGACCTTTCTTATTTCCCACGCCCGAGTGAGTGGTTATGCTTTCATCTGTCTCATTTGAGGATGCCTTTGTTCTACCTCTTGACTTGGTTGCAGATTGACATTGACAAGAGAAGAAGACCTTTCAAGCAAGTTCCTTAATCGGAAAGTCACATTACATTAGGATTGCCTGGGATACAGAGGTGCTTTTAGGACGTGAAGTCACGATCCTTCTCCTGTTGGGCTTTTTTTTTTAAGACAATCGCTCTTGCTTCCCCGGTGCTCTAGCTTTGACGGATGCCCACTCATCCGGACAAGCCTTTCTATTTAGCCGTGCTTAGCTACACGGCTTAGCCGACCGTCACTAATACAGGCTTACCAACACTCTGAGCTCGAGGAGCTCTTCGAACACCCGCCTGAGGAGGCGTCGGGGTAATTACATTTCCTTTAGATATTCGTGCTAAGGTCCAAAGTCAGAGGTTTTTGCCGCTTCCAATAGGATGCATACCGGGCTTACAAATCCAGGGCAGACTCGAATAGAAAGCACATACATATGAAAAAATGTTTGTTTCCAGAGCACCTACTAAACATACATACATACATATCGGCACACAAACTATATGTCACGAGCAGGTTGTTATTGACAAATAGAACTGCTGCTGGCACTTTCCTTTTATTCTGACCGAGTGGATTTTGTAAAGCATATTGCTAGTCTTCCTTCTAAGACAGGATCAAACTCGTCTTTTGAGCATGATCACGCCCTGCAGTGGTAGAACCTAGTGAACCAGGCGTACGACTTCTGAACCCGAAGCTCTTTTCTTTCTTCTCTTATGATATTTCTTTTCACGAACGGTACTTTGATGCCACTGCTGATAGAAGGGAATGCATGATTTTCGACCATAGGGAGAAGAGTCTGACCCAGAAAGCCATCTTGTAGAGAAAGTCGATTTGGGCAACCAGGGACCAGACCACTAGCCTAGATAATCAAAGAGGCACGGGCTGCTATCTTCTTCTTATTATTATACGATAACGAGATTGGAAAATAGGGATTGGCCCCAAGCCGAATCCAAGTAAAGTACCGGTGCTTGCTATCAGTAGAAGTCTCAGCCTCCTGCTCAACACGAGGAGCTTTAACCCTCTGACTCCAAAGAGCCTAAGTCGGCGGTTCACTTACACAATTTTTATTTTAATTTAAGTAAAATAAAGACAAAACAAAAAAACACTTTCTTTAATGGCAAAGCTCGGGTTCCCGACGAGCGGGGCGTGACCCTTCTAAATAAGAAATTCGGGGTTCTATTCTAAGACGCTCAGGGGTCAGGAAAAAAGTCCTACTTCGGGTATGATCCACACAGAGATGCATATACTTATGCCAGAGCGCCTGTGTATGTAACTAGAGTATAAGTTTAGTTAGGTCTTGGATAACCGGTTTGGGGCTTTCTTCAAATGATCACTGGGCTCCTCTCGGCGGATGATTCAATAGCGGATTCACCCCCATTGGGCACAGTTAGTAAGCCATGTCACGGACCCAAGTACGCCACAAAGTCATTGAAGGGCCATTATTGAGTCAAGCAACCGAAACCGAGCAAAGAAGTCACATCTGAGCTAATTATAACTAACTCATCCGCTTATACCAAGCAAGACCCTTTTGCAGTTTACTCGCCAGTGTCATCACTCACTGGACGAGCCTTTCTATTTGTACCAGTTGAGTACGTCTGCCCAAGACCCAGACAAAAAGCTTTGTACCTTACCACGGAAACTCCGCTATCAATGTCGTCTGGCCCAGTTGCCCCAACTGGACTTAACCATTTGACTTCTGACAATAAGAGGAAGAGAAGCCCTCTTGAGTAAGGGCTCTTGAGTTAGAGTTCGAACTCACCTTCTTTCTTCTATTTCATAGCCTCTTCCGTATTCTCAATCGGAATAGCCAGGCCTTATTAAGATTAAGGAACCGAATCCGAAAGAGACGCAGCAGCAAGAGGTCCTGAATCAAATAGAGCAAGCAAGTCCGTATTCTGTTCGGCTTACGGCTTCATTCCCAGAGTAAGGAGAAAGAAGACAGCGCCGGGGAATAGCTCCGAGAGGGACTTCTCTGAGTAAAGAGATAAGTAAGGGGAAGAGTCATTCCAATTGAGTAGGTGAACCAAGAGTCTCTTTCGAGCGAGATCCTTTACCACGCCTAACTAAATGAAAGAAAGTAAGAGAGAGAGTGGCCGCCGCTGATATGAAGCCCAAAAATTCTTTACTTGGACTCCGTGCACCTCTTATTATATAACAAAGAAGAAAGCCAATCCAGATATGAGTTTAGAGCATAGGAAGTCGTGCATTCCGAAACAAGCGAAGTCGAGACTTCCCTGTCTTATCTCACTTAGATCTCTGTCTCTGCTTACTCGAGCTAGTACCTACTTTCCATAGTTATTGGTCGAGTAATCTGCCTTCCTATCGGTTGTTGAGTTAGCATCCGCTTTCTCTTTCTCCTCTGTTCCGCAGCTGTGAAATTGTCTCCCTGTGCCCTTGAAAGCACTAGAGGAAAGGAGAAGCTATGAGGTGCTCCACGGGACTGCTTGATGAAGTCTTCGTCCTACATCCCTTTCAAGAGGGTCAAGCTATGGCCATGCTAGCCCCACAAGTCCCTGTTCCGATCATGCCACTGCTCGAAGCGGAAGAGCTAAATTGAAAAGCGGCTTCGGAGCGCAAGGTTCTCTTTCACCGCTAAGGGCACTTGACAGTGCAGCAGGCATCGGAAACACAAGCTCAGTAGCAATTCATTTTAGCAACTATACAGGCTATAAACAAGTCTATAAGCCCTTTTCATAGCAGGCCTCATCAGCCCGACGAGAAGGATAGAGATACCCCGAGATTCTAACGAATCGTCGGGAATCAGAATCCATTACACCAGCTGCAGCAACCGTTGAAAGATCAGCCTTTGGAGTGACTCCCGAGGCGCGGGAAGCAGTTTCGGATGTAGCAACCTTTGGTACAGCGTGAACGGTCAGGGAAGAGAAATTCCTTTTCATCCTAGTTGTACTTCCTCGTTGTAGAAGGCATAACCACTAGAGCTCGGGAGCTGGGATAGGAGCTGCATGGGCCCTACGTGACATTTTCTTTATTGACGTTACAACATGACTATTCAGTTCAGGTGTGGTATCTGAGTCCCTTAGCTATACCTCTCTTCTTGTGCAACTGAAGGCTCTATTTTATGATAATAGATGGGCTTGGCCGGCATTGAAGCTTGAATAATTTTAAAACTTCAAGGTCTCTAACAGTAACAGAGTTCACCATTGTGCCTTTTTATATTATAGGATTCCGGCTTCCGACACCCACTTCATGATCCTAATCTTGCACCTTGTAGCACTCGGCTTGAAATTCTCAAACCGTACCGAGTTCCTCTCCAACCAGATTGCCCATAAAATGTTGATAAAGCCAGCATTCCAGAGATCTTTTAGCAGAGAAGAAAGTCGCCTAAATTTCATTACCTTACAGTCGAGTGGCTTAAAAGCTCCTCCATGGTTTCAGTCCCCCCGAAGTGGGACTCTCATGCAGTAAGACAATTCCCCCATTTAGCCCTCAGTTTTGTCAGCATCCTCAGACCCTCCCTCAAAGACGGATTCTAAGGTTTCTCCCAGGTTAGATAACTTTCCCCGCTGTCCTTCTTTCAGCCGGTCCAAACTTCCTTCTCTTCTGTATAAATAGGTAATCGGATCGGCAACAGGCTTTATGTGGGTTCAATACCGATGAAAGAGGGATCTTTAAGAACTTTGTATAGCGAATCAAGAAGAATGAGCTATCTTTGATACGGACCTCCACCAATGAAAAAGAAAGAATAGGCTGATCTAGAGGGGCAGGCGAAAACTCTGCTGCTCCCCCAAAGGTTCATCATGCAGAAAGATACAACAAGAAAGCAGGAGGGTCCGAAGGAGATCGAGTAAGGGAATCGGAAGCAAGCGACCAGAAAGGGCAGAATACTAGACTCGCCCTTGAACGAAACGCATGGGCGTAAGAAGGAGATCGGTACTCTTTTTCCCCAGACAGATCAGTTGATGGATAGAGGTTCATCTTACGTCGAATATGCCACTCCGGAGTCTCCTTGAACAGGAATCATTACCTTCGATAACATCGACTCATATTGCAACTCATCTCTTCACCGGGAGCGCCGCCCACTCTAGCAAAAACTATACGCATCGAATGAAGGTGACTGGCCCGATCCGAAGAGAGAAGAGAAAGTCATCACTTCTTTGTGCTAGTCTTTCTAATTTCGCAGCTCTTTCTTTTTCGGGGCCTATCCCGGATGAGAAAGATACAAAGCCTGTTGACTCTGATGCTTGCTTGATGGGAGAAATAGGTTGGGATCCTGCCTTGCCTACCTGAGTCCAATCCCTTCTTTGATGGTCGGAGGTCAGCCCCATGGGATAGGATATTTGCCCTCATTGGTCCTTCCTCTCCTTGACTTGTATTAGTAGGGCGTTCTTCATCTAAAGGCTCTTCATATCATGAACTTGCCCAAGTCAAACTCTTCTTGTTGCGAGAGAAGGTTCTGGTAAGCTCGTCAGGTGCTGGCGAGTGACGATTGCCACTCCTACCGTTGCTAAAGCTTTCTCTTTAAGGCTTTTCACTCCGATTATCGTTATTCAAGCGGTATCACAGAGAATCTTTCCTTTCTTTCGTCCTTCTGGCAAGGGTTTGAATGAAGAGGGGCTTGGTAGCTAGGAAAGTCAAGTCAGGGAGGAAGGCGCTTTACTATTTGTATTTGGCAAGTAGCGGGCTTTCTTGTAGCTTTGGGGATTTTTTAATGCGGATTAAAAAAGCTCAAGTGCAAGCTGAGTAAACTTGTTCAGCTTTACTGCAAGTCTAAAGAAAGGGAGGGTCTGAAAGAGTCGCTATTAGCTCGCTTAAATCTCTCCACTCGCATAGTAAACTGCGCTCGCCCTAGTCAAATCCAGATCTTCTTTCTTTGCGAGCGGAAGTCAGAACGAATACCGAGACTCCTTTCTTTTACGCTGTTATGAAAGCGGATCGGTAATGAAAAGGAAAGAGCAGGCGGTAAGTAAGGCAATTCCTTCCGGTAGTGGATGCTGGTGAATCAGAGTGAAATCTATCTTTTCGGAAGCGAAGTCATAACTTATACCGTTCGAAAGGCGCTCCAGCCCTTATGATTATGAATAGATAGAACCGTTCTTTCTTTGCGGTTACGGTAAGCAAGTGTCTATTAGTACACAACACTCGTTTATAAAAGACGAATAACTGACTTTACTGACGAGCGTGAGAGCGATGCGCTTTGTCTTTTGGTTTTTAACTTATAAGAGCCTTTAAGTCGGAACTCAAAGCTAGTGCGTTAAGCAAGCTTGTTTGTTGTAAGGCTATCGAATTTGAGAATTCCCTCTTGAAGTTTTGCTCTTCTAAAGATAGATAGTTTAGGGAAAGCAAGTGCTGTGATGAGATCTGTCTTTCGGACACCATTACCTTGTTGCTCGCATCGTGAGCGATGTAGATTCTTCCTCTCCAGAGCCCCGACCAGTCTTGACTGAAAAGCTTTCAGACCCCTGTGCGAACAAGTTATACTAGCAACTTGCTGTGTCATGTCCGTTTTCGTTACACATATGATATGGTACCTCTTTATCCTGAGATCTCTTTTGCTACTGGTGCAATCACCTCTCATGAGGTTGAAGCTGAGCCAAAATCTGTCCCACTAACCTGGCCAATCTCTTGGGTGAAATGTCTGGGGTGACATGTGCATTCCGAAATTTTTCCATCATTTATTCTCACTCTGAAGTTAAAAGAAGACCTAAGATCGAAATTTGGGCAGGGGCTTTGCTAAACTGTTCAGCCGCATTCTATTCCGACCTCTGGATTTCCTTGAGAAAAGCATCAGTATTTTCCTTCCCTTTTCCTTTCTCTTTGTCTTTTTCTTTATTTCCATCTGTTTTCAGGTTGTCTGGCTTAAAACATCTGCCAGAGCGAGTCATGTTCCCAATCTCATCACAATCTTCCCTTTCTCTCTTCTCTGTATCTTTTCTCCCAAGAGACTTTATCAAGATTGTAGACGGGAGGTGGTTGGTAAGGGGTAATAGTGGTTGTGGTGCAGGCAGGGTGAGGGGTTGAGTCGGGATTTGAATAAAAACTAGATTTTGGGGTAAAGGGAATCGGGCCCCGGCTTCGCCCGAAGCGTGCTACGGAACGAACCTTGTCTACGAAGCAAGTTCAGTCAGCGCATAAATAGTCCGCTAGTGTAGTTGACTAGTAGTACCATTAGCCTAAACGTTCCGTATCCTTCGCGGCCGCCAATAGTTCTAATTCCTTCGCTATTGGAACTATGACTCCCGGGTCTCGTCTGTGGTATAGACGGAGTTTCCTGCCTCCCGCCACAAATCTAGAAAAGGGTAGCTAGTGTCCCTATGACTTGAAACACTTCTCCGTAAGAAGCACTATTGGCTGCTTACACACCTACTCTTAGTCTAGTCCTTGACCTGGGCTTTCTAGGGATTCCCTGAAACCAGAGCAAGAACCGCTTTCTAGTTGGATTCTTACGCGTAAAAGCTCCTCTCCCAGGAGGTCGAGGCAATAAGCTCCTCGGCTTCAGTTGAAGCTCCTGGCCTATTGGTTGATGATAGGGTTCTTGTTGGTCCTGTTGGTAGAGTTCCTGCCCTTGGCCTTGGTTCCAGTCTTGTCTCGCATGCCAGCAAGTATTCTAGAAAGAATGACTTGGTTTCATGTAGCTACGCTATCCTCTCGCCTTTTGCACCTGCCTTGTGTTGCTAGGAAATGGCTAAGCCTTTTTTTTTCGAGGCTTTCACCCGCACTAGTATATGGTGTCGAAAGCCCGAACACAAACAAGCTCACCTTATTCTTAGAGAAGGGGGCTAAAACGAGAATAGGAAAGACTTGGTATAGAATCCGTGCCTTCGTTCCGGCTATAATTAGCAAGCGAGTAAGGGAACCGCTCCTTCCGTTCAGTAAGGGAATACAAGCATTACGGGGAGTTTAGGAATATGACTCAAGTCAAGCGAAGCGTAGTGAGGAAGGAGGGGAAGAACTACTAGAGAAAGGCTAAGTGAAGTACTTCTCGGGACTTCTCTTTTCTTCTTTCAAATTCTTCTCTTCTTGTTTATCACCGACTTTCCGAGCGTAGTCTGTAGTAGGGAGGGCCATTTTCGCAGGAGTTAGAGTAGGAACATGACAAACCATTAGAATGCATTCTCGCAGGAAGTAGCATACTCATGTTGCCTGCTTTCGTTCCTTTCGTCTCGAAGGCCGGTTCAGTAATAGTTCAAATCCTTCTAACTGTCTAGTGCATTAAGGCGGCATGTCTTACTCCACGCCAGCAGTGAACGAAGTGTCACACCTTGGCCGTCTCTCAGGCCTCCTCTTCGAGAAAGAAATTCACATTATTAGGCAAGTTTAGAACTGAACTCCAAGGAAAAGGGCATAGATGCAGAAAAAGAATTTGGCGGGCCGGACAAAGAGAAAAAGAACCACCAGCGGTTACACCGAGTTTGCTCGGTAGCCTACCAAACTACTAGGCGAGAAGGGATCTAATCGAATAAAGCAGCATAAGACAAGAGATCTTTGGAATCAAGCTTGTTACGCATAAAGTAAAGCACCGGTACCTGCGGGTAGCGCCTACGTTAGATAGCCTTATGGCACGGAATGAAGGATCGAGAAAGCTGCGCCCAATAGAGCTTAGCCAAGAAAGGGAGTCAGAGGCGACACCGGGTGGGAAGAGAGCACCCTAGTTTGCTCCATACAGGAGCGAGGGATTCTTCTAGAAAAGCAAATCAAATTCCAAAGAACTATAAGTCTCTTCTCAATTTCACCTTGAGAAGCTTCGTCCTTTTCTTCTTCACGTGCAAAAGCCCTTTCAGGGCTGGTAAAGACTGAACGACTTGGGTTCTGGAATGCCAATGAAGATGAAACTTCATCTAGCACCTGTCTCGGCATTTGCTTTATAGAGGAATCTCCCCTTCCCCCGTCCTTGCTTCAGCTTGAATTGAATTCTTGCACTTCCTTTGAGCTTTCTTGGCCTACGCATTCTTTTCACATGAGGAAGTTCTTATTCTTGTTCTTGAGAGTCAACCTCAGACCTTTATCCAATCCTCGAAACGAGGTACTCCAGGGGTATCATACATACTAGAGATTATACCTCAGCCGTTGACCAGATCATTACCAACATAGACTCGGGCAGAGCTCGTTTGACTTTACTGTGATTCGACTCCGAAGGAGATTGATCGTATAAGAGGAGCCAAACCAGTCTTAGGCCGAAGACCCCCCTCATCTATAATTTAATAAGTGGTGCTTCACACGGACCGTGGGAGCAGAAAGGGAAAGAAAATGTGGTTCAAAAGGCTTGGCTTATTCTCATTTACTTATTAGTTTTGTCTGTTCATTTGCTCTGATCGCAGAGCGACATACCGAATAAAAAAGGATCAGATTTTAAGCAATGACTTAAGCCAACAGAGTAAGAAATGCTTAGGTCAGGGGAAGTCCCTCTTCCTACAATCCCTCTTTTTACTTTTTTTCCATTGAATGGCAGGTCTTAAGTTTGAGTTTACTTTGCCTTCGAGCCTCTTTGAGTGAAAATCTATTAGCCAGCTAGCCCTAAGACTCTCAGTCCTTATTTTGATAAGGCAAAAGAGAACAAAGGGAGGGAAAGCGAGATTTTTTTGAGTTCTTTCTTTTACGCAAGTCAAGCTCTTGTCGCTAATCTTTCATTATGGTAGGTCAGTAAAGTAAAGCGAACAAGTCTCTTAGTTATCCCAAGGAGTTAAGGTAGGTCAAGGGCTAAAGCAGGCCAATTCTTGAGCAAGTGGTGAGTTATCGTGCTTAGGAAAGTAGGGCATTTTTTCAATCTAGCCCATCTACTTATAGTACGAGTTATCTTAATCGAGGGCAGGGCAAGCAAGTAACAAAGGTGAATTTTGGCTCTATTTTTGTATGAGCCCTAAGAAAATCACGCAGTTCCTCTTTGACTTCCGCCTGTATTACATGAATGTTTGGAGCAGGCGGCGCAGCCTCTGGTTGGGGGGCGGGCTCTCTCCTGGGCTGTTCCAAGTCCCTAAAGAGAGACTCCCCGCTTATGCCCGGGGAAGAGATTTCGAGCGAACCAGGAATCCGCTGCTTTTTCCCCTCGTCATGCTGATAGTCGATGAGGCTCTTGAAAAAGTTCCTGTAGCCCTATAAGCAAAACGCCTGCCGTGTCTACCCCGCCGCAGGTCTCTTTTGTGCTCTTGTTCCTCAAAGCATATGATTTCCATTCCACTCAATTCCTCTACCCTATCCTTTCAGTCGAGTTACTACGTTCCTTGTAATGGTTTACTTGGACTTCCCCTTCAAAAAGAATAAGAGTTGGTATGTCGAATTGGATCTCGCCATGGCCTCAACCCTCGAATCGGGCTTTTTGCATCCAGGACTGTTAAGATTTAGGGCTTGCTTTCTTTTTTTCATTAATCTCTCTTCACGCCCTCGCCTTTGTACAAGTACAATAATAATCCTAGCACACGTCTTTTTGAACTAGGAGAGCTGTTTGTATACTTGCGTAAGAGGCTTTTTCCGTGATTCCAGTTAGGGACTCGGGTGCCCTTAATTTCATATCTTTTTTGGTACTGCCCCATAAGAAGAATCAGTAGGCTGGTCAAGTAGCCTTTTTGATGCATAAGATAAGCTGGAGGGCTTCTGCGCCCCAATCATTCTATTTTCGTTTGTGGCCTTTGAAAGCTTCTTTCATTGAATTCAAAGATCGATGGCTGTGAAGCATGCTGTCTTATTACGATGAGGCAGGTTATCTTCCCCGCCTTGAATCAATATATATAGAAAGAGAGACCGATGCCAAGAAGTCTTCCCATCCCAAGTCGCTTGCTTAAGGTGGTTCGTCTGACCAAGAAAGAAAGTCCAAGAGGAATTGGATATTTATTTTGCTTCTTTCGCGAGACGCGATCCAAAATAGGAAACTGGATGCCGAAGCCTTTCTAATAAGAATGTCGAATAGAAGACCCTTGAAGTAATAAAAAGAGAAAGGATCCCGCGCACTCGATGCTTTTCTCCTGGAGATGAAGGCCCGTACTCCCTGTGCCGAGGAGTCCCAGGAGCGTAACGTAAGGATCTAGTTTCTTGTTTTTTTTTTAGTGTGCTCAGCAGGCCAATGCAAACAACACTAAAAACCAGAAGCACTTTGACTGTCTCTATTCTCCCTTACCCTAATGGAATGTCTACCTCTTATCTTTATAAGGTATTCAAGATCCTATAGCCTAAAGGGAAGATAAGAAGGGGGTATTCCCCCTAGGAGAACTTAAGAGATCTCAATCCACCTTAGCTACTAAGTTAAGTTCTTCCTTTCCCTCGGTCCCAACAGTATGTTCCATACCGGATTCTTCTTAATTATTGGACTGAAACCGGGCAAGAAAGGTTCTTCCTTTTTTCTATCTAATGAAAAGGAAAAGAAAAGGAAGTCTTTTAATCAGCAAAGGGGAAAGGCAAAGGCTACACATACAATTACAATTGAAGTCCAAGCATGGATTGCTTCCTAGCCCTAGGAATGCTTTCTTTCTTCTTTTATTGATATGGATTGCCCGGAAAGTAGGTAGGAAGAAAGACCTTTACTTTACCGCTTCTCTCTATCCTACTCGTACGGATAGAAAGCCATTAAATTAAAGGAAACAGACTCCCTAGTTGTCTTAAGTTAAGAACCGAAACCTAAGGTGAAGGATAATACTGAGACCAAGCAGTACTTCTTATGATTGGGAGACCTCCTATTTATTATAATGCAAGTTAATAGGAAAGAGTAGAATGCAAGTCGTCTATTATTATTATAAGTGCCTAAGACATGCTAATTGCAGAAGCCAGAAGGACTAGAAGGAAGGACGTATCTGCCCTTTACTTGTGTCTAGGACTTCCGAAAGGTGTAAAAATCCCTAGGGGAAAGTCTTTAGCGAAGATCGAAGCTTCTGCGAGCATCTCTTAAACCTCTGGTGGCTTCATTCATTGATCAAACCTTTATATTTCTTATTTCTTTTTTTCCTCTTCAGGCTTTAACACTAGAGGTTCCCGAAAACCTTGGGCTTGGAGTGAAATCCATAGCAAAAAGGGAGCGAGTAAAAGGAAGAGTAAAGCTATAGATAATTTTTAGAACCTTGGCATAATAGAGTAAATTAGGATCTTAGTTACCTCTTACAGCGTCCGGCTTTGCTTTCTCATTGGTACATTGTTAGGGAATTTTAACCGGAAGATGCATCTAGGGTTTATTTAATTTAACAAGGCTTTCTAAAAAGGCCTTCTCGTTTGCTCACTAGCCGATGTCATCTGCTTTAGCCTTTCGTTATCATACACCCACTCTCCGTATTGCAAGCTTTCGAAGTCTTGCATTCATTTCTGTCTCATTTTCATTTCAGGTAGAGTGTACCCGGCCCCTATAGGAACCCCCTGATCTGCTGGGGGAATTCCTATTCAAGAGGCTCACTTTGAAGGAGCGATATCTAGCAAGTCTTCCGTGAGTGAATGGTCTCATCCAGTCCGCGAGTCAATCCTATCAGCCGATCAGCCTAATACTTAAGGACTGAGTTTCCTTTCAAACTCTCAATTGAATAAGAAAAGAAAGCGTAGAAAGAAGCCTCTTCATATTCTTCATAGAGTCGATCTAGAAAGCAACGCCCAATAGAGCTTCGCCTTGTGTAGACCTATCTTTTTGGGTCTCGCTTAGCCGGTCACCGTATGCCTAAGATCCTATTCTGAGATTGGAAGAGAGCCCTTTGATCCTCTTTCTTTTTTCAATTGTGCAGAATCCGAGGTTAAGCTATATGCGTAACACACCTTGCTTTTCGATGATGACATCACCTTTCCAAAAGAGCTTGACTCCGGGCCCGACATGATCGAGAGGTTGGATGAAAGTCAAGGGTGACTGCTGTCAAAGTAAAGTAGATCGTGATCCGCGAAGGGAACGAATAGAAGCATCTTATGAAGATCTGACTTTCCTATTGAAACTAAGAGTTCAGTTTCAGACCGACAGGTTCTATCTAATTGCAGAACGTAGATAAAGAGAGAGAGAGAAGTTTGTCTTTTGGTCAACATGGAGAGTTTACTTTACACATTGGACCGGGAAGAGAGATGGGAAAAAGACAGCACTGCAAGGGCATATGGCACGCAAAGGAAATCCGATTTCGGTCAGACTCTATCTTAATCGTAGTTCAGATTCAAGTCGGTTCAGTGAGGGCGACCGCCAAAGTCACCGAATGGGTCAGTCTTTTCCTTCAGTTTGTCCTCTATTTTAAATAAAGCGTGGGAGGACGTTGCAGATGTCCGTCCCGGACACGACTTCTTCTAAGGCTAGAAGACCACTGGAAAACACCCGGGACCAGAGCATGTCGTGAAAGAAGCACGCTGGGCGGGCGTGCTTCGACCGTGTCTCCGGGGCACAGTTGAAAAATCATAAACGCGAGGTGCAGGATACCAGGCCGAGAAACCCGGGCAACCACCCCCTATGTGCCGATCGCTAGCACATTCAGGGCCCCGGCGCCCAGCTCCGCTGGAGAGGCCTAGCCTGCTCTGATAAATGCTAATTCGGTTCGGATAGACTTCATTCAAAAACGCCGCCGCCCGAAAACAAGTGCTAAGTTTCAGATCAGTGAATAAACCGAAACGAAAGAAGAGACGTTTCTCGCTCGGCGCCTAAAGCGCACTATGCTCCGCTTCAACAAATGAGAGTTTTCGGTGGAACCGGTGAACCACGCGAGCTGGTTAGATGCGTGGGACAGAGGGCTTATAGTACCTGCTAGCGCGGCTATGCAGTGGAAGGGAAGGAGCCTAAATCTACCCCCTTCTCTCTTTTTTTTTATCAGGGTGTGCAGTTTTGGATTGGAAACCTATGGGCCTTTCCTTTCAAATGACAACTGCCTCTTCCTGCTGCGAAGGCGTTGCACGAAACCAAACCGCCCCCCGCCCGATCAAGTACCAGTTGCTGGTAGGCCCACTTAGGTTAGGTTAGGGGGGGCATTGTCCCTCAGTTCTTACCAACCTCCGGTGTGTAATCGACATCTTGCTAGCTTCAACTCGGTTGAATAAGAATCATGCCTGCGGCACCCTCTGCTGTCCATTTCTTATTCATTCAGGGTGCTCGGCCGGTGCTCCTTTCTCAAACCAGAACAACTCTGAACGTTAGGGAAGATAAGGGAAGACCATCTGAGCGAACCGACCGAAGGGACTTGACTTATCCAAACCGAACGATAGCGGCTTAAAGCTAAGCCTAGAGCAGCGTCGCTGCTTGATCGGCGGTGAGGAGCATCTCCAATATGGGGCAAAGGATCAAGCGCTTTGACTTTGTCCCCCGGGATCCACCACAGGTTGGGTTTGAGTGAGAGCCGTGTGATAGGTGACTATCCAGCACGGTTCGGAGAGCACTTTTTTTGTAGTCTGCGCTGGTGAATGGAAGCCCCCCCTATCAAGCAAGAAAGAAGCGGCTCTTTCCACGGCGGAGTCACCATTGACTCTATTTATTATTATGGTAAATTAGTGTATCAAAATGTCAATCTGAGATCTTATTTAGGTTCGCCACCTACGACAAAGGTGAGTCTCGGTAGGTGTATTATTCTACATTTTTCCAAAAGAATATTCATTCATTTTTTTCTTCCCCATGGACGACGACGACTGAAACGACGCAAAAAAACCAGACCCGGAAAGGGGAAGGGATTCGGGAAAGTGGGGCCGATCAGGTGTCTTCATTCAAGCAACAATACAGAAGAAGAACGAAACAAAGTGAGAGGCCGGGGGGCAGGGAAAAGAGTCGAGTCGATCAGGCTCGACGACCGGGAGAAGGAAAACGAAATCAGGATTTGGCCGAAAAAGAAGGAAGGCTATGGATACCATGACCGATCACCATCGAGAAAGAAGAATCTTTCTAAATTACTTCTGGTCAGCGGGGCCTTCAAGCATCCGAAAGACGCCGGGGTTGTAAATGACATATCCTTCCTGATAGAAAATGACGACTCCTTCAGAAAAACGAAGTTATTCCATTTCTTTTTCCCAAAGAAGTACCGCTCCGACGGCCCGACGAGTCATCTACTTAAAAGTAAAAGGACCCTCCCCGCAGTGCGCCTCTCCTTGAATTATTTGGTCATGCAATATTTTTTGAATACAAAGAACCAAATTCATTTCGACCCCGTCGTAGTTCTCAATCATTTCGTGTCACCGGGCGTGGCTGAACCATTTACGATGGGGGGAGCGAATGCACAGGGAAGAAGCTTAGATAAGAGAATACGTTCTCGCATCGCCTTTTTTGTAGAAAGCTTGACCAGCGAGAAAAAGTGTTTGGCCGAAGCCAAAAAGAGGTTGACTCACTTCATTCGCCAAGCGAATGATCTTCGCTTCGCGGGAACAACAAAAACCACCATCTCGCTCTTTCCTTTCTTCGGTGCTACCTTTTTCTTTCTAAGGGATGGGGTTGGGGTGTATAATAACCTTTTTTTTAAAGATGCCCGGGAACAACTCCTAGGTCAATTAAGGAGAAAATGCTTTTACCTCTTGGGTAAGGATAAGGTAATGGAATTGAGAGATAAATTCATAAACCTAGGTGGGATAGGAGAATTGATAAAGGGAATAGAGATGATGATTTCTATCATACTGAGAAACATAAGAATTCCGTACGGGTACAACTCTTATTTGAACGAAATGAAAAAAATGCGATCTTTGTTGTCTAATAGAACAAACACTAATACCTTAATCACGTCGGTCAAGATTCAATCTGTTTATCAAAGTGCTTCTCTGATTGCTCAAGACATCTCTTTTCAACTGAGCAACAAAAGAAGATCATTTAGTTCCATTTTTAGTAAAATAGTGAAGGATCTTTCATTATTAATGAATAAATGGGTAGAGGGGATCCGTATATGTTGTTCAGGTCGATTAAAAGGCGCAGAAATAGCTGGAACTGAATGCGGAAAGTATGGAAAAACATCTTGTAATCTATTTAACCAGAAAATAGATTATGCTCCTGCGGAAGTATCTACTCCTTACGGAATCTCAGGTGTCAAAGTGTGGATTTCATATAGTAAAAAAAAGGGGGGATAAAGTCAAATAGTCTTCTTAAAAAAATAGTAAATATAAATGGATAAATAAATAGTGGGTTCCATCGTTTCTATGGTTATTTCTTAAACGGGGAGGTCCTCTCTATACACCGGAGCCCCTTACTTGATCGAATCAATGCTATTGTTAACTTGTAAAGTTTAAACTTTTTGGCTCTACCCTCCCCAGTAGTAGGTTTTTCACAACGAGATCCGTTTTTACAGTAACGGTATTTAATTATGCGGATTAGTTGACCTTGTTAGTCCGTTCTTGCAAGAGTAGAGGCATCCATTTTCGGCTTTTTATTTTAATTTAAATAAGATTTGCCCTGCTTAACAGATAATCATTTGCTACCAATGGGGAATTCTTTCGCATTTTCAATTGAAAAAAAACCACAATCTGAAATCTGAACGAGTCGCACATACACCCTAGTACATGTCCCTCGGCGCTGAGGGCATCCCCCGAGAGCGGGGGATTTGGTGACATTTCTGATTGGCTGTCTTGTGTTTCTAATAAGTTGTTTAATAGTTGGCATGTTGAATCGTATGCATAATGGGCTGGTTTAGATCGATCCTAACCGGATGATTATGAATTCTTTCTATATTCATATTCTATTTTATTAAAATTAAAAAAATTCAAATTAATAATTAATATTAATAGAATACGGTAAAAAACTAAAATCTCAAATCGCGATTTGTGTGAAATTCCTGCTATTTTTTATGCAACTGCTACAAGATCAACAATTCCATGAACTTGGGCTTCTGCTGCTGACATAAAAACATCCCTTTCCATGTCTTCGGATACAACCCATAACATAAGGGTTTGCCTGTTCTTTGTGCATAAACCCTTGTGAGGATTTCGCGCAGTTTCAGTAGTTCTTCCGCTTCCAGGACAAATTATCCTATTTGTGTTTCATAAAAAGCAGCAATAGGTTGATGGATCATTACCCTGATGATATAAGATAATAAAGGGTTACTTTATCTCGCATAAGAAGGTCACGAGAAGAGATAAAGAATAAAAAAAAGACCAGGGAATCCATAAATTGAAAGGATAGGGGGGCACAGCCCCCAACCAAGGGAATGGATCCAGTATGTCCCCCCTTATTCCCGGCATACTGCCCCGGGGCCGGAATGCGGTAGGGTCTTCAAGCCCCACGCTCGATTCTCGAGATTCATGGGCCGTCTCGCGAAGATCTTCGATCCGAACCTTCGCATCTACGAGGATGAACCACGCCTTCGCTATCGCCCCTCGCTACTGCTCAACCTCGCTATCGCATTGATTCTTGCCGGCCCTCCCAGATTCAAATTCCTTATTGAGATCGAGATCTTGTTCCATTAGACCCAGTTTGGTCAGATTAGTTCCCATAATAGAGCTTGCCCGGACCAGGCTTTCAGTCTTTGGTCGGGCCGGCCTAATGAATGATCATTGTTCGGGAACAAAAGAATAAGACTTAATTAAGGCTTTCGCTATCGCAAGACGATCGAAGAGCTATCGCTCAGCTGCTTCGCGTATTACGAAAGCCGTATTGCCCGAAGGGGGCATGCTGCAAGAGCGTAGGTCAGTGATAAGCGTAGGAGGTGTGCCCGAAGGGCAGCGGCAGCAGTGTGGTTCCGGGTGCCGTCGCTAGATTGAGATCCGCAGGGTGGCGGGGACTTCGACTGCCTTGTATCAGGTGAAGAGAAGGGGGTTTTAGAGGTAAGACAGATCATTACGTAATACAGAGTCAGACGGGAGAAGGATGGGAGCAAGTTAAGTGAACCGAGGTAGTTAAACTAGGGCATATAAGCAATCAGCTTGTGTAAGCATGGCTTGAAGGTAAGCTTGCATGCTGTCAGTAAAGAGAGCTCTTAGTTAGCTCGTAAACTCGCTTTCCCATTATACGCGCCTGCTGTTAGCAAGAAAAGGATAAAAATACCTCTTTAGAGTGACCTTGCTATTACTTATTAATGAATTAACGATAAATGCACTGAAAGACAAAATCGTTTCCCAACTAAAAAGAATTTGGAGAGTCTATAGGGATACTGCTGTAGATGTGAACTTACCAACAGGAGTCAATCTCCAAGAGGTAGCCGAACGTCTTTTTTTTAGCGACGCAAGCATTCAATGTCTAAACCAGATCTATGTAGATCTCGTCAATCAGAGCACGCAGAGTCCCCACTTTGCCCAAGCTCTTGATTATGTTCTGGGAGGTATGTAGTTAGGATATTTTATAGGCTTTATTAAGAGTTTAGGTAAGACTTTCAGACCACCATTTTCAAATTCTCCCCCGGACGTAGCTGAAAGGTGAACCGGGTTACCAAAGTCACGATTAGAATAAATGGTAGTTCGCTGAGATCCTCTCATGCTTCCCAGAGATGGAGGTTCGAATCCTTCTCGTAACTGACAGGAAAAGTCCAATACTCAACCTCGAATACGACTTGCATGTTATCGCATATCGTTGTTGTAGCATGATTTTAGCTTCTTAGCGCTTAAGCTACTACCTACTCTATAAGAAAGCCTACTTACCTTAGATGGAGGGAGGAGATAGTAAGGAAGACTTTCTACGCTATACGATCTTTCTTCTCTTATGATTATTATCGTAATCTCTCATTGGGAATAGCCCTTGAAAGATAAAGATCGCTTTTCATGCTTCAATGAATCCCTTGACTCTGGTTTCCTTTACTCCTTTCCTTTGCTTTCTTGATCTAGCTTTCTGACTGTGAATGATTCTTCTTCTTCTCAACAGCAGTCGTGAGTCCTCCCACCAATAGTGAAGTCGTCAAAATAAATATCTTATTCTAATAAGACGCACGAGGAATAATCGGGCAAGGCGGTCTTTCTCGTTACTTTGACGGCTGTTTGCCCTTTTCTGACCGAAATAGAAGAGCAGGTCTCGTGCCTGGAAGATTTTTCCAAATCCCTAACGAATAGAGCCGGTAGGAACTAGCTGCGACGCAGCAAAACAATTTCATTGCGGTAAGCACTCTTCTGAGACTAGAGACTGACTATCTATTGGCCCCAACCTTTAAGCTCCCTAAATCTCGAACTCAATCATCGAAAGGGAAACTGGATCAACAGGTGCTGAAAGCCTCTTCAGTAAACTCTTTCCGCTTCCGCTTCTGAATCTGGATGGCGGCTTTGGTTGGAGAAGAGAGATGGGATCGTAGGCTAGATCACGTCCCTTCCAGTTGATTGCTTTTGTACCTGTACTTGGATCCCGTCCCGAATCACTAAATAGTGAGGGCTCGGAACTTCTATTCTTCATCTTATAATCGGGTAGAATGCCGTGCTGTTCAAACTCGGACTCGCGAGTTAATGATTAGAAGCACATGCGAGTTTTACCCACCAATCTCTTCTAACTGCAGCTTTTGCTCAATCATACGCGGGAGAGGGAATATCTTGAATGGATAGATGGGAGTATTATACACGTAATATACGATGACTAGTTCCGATCGTGGGATCGTTCTCTCGTTTCCCTCACCTCAATAGGTGGGTAAGATTGCTATTACAGTACCTAACATGTTGTCATTTCGAGTGGGTGGGACATAGAGGCAGAGGTGGGGGCTTTGAGAGCTAAAGGCTTGGGCTTCTGCTGGCAAGAAGAGGCCGAGGTAAGAATACGACCCTAAAGTATAGGGCAACTTCGTCTCCAAAGTCCTATTAAGCTCAAAAGAAAGAAGCACTGCCCTGTAAAGCAGATATTACGAAGTGGCATTTCAAGATACGAAAGCTGATCATGGGACGGCAGCCTGCCTACCAACCAAATATGAAAAATTTTGTTAGTACCATCTGTTGCTCTACATCGCGATAGACCAATTGCGTGAGCGGGAAATAGAATAAAGATACGAGCGGAGCGGATCTCGTCCCTTTTTGCCGAGGAGGGGTTTCCCCGTTGTCGCAGGACAGATCATTAGTTGGAGACAAAGAAAGCCTCATATCACAGCACTTCTCGAAGATCATGTTCTAAAGATAACGTATATATAAGAAAGTGATTGTTTTGTGATTTTCGTCTAGAAAGAAAGGTGGCCCATACCTGATTTCGATGTGACGAGCCCAGCCGCCGATTGGATTGGAGGGAAGAAGTTGTTGACCTTTAATAATGCTCCGCTTCCAAGCCTCCTCTTTCACACCCAGCGAGCAGGTCATTCTCCTATTTGTCAATGTTCATCACATCCTCCTATGCATCCCTGGCTTTCACTCCTATACTACGGGTCTTTGACCTACTGATCGATCCCACACCTGGCCTCAAGGCAGATACCAGGAAAAAAAGGCCATAAACTATACCCGGCTCCAGGTCAAATAGCCGAATTAGCATCGATTGAATCACAAATCACCGTAGTAGCTTAGATAGATCGAAAAAGCTGTGAATAGGGCTTCAGTTCTTATTTTCCCAAATTAGTTCAGTGGGGAGGCAACTCAATACAATAGGTAGCTCAAGCCGATAAAGAAGCTCAAACCTGGCTTGTGTAGCCTATGCGAAGCAAGTCGGAACTGGCTCAAGGGAAAGAGATGAATCGATAAAAACGATCCCAATTGAATCAATAGATGCAGGATTACCCAAGGGATGCCTTCCTAAGCCCAAATTACTGGATTTCCTGCTTTCTTGAACCGGATTACACTGACAGAAGAAAGATGCCATATTAGCCCTGATGAAGCTTCCCGCCTAACCTTACCTTAGATAGGGGGATAAGTAAGGCACGAAGAGTTTCCATGATGTGGCGATGTTTTCGTTCAGCACGCCCATTCAAAAGGCAATTAGGCCAATTAGACTGAAGGGAAGGTGCGAGAAGGAAATAGAATAGTCTTTTTTTCAAAAAAAAGTATGCGCTCTGCTAAGGCTCATCGGTCTTTTGGCAATACAATATAAAGCATACTACTCATCGATTATTTGGTCTTTTGTGATCGAAACAACCTAGGAAGAGTTGTTGCCTACATAACCTACTCTTCATACCAAGAGAGCCAGGTATCAGATCACTGTAGTTCTCGACCCTTTTTGTTAAACCAGTTCCTGTACTCTTTTTGAATGAATTCCAGTCTGTAAAGTAATCTGGTGGAAGGAAGAAGGGCAGCTTGAAAGATTTCACCAGGTCCAGTTCTTGTTATCGGACTAGAAGCAGCTAATGAATCCGCATCTGTTGGAGGAAGGACTGCTATTGCATCTTTTATCGGACGGGCTACTTCTGTTGATTGAGAGATGGGAATGCCTAGTCAAGATGTGCCGTGGGATTTCCCTTCTGAGATGGAGGTCCTGTTCCCAGTTGAATCAGAGCTGTGACCAAGTCGACTGCTCTCCTTCTCCTAGCAAAGTCCTATTCGGGGTGTGAAGGAAGACGAGGCCGATCCTTATATTAAAATAGTCTTCCACGATCTCTCTATCTGTAAAGGTAAAGTACCCCTGGGATTCGACTTGCCTTTCTTGCTTTTAGAACGGGGAGGGAACCTGAAGTCTGGCAGAAAATCCGAATCATAGTTAGCAGTTTGAATAGAACCAGTGTCGTAGCCAAGAGAATGGGAAGCAGGGCAATGATAATTGTTCGGTTGGGATTCTGTGAGTAAGGGAGCAGAGGCAGAATCGAACTAAGAAGATTCGGAGTAATGAAAATAGAACTCAAAAGCAACTTACCATGACATTTGTTGAGAAAATCCTGCTAGAAAAGGAACTTGGCAGAGGTAGCGAGGAGTTGACTTCCGGAATCAACAGGTTGGTAATTTCATACATGATGTCATTCCATTCGCTCATCTTTCTCCTCGTCGGGAAACCTTTCGCTAGTCTGGTGGTAGCTTCGGTGCCCTCCCGCCTCTCGATTCTCGGCAGGGTTTTCTCAACCTCAATCATTTCATATTTTCTTCTCGATCAACAAAGTGGAACAAAAGGCTAGTTTCCTTTGCGCAGCGCTTCACCATGCTCCTTGCTGCACGCGCTAGGGACTGTATAACCGGCTGCTTTCGGTTGTTTGACACACCACTTAGGCGGCAGGTAAGCTTGATGACTGAAAGCTTTCAATTCAAGTTAAGCAACGAAGAGGTCGAGGCATAGCCCAGGTGCTTTTAGCGAAGCCGGAATTCCATTAAGGTAGTTCCGCCGAGGGGAAGAAGAATTATAGATCGAATGCGACTGGGATTGAGGAGGGCTAGCTTTCACGTGTTTCAGGCTCCAGGGGAATGCTTTTTAAGCTCATACCAGGAAATTCCATATTATTAGAATTCTTCCATTAGAGCGAGTTCGGTCAGATCAAGCTATTCAAGCTATTTTGGCTTGGGGCAGGGGCGTAGCGAGCAGAAAATTCCCTATCAGACAAAGCTCTATAAGATAAGGAAGAAAATCAGTCTTAACTAAAAGCCTATCGAAGTCACTTACGGATCTGGATTCCATTCTTTTTGAGTGAACGAAGCGCAAGCTCCGCCCAGACCCGCTCAACGCTGCGCCCCCCCCTCAGCAGCAACAAGGTGCTCCCAAGCGACCCTGGGGACCCAACCCAATGGAGCTCACTACCAAAATGACCCCTACCCATTCCTACCTATTCTCCATCCTTCTGACCTGGAAAGCCATTTCTCTACCCAGAGATCACTCCCCTGGCCTCCTGGTCTCGACTATTTTAAGTTCTGTCCAGTTCACCGAGACGCAGGCCATACCATCGAAGAGTGTCATACTTTGCGTGATGTCATCTATGACATGAATGATGAAAATCGTATCAATTGGAACGAAGTTAAGGCATACCTTAAAGCCGCCAATGTCACTGAAGCTATTGGGGATCCATACTAATCCAATGCCACAACATCAAGGGGGACAAGTCACCACTCAGGGACCTACACCGGTACAAACTAATCCAGGACCTTCTGCCAGCGCTAACACCATCCGAGCTTGCACTGCCGCTCGAAGAGAGATGCCTGTGAGACCCCCTCCAGTTCTGTAATTCGAAGGAGGTTCTGAGAATTTGAAACTCCGGAGTCACCCCCAGGAATCGAAGTTCCAAAAGCAGACGAAATCCCTATGGAACCGGACCTCCTCGCTGCCGCTCAATTCATTACCAGGAAGAGGCAAATTCGCTTTTTTAGGAAGGGTGGGTTGAAAAGGTGAAGAAGGAAGAATGTATCCGAACGAATGCATCGGCAGAATATTACCCCCTTTTTTGAAATCCCCTCGTCACCTACTAGTGAGCCGGAAAGCTTAGGGGCTCCTCTCGTTCCTCTTCCACCATTTGACAACCCTATCTCAGAATGTTCGGATGATTCTCTGGAACCCCCTTAACTAATAGATGCTTCAATACTAAATAAATAATGGGGTTGGGAAAAAGCAGAATAAAAGGATTTCACGGGCAGAAAGGCGAAGGGAAGTTCGGAAAAGCCTAGCAGACGGGACACCCCTTTCTATTAAGACCTCGGCATATTCCTTACCCCCCTACGAAACATTTACCCCTATTTTGAAATGAAGAGGAAAGCTCCCAGGTTCCGAATCTTAAAGAAGTGCATGACCAGATTGGAAGCACCGAGGTTAATTCGCAATGGGCCAACTCACCCAGCCATGATGCATGACAGAAGAGAGCGAGCACAAAATGGAGTTTCCCTGTTGCACATTGAATCCCTAAGCAGATTAAGGGTGAGGTTCACGTCCGGAAAGAATCTTTTTCAAGACTTTCTCCCCTATGTTGAACTTTATCTATATTACCTTATTGTGGACTGCAAGGGAAAGCCTTCTCTGGTAGACCTGGACATGTTTCATGGCGTGAAGTCTCTTCTCATCTAATAGCTCTAATTTGTCCTAGGATGATGTTCGAAATCACGGCCAACACGGCTCGCTCCATACGCGACTTATGGGAAGATAGTTTCATTCATGCTCGAGGTGCAGGATACGCCTGAAAAAGACTGATTCTTCAACTTGGCTTAGAAAACTGGAACGAAAAAGAGCTGGAAGGATAAGAACTTTCCTCTCCTCGCACTGGGAAGGATTTTTCTTATATTCTCTTTCTTTATCGAACAGGTGTATGCTGGAGAAGAATGAAGCCTCTCCTCTAAAGGAAGTCGATAGACTGACTGTCTTGCTTTTATTTCTTCTTCTAATTTGGAAGGAAACTCGGATGAAAGAATAAAAGAGGATGACTTCAGATTTGAGGCCTTACGAGGGTTTAGAGACTAAAGACGATAGCGGCAGGATTAGGCTATTATTCTATTAAGGAAAAGTTCCTCTTCGAATAAGAAAGAGGATTGAGACGAGACTACGATCTCCGGTTGGACAAATTCGCCAAAGATAGGTAGCTCTGCTCTAGCTTACACTCCCAAGTCTACGATTCTGAAACCTTATTTAGGAGTGACAGAACCCGGTTTAATTTAAAAGGGGTCCTCTAGCAAGCCCTTAGAGATATAGAACTATAACTCAACAGAATTCTCCAGCCGTCCCGCTTTGGTAAAGGAATGTTACTCTGATTGGTAATGTTGGCGATGACAAGCATGCTCAGGACGGATCTAGCGCTAAGAAAGTAGGAAGGACGTTTTCCAGCGATCTTGGGGCAGCCGTCGGCGTGGGTAGCTGTGTCACGCTAAGTAACTGATAGATTCTCTCTCAATGGGTTTTCCTTCCTCCCTATGGTGTTTCTTTGGCAAAGAGGTTTGTTTTTTCAAGAACGAGATATTGGTAGCTGATGGACTTAAGGGTTTGGAAGCTATTTCGTCTGAGGTTTTTGATCGATTTCCACTCCTAGCCCAGAAGAGAAGGGACTGAAGATAATTCTATGCTAATTAAGTAGTTTGTTATATCCAATTCTTAAAGAAAAGTATGTATTTGAAGTTTGGATCTTCCCTCTTGTGGAAGAGAGGAAGGCACTAAGACCCGCTAGAAGGACTCTAAGGGAAGAAAGAAAGCCGTCCTAGTGAGGTGCAATGCTGAAACTGTGATCGGTAAACAAACCCTACAGAAGTCGGAATGGGATACTTCACTAAGGAAGTAGCACCGGCGGTTAACTATACTAATCATAGGCATTCTGAGTTGCGTTTGGGTATGGAATGGATAGGCCCCAAGTGGCTGCCTCTCCTACTACCAATGTGTGTGGGCGGATCATCGCCCCTTCATTCTGGTTCTACTTCATTCGCTATTAACAAGACGGCACACGCAAGACACAAGATGTCAAATCAGGCCCTTGAAAGGTGTAGATGAAGCCTTTTCCTTTTCTGCCAGAAAACACTTGAAGGATACGAGGCATAAGACTATGGATCGAACTTCTTAAGAGGGAACCGCTACTGCAGCCAATCCATTGAAAGGTGAAGGCAATGCTAAATGCAGATGCAGACCGATTGGGTTCTCCCTTTTTGGGGGGTGATGTTACCAGGTTTTTCGCGAATGTGAGGTTCAAGTACTGCCATCCTTTGTTGATCGAGTTCGCTGTGTAATTTCAACAATGCCATTCTAAACCGAAAAAAAAAGGCCGTAGCTGCATCTTTCGAGAAAAATAAAGAATAGGTGTCACGCCGATGATTAGGAGAAGGTATCTTATGGCTTAGGGAAGGGCGCTTCTGCCCAGATCTATGATTGATCTAGAATTCCCCGAGACGAGACGAACTGTCGATTCTCCGATAAATGTCAATGACTTAAACATGTTTCCGAGACTTCAACATACATGTTTGGCAGCGGCAAGGAGCGTTTTTGACTTCCTAACACGGATACCAAGACAGCTGAGCAGTGAGGAATAGGATCACTTTTCCTTTCAGTCTCGAAGCAAGCTGTGGTACAATCCCTCCTTCGCTCCGGCTCGTTCCGTTCCCGTGTAAAAGCTATACCTTTCGATTCCTATCCCGCAGTGAACGAAGTTCGCGATGGGTTAAGGGGCCGGGATCTGGGATTCGGTATAATAACTCCTCGTAATTCAGGCGAGTGGAGGAAAGTTAAGTTGACTGTTGGAGGAAAATGGGCGAGCCCTACTAGTACAATAGTCTACGGAACTAAAGGATCGGCTATTAAGAGACAAAATAGATTCGGCTCGTTGGCTCTATAGACTCACTCTCTTCAGAGAGGAGTTTACTACTAGTATGGCCTCGTTTAGCCTTGTTTTAAACGGTGGCTCCGTGGTCCCATCCCAAGTGCTCGTCTTTTTCACTTCTCCCTGTAACTGTTGATCCCTTCCGCTCCGTTCGTTCCGAACTCGCGAGCGGCATGTCAAGTCTCTTTTCTTTCAACTCCGCTCGGTGATCGCTCATGGCTAATATAGGTAGGTCCAGAGCTAGCTAGTGTTCAGAAGTCATTTAAGAGATTGAATATGGGTCCTATTAGAAGGCTATAGCCCCAAAGAGATAGAGATTCGCATTCGGGAAGGGAACCATAGCAGCTGATAAAGGCTGCTGGTGGAGCCGGAGAAGAACCGGGATAAGGGCTGGTAAGTACTAAAGCTGCTGGAGCGGCTGCCTTCGCCCACGAAGGAATCGGAATCTCGCTACTTCCCCTAACTTTCCTAGAGCAGGAGAGAGTGAATCTACAAGCAGGGAATCAAAAAAGTAAAAGAATAGGCATCGCGCAAGAGCAGACCTGATTTCACTAGTCTCAGGGCAGGAGTAGGCGGGATAGATGCCAATTCCAAAACCACATGCAAGCAAGGAAGGCAGCAGGATTGGCCCCAATTGAATCCATAGTAAAGAATCAGACATGGAATGCACGGGAACTTATTCCACATGGGGAAGGCGAGAAGGGCTTGTTCTTGAATTAGATGGGGCATTAGCGGTCTTAGGTGATTTATCATTGCCCCCAGGAGAGGTACGAAAGTAGGGCTATTCAAAGCACAGTGAGGCAAAGCGAGTGAGAGGTATGCAATCCCCAGCTTGAAGTAAGCCAAGGAGCCGGGACACGAAAGGATCATTAAAGTCGTGTTTTGCTAGGCAAATGTATAGTCATTTTTTAACATATTGAGAGTTGCAAGGAACCTTCTACACTGTTGCTTTCTAGTTTTCATCCAGCCAATCTATCGATGTTTTGTTTTAGTCCCTGAAATGCGATCTTGATCTGCTTTTGAGGTAAAAAACAAAGTGATGATTGATTTCCATTGTTCGAGAGCTACCTTCCTGCTATGCTTTCTGTCTTGGGTCAAGTCAACCAAGTCATTCAATAGTCCAACAAGCTTTGCTGTCGCCGGGCACATAGAGAAGTCGTTCTGCTCTGTTCAGTATCATAAGTACTGGATGTTCCTGGAAGGGGTATGTCCTAAGGTATAAAGCTTTCCCTTCAGAAAGCTTTGAATCAAAAGATGGTTGTTAGACTTCGCTCGGAAGCGTCTTTCTCAGTTTCCAATGAAAGTCTTACTTTCGCATGTAGTTAGCCTTCCGAACTTTGGTCTGTCGAGGGTTTCTGACTGTAAATGAATCTTTGACTCTAAAAATGAAAATCGAAAAGGGAAGCGGGGATTCATGGTCATTGACGGTTGATATCGAGAAGGCCTCGGATCCGGTGGGGTTTCATTCGGGACACCTTGTTTGAGATTTTTTTGCCTAGTCAGATGCTGGAGCTCATTATGATGTGTATTTCTACGAATAGTATGCAGGTTTTTTGGAATGGAGAGGTGACAGATGCCTTCCTTTTTGCCGTCTCCCGGAGTTATACAGGGATACCCTCTATTTATTACTCTTTTTATATTTATTGGAAAGATTAGCTCATGATCTAGCGGTTCGACAAGGATTATGGAAGCCTATTCAGTTATCTAAGAATGGTCCCCAGCTTTATCATTTGTTTTTTGCGGATGACTTGCTCCTTTTCGCTAAAGCATGAATGGATCAAGTTCCGGTCATTAAAGCTTGCTTGGAGTCCTTTTGTGCGGTCAGAAAGTGAGTCTTGCTAAATCCAAGATCCATTTCTAAAAAACCTCTCTGATGGTCTCTCTTGTGCAATCAGTAGAGGTTTCGGTTTCACCAAAACAAGGAACCGTCGGGAAGTTTCTTGGGGTCCCCGTCACTCCATGATCGAGTGACAAGAGCCACATACCATGATATTGTTAATCGAGTTCATGAGAGACTAAGTAGGTGGAAGACCAGCCAATTGTCGATGGCGGGGCGTACTACCTTGGCCCAATCGATAGTCACTGCCCTCCCAACGTATACAATGCAGACCGCAGCTCTTCCTTATACGGTTTGTGAAGAGATTGAAAAGCAAACCAGAGCTTTTCTTTTTGGATCAGGTGTAAAAAAGCCTCATTTGGTGCGTTGGGATAGGGCCTAAAAAAAACGGCGGTCTAGGTATTAGGAAAGCTAAGGAAAGAGGCTCTTATCATGAAGCTAGGATGGGGTTTATTAACACAACCGGATAAACTCTGGGTGCAGATTTTGAAAGGAAAGTATGTTAAGGATAAGGGGCACCCTCCTGTGGTAATTACCAAACCGAATGCTTCCCCCTTATAGAAAAGTATGGCCTTTGGTTCTTCAAGGATGCAGATGGGTTATAGGTAACGGTAGGGTAGCGAGGTTTTGGCTTGACCCATGGGTGGAAAATAAAGGACCACTTATTCACAATAAATCAAGTTCACGAGGGTGCCGTGAATCTCTGTGTTGCTGCTTATTCATCAGAATGTGGCTGGAATTGGAGTGCGTTTCAGATGTTCCGTTCCTGCCTCATCATCTTTGTCTACTGATTGCTGGGATTAAGCCCCCGCATAACTTTGCGCCTAATGATCGCATCATCTGGGGTGGGGGTCGTCTAATCAAGGGAACTTCACCACAAAGTCAGCGTATGCTATTTTTTCGGGGCAGGTTTGGGGCGGTGGGAGATAGTTTGGAAATGTCCCGGGCCCCAACGGATTCCAGCTTTCCTATGGCTGGTTTTGCATAATAACTTGTTAACGAATGTGAGTCGCAAATAACGACATATGACTTATGTTAGCTCTATATATGTATGCGCTTTAGCCCTTTTTTCGTAATTGAATATGGAAAGAGAAAGAGATTCGTCTTGCTTATGCGCTTCTTAATTGGCTTGAGTGTGTGGTATCTGCTTCTGACCGAACCGCTCTTTCTCTCACTCACTCTTCTCCTTTTTCAAGGAAGGGCAATTGTCTTAGTGTTCCGGGAAGAACGGAGATCCTGCGCTAAGAAAAGAAAGAAGGAAGACTTTTCTTAAGCGTTCGTGCCCCATGCTCACTTCACTCACTAATTGCGTCAGTGAAGAAAGAAATCCAAACCTATAAGTTTCAGTGGGACAGAGACCTAAAGCCCCAAGTTACAATGAGAAAATCCCATTTCCATTTTTTTTTCGATTTTACAGGATCTTTCTTTACTTTATATGGTAGTGATTCTTTTCATCAAGCCTAAAATATTCTCCATTTTCTTTCTTCAGGGGCAGGGGGTGGTTAGTCAAATCTCCGGTGGGGGATGCATTTCTGGTCGGGCGAACCGACCCCCGGATCCGCTTTTCTTGTTTATTTACAGCAGCGGCATTCTCCCTTGACTTTTACATCCATTTTTTGAATCATGGAATTCTCTCCCGAACTAACAACTCTATTAGAAAGTTGGATTCCAACTTTTACACGAATTTGAAAGTGGATGATAATGGATTTACATCACGATATCTTTTTCTTCCTCATTCTTATTTTGGTTATTTTAGGTGTCTATCTACCTCTTTTTTTGTTTGCTCCGAAAATTCTACATGGATCGACCGGGCCATGGTTTGGTACCGATGGTTCTCCGGCTCCATGCGGGCCAGCCGAGCCCAGCGTTCCGAACAAGCCTACGAAAAAGAATTCGTAGAGCTGGCTACCTTCTTCTCCAGAAAGACTGCCACCAGTATTGTAGAGGTATGGGTTTCTGTGGCAAGTATTGTTCGAGGGGCCGAGAGGACTTGGACTTTCTCGAAGCCGCACATGAGATCACCAAAAACGATTTTTTTTATGATGGTGCGGACCCTTTCTGCTAAATCTGATTCGACAACATAGTAGTGAATCAAAATGGCAATCTGACCCGAATGCGCACTGGATCTTTGACTCCGCCCAGGGGAGCTTTCGTTCGAAACAAGGTAGCCGTAAGGAACCCTATGGCTGGGGCTGGATTGAATCCTTCCCTTCCTTCTCTCTGGAACAGGGCACTGCCTTCCCTCAGCTTTCAGAGGTGGGGGCTGCATCAATCATCGCTCAGTGAGCTATTTTTTTTTGCCGCCAATAGCGATGCAAGGCGGGCACGCCAGGTAGACGCGCTAGGCGAAGGAGATGCATTTAATTTATGGTACTGGTAGTACTGTACAAGCTCCTAGGGAATAATCTCTTTCTTATTTCTGCCTTTCTTTCCCATGACGACTAGGAACGGGCAAATCAAAAATTTCACTTCGAATTTCGGACCTCAACATCCTGCTGCTCATGGTGTTTCACGATCAGTATTGGAAATGAACGGAGAAGTGGTGGAACGTGCGGATCCGCATATTGGATTACTCCAGTGCGGCACGAAGCCGCTGACGCCGAGTCGGCTCCTATGCCGCTAGCTATGCCCTGCTTGGTCCCCCGGCACGGTGGAGGTTCCGTAGCGCGGCATGAGCACCGGGCTAAGGGGCGGTTGAGCAACTCAAGCAAACCACCCTACCTTACTACAACATAGGGACATAAGGGAGAAGGTTGTGAAGGTGGCCTCGTTATCCACACCTCCGGTCGGATGAATGGAGGACCGACCGATCCGGGTTTTCATGAGCGTTGGCGGGTCCTGGAGTGCCTGTCAAGGGCGCTAGCGCATACCCCGGGGTGATCATCACCACCTGCACCTCACATCTCGGCACAGTGGAACGTGTAACCCGCCTACTGTCTCATTCAACTACATTTGTTCCTGTAATCTATAGCCTAACAGAACGCAGCAGCGATGGACAATCCGCCCATACATCTAGCGGGGAGGATGGCACTACTGGCCAAGACCGTCTTTCGAAAACGCCGCAGGCGCGAAGCGTGGTAGGCCTGCGCCGGGGGAGCATAGGGAGGAAAGGGAGCCCGGACGGTGGAAGAGCCAGGGGAGGCCGGGTCATTTGACGGAAATGGAAGGCTTTTCACCTAGAAGGCCCTATGAAGTAAAGGGAAGCGCATGAATTCTTGGAAAAAGAGGGAGCGAGCCTATATTATATATAAATATTATGTAATAAAGTCATTTCAATGAATAGATAGAGTCAAGGGTAGGACAGATAGCGCTGCCTACACGCGAATTACGAGGTCGAGCAGTCTCAATTTCACTACAGGATTTGCGAATGAATGCTGGGCTGGGTGGGCCACCTCGAATGGCGTGAGCCGCATGCGGGGAGACCCGCACGTACGGTTTTTAGGGGGATCGGGTCGAAAGACCGGCCGACGCCCACCCGACTAGAGGGACTGAGAAATTAATAGAGTACAAAACTTATCTTCAAGCTTTACCTTATTCTGATCGTTCAGAGGGCGATCGCGGAGTCACTGAATGAAGTCCTCCGTTTCTTTCGGAGGACCCGCAGCGAGGCAGAGATGACTAAGTGACATATGGAATATGGCGACGACAACAGCATGTCGTAGAAGGAGATAACAGGTGGAGCCAACGATCCACTAAAACTAACGTATCTACAACTACATCCCCGAGCGGCAGTCAAACGGAGGCGTGAATGCAAGATGCCAGCGGAATGATCGGCCGGACAGAGGCTAGGGCTGCTTCCTTCCCACCGCGTCCTTCCTTGTGTGTCGGAGATATAAAGCGAGTGCACCGGAACCGGAAAAGAACGGGAACTGGGTCGATCTATTCTATGGCGAAGCATCCGAAGCATAACTGCACACTCACACGATCTTTGCCGAGAGATAGGAGCATTCGGTGGAACCGGTGAACTACACTTGCTTCTGGATAGATGTGTGGGACAGAGGGCTCGTGGTACCTGCTGCCTACCCTTCCTTCTCTGCTTTTAGAACCGTGTGAACAGAGAGTGGGCAGAAGGGAAGGAGGTCCTCATACGGAGTCGCACACTTCCCAGAGCAGTGCGGGAGACTGGGGAATGGGTCGAGTAAACTCCCCGAAAAATAACAGACGAAGCTTTACTTAGATAGGGCTTTGATTGGTATTGATTTAATCTTTTTGATTGGAAAGGAGGGCGCCTGGGTATGTTATAGAAAAGGAAGGCAGAGGTAGTATATCGAATGGCGAAGAGAGGTGGCTCGGCAGGGAAGGAATGGGAAATCTCGTCAAGGATGACTTATTTGTTCGCGAAACGAAGGGCGCCTTCGGCTTAAGTGATTCTCTGAGCCGGTCTGGATTTCCAACGCCTGGGGAAACTGGTCGAGATAGATGACAGCGTCCTTTTCCTCTCTTCCTTACCGGTAGGGCAATCTTCTCTTATGGCCTTCACCTCCCGCCCGGCCCGGAAATAGAACCCAGCCCTCTTCTGATCCATTCATTTCTGAAAGCAGGGGATCCAGAGCCCCTTCTATTGCATAACCTAAAAAAGCTATAAGCAAAGTACCCAAGTGGTTGCGGAAACGAGACGCTTTGGTTACCGGCGAACGCTTCCAAAGGCGACCAGCTTTCAATACTAGTTGTTACGTTACACTGCCATTTTTCCAATATCATTGAATAGCATGGCCCGGGGCTAAGGTAACTCAAGTGGGAGAGCCGTGTTATGGGTGACCTTATTGCACGGTTCAGAGAGCACTTGTGTATGTGATGCAAGTGAACGTGTACGAAAAAGCTGTCGTAAAGTTTCGTTGTTCGTTCCGTCGTCGACCCTATCTATGTTTCTACGATGGCCCAAGAGCACGCTTATTCTTCAGCCGTAGAGAAACTTTTGAATTGCGAGGTACCATTACGAGCTCAATATATACGAGTGTTATTCCGTGAAATAACTCGAATTTCAAATCATTCACTTGCTTTAACTACTCATGCTATGGATGTGGGAGCATTAACTCCGTTCCTGTGGGCTTTTGAGGAGCGGGAGAAATTGTTGGAATTCTATGAAAGAGT